ATGGAGAGTTTGATCCTGGCTCAGGATGAACGCTGGCGGTATGCCTTACACATGCAAGTCGAACGAAAGTTAATCTTTAGTGGCAAACGGGTGAGTAACACGTAAGAATCTACCTTTAGGAGGGAAATAACAATTGGAAACGATTGCTAATATCCCATATGCTGTAAAGTGAAATAATTTTTTGCCTGAAGATGAGCTTGCGCCTGATTAGCTAGTTGGTAAGGTAATGGCTTACCAAGGCAACGATCAGTAGCTGGTTTGAGAGGATGATCAGCCACACTGGAACTGAGACACGGTCCAGACTTCTACGGAAGGCAGCAGTGGGGAATTTTCCGCAATGGGCGAAAGCCTGACGGAGCAATACCGCGTGAGGGATGAATGCCTGTGGGTTGTAAACCTCTTTTATTAGGGAAGAATAATGACGGTACCTAATGAATAAGCATCGGCTAACTCCGTGCCAGCAGCCGCGGTAATACGGGGGATGCAAGCGTTATCCGGAATTATTGGGCGTAAAGAGTCTGTAGGTGGTCTAATAAGTCTGCTGTTAAATATTAGAGCTTAACTCTAAACCAGCAGTGGAAACTATTAAACTAGAGTATGGTAGGGGCAAAGGGAATTCCCAGTGTAGCGGTGAAATGCGTAGATATTGGGAAGAACACCAGAAGCGAAGGCGCTTTGCTAGGCCGTAACTGACACTCAGAAACGAAAGCTAAGGGAGCGAATGGGATTAGATACCCCAGTAGTCTTAGCTGTAAACTATGGATACTAGATGTTGCGCGTATCGATCCGTGCAGTATCGTAGCTAACGCGTTAAGTATCCCGCCTGGGAAGTATGCTCGCAAGAGTGAAACTCAAAGGAATTGACGGGGGCCCGCACAAGCGGTGGAGCATGTGGTTTAATTCGATGCAACACGAAGAACCTTACCAGAACTTGACATGTCGCGAATTTTTATGAAAATAAAAAGTGCTTTCGAGAACGCGAACACAGGTGGTGCATGGCTGTCGTCAGCTCGTGTCGTGAGATGTTGGGTTAAGTCCCGCAACGAGCGCAACCCTTATTTTTAGTTGCCATCATTAAGTTGGGTACTTTAAAAAGACTGCCGGTGATAAACCGGAGGAAGGTGAGGATGACGTCAAGTCAGCATGCCCCTTACGTTCTGGGCTACACACGTGCTACAATGGATATGACAATGAGTTGCTAAACTGTGAAGTCAAGCTAATCTTTAAACATATTCTCAGTTCGGATTGTAGGCTGAAACTCGCCTGCATGAAGATGGAATCGCTAGTAATCGCCGGTCAGCTATACGGCGGTGAATCCGTTCCCGGGCCTTGTACACACCGCCCGTCACACCATGGGAGCTGGCCATGCCCGAAGTTACTGCTTATTTATTAAGTGTACCTAAGGTAGGGCTAGTGACTGGGGTGAAGTCGTAACAAGGTAGCCGTACTGGAAGGTGCGGCTGGATCACCTCCTTATTAGGGAAATAGTTATTTAATATAATACTAATCTTAGATCGTTTATTGAAAGGGCTATTAGCTCAGTTGGTTAGAGCGCACCCCTGATAAGGGTGAGGTCCCAGGTTCAAATCCCGGATAGCCCACGCAGAGGGGGTATAGCTCAGTTGGTAGAGCGCTGCTTTTGCAAGGCAGATGTCAGCGGTTCGAGTCCGCTTATCTCCAGCTAAAAAACTATACAAATAAACATTTGTATTAAATTTGATTGCAAAGTTGTAGACTTTACATTAATAAATTTATTTTAAGTTACTTAAGGCTTACGATGGATACCTTGGCATTTAGAAGCGATGAAGGGCGTGACTACCGACGAAACATTTCGGCTAGCTGGAAGTAAGTTATGAACCGGAAATACCCGAATGAGGCAACTCTATTAATACTGTCTACTGAATCTATAAGTAGATAAGAGCAAACTTAGCGAACTGAAACATCTTAGTAGCTAAAGGAAAAGAAAGCAAAAGCGATTCCCTTAGTAGCGGCGAGCGAAATGGGAACAGCCTAAACCACTTTAATGAGTTTTAGTGGGGTAGAGGGACAGTAAACAATGAAGTGTAAGAAATTAAGTGAAACAATTGGAATCTTGTATCGTAGAAGGTGAAAATCCTGTAACTGAAAATGGACAATACTCATTACTGAATCCCAAGTAGCATGGGACACGTGTAACCCCGTGTGAATCTACGAGGACCACCTCGTAAGGCTAAATATTCCTAAATGACCGATAGTGAACTAGTACCGTGAGGGAAAGGTGAAAAGAACCCCGGGAGGGGAGTGAAATAGAACATGAAATCGTGAGCTTACAAGCAGTGGAAGGACGACTAATCGTTTGACTTCGTGCATGTTGAAGAATGAGCCGGCGACTTATAGGCAGTGGCGGGTTAAGATAAAGAATATCGAAGCCATAGTGAAAGCGAGCTTTAATAGAGCGCAAGTCACTGTTTATAGACCCGAACCCGAATGATCTAACCATGACCAGGGTGAAGCTTAGGTAACACTAAGTGGAGGTCCGAACCGACTGATGTTGAAAAATCAGCGGATGAGTTGTGGTTAGGGGTGAAATGCCAATCGAATTCGGAGCTAGCTGGTTCTCCCCGAAATGCGTTTTGGCGCAGCGGTTGATGTTATAGCTTAGGGGTAAAGCACTGTTTCGGTGCGGGCTGCGAGAGCGGTACCAAATCAAGGCAAACTCTGAATACTAAGTATGTAATCAACCAGTGAGACAGTGGGGGATAAGCTTCATTGTCAAAAGGGAAACAGCCCAGACCACCATCTAAGGCCCCTAAATAATTGCTAAGTGGCAAAGGAAGTAGGAATGCATATACAACCAGGAGGTTTGCTTAGAAGCAGCAATCCTTTAAAGAGTGCGTAATAGCTCACTGGTCTAGTGATCTTGCGCCGAAAATGAAAGGGACTAAGTAATTTGCCGAAGATGTGGGATGTTGTACATCGGTAGGGGAGCGTTCTGTTGTAGTTTGAAGCACTAACGAAAGTGGGTGTGGACGAATCAGAAGTGAGAATGTCGGCTTGAGTAGCGAAAACATTGGTGAGAATCCAATGCCCCGAAAACCTAAGGTTTCCTTTGGAAGGTTCGTCCTCGAAGGGTAAGTCAGGGCCTAAGGCGAGGCTGAAAAGCGTAGTCGATGGATAACAGGTTAATATTCCTGTACTATTTGTTACTGATATTAAGGGACGAAGAAGGCTAAATCATCCGGATGTTGGTTACCGGTTTAAACTTTCGAGGTGCTGAAAAATGGAGAAAACATTTTGAGCTGAGAAGTGAATACAAGATACCAAGGTATTAAAGTGATTGATGTCATGCTTCCAAGAAAATCTTATCATATCTTAAGTCACAAATACCTGTACCTTAAACCGACACAGGTAGGTTAGTAGAGTATACTAAGGGGCGCGAGATAACTCTCTCTAAGGAACTCGGCAAAATAGCCCCGTAACTTCGGAAGAAGGGGTACCCTAGTAGGGTTGCAATAAATAGGCCCAAGCGACTGTTTATCAAAAACACAGGTCTCCGCGAAGTCGTAAGACAATGTATGGGGGCTGACGCCTGCCCAGTGCCGGAAGGTTAAAGAAGTTGGTTAGTAATCTACGAAGCTAATAACTGAAGCCCCGGTGAACGGCGGCCGTAACTATAACGGTCCTAAGGTAGCGAAATTCCTTGTCGGGTAAGTTCCGACCCGCACGAAAGGCGTAACGATTTGGGCACTGTCTCGGAGAGAGACTCGGCGAAATAGAATTGTCTGTGAAGATGCGGACTACCTGCACCTGGACAGAAAGACCCTATGAAGCTTTACTGTAGCTTGGAATTGATTTCGGGTTTATTTTGCGCAGTATAGGTGGGAGGCTGAGAATTTATGTTTGCGGATATAAATGAGCCAACAGTGAGATACCACTCTAATTAAACTAGAACTCTAATCTTGAAGCCGTTATCCGGCCAAGAAACATTTTCAGGTGGGCAGTTTGACTGGGGCGGTCGCCTCCTAAAAAGTAACGGAGGCGTGCAAAGGTTTCCTCAGACTGGTCGGAAATCAGTCGTAGAGTGTAAAGGCATAAGGAAGCTTGACTGCGAGACCTACAAGTCGAGCAGAGACGAAAGTCGGCCTTAGTGATCCGACAGTTCTGAGTGGAAAGGCTGTCGCTCAACGGATAAAAGTTACTCTAGGGATAACAGGCTGATCTCCCCCAAGAGTTCACATCGACGGGGAGGTTTGGCACCTCGATGTCGGCTCATCGCATCCTGGGGCGGTAGCACGTCCCAAGGGTTGGGCTGTTCGCCCATGAAAGCGGTACGCGAGCTGGGTTCAGAACGTCGTGAGACAGTTCGGTCCATATCCGGTGCAGGCGTTAGAGTATTGAGAGGATTTCTCCTTAGTACGAGAGGACCGGGAGAAACATACCGCTGGTGTACCAGTTATTGTGCCAACAGTATACGCTGGGTAGCTAAGTATGGATTGGATAACCGCTGAAAGCATCTAAGTGGGAAGCCTACCTCAAGATGAGTACTCTTTAAGATCACGGTAAGACTAACCGTTTGATAGGCGTTAAGTGTAAGTATAGTAATATATTCAGCTAAGACGTACTAATAGATCGAAGACTTAATTTAAGTTTGATTATGTAATAGATATACAACAATGCAATTATTTTAGCTTATGTCTTGATATTTATAGCACAGTGGACCCACACCAAACCATCCCGAACTTGGTAGTTAAACTCTGTAGCGACAAGGATACTGAAGAGGACACTCTTTGGGAAAGTAGTTCAATATCAGGACTCTATGTTGATTTATCTTTTTAAAGTTTAAGCTAATTTAATTTTGCCTGAGTAACCCCATTGTCTCAATTTGATAATTTTATGTTCTTCGGTAGTGGATAAAGGAATCATTTCTTTGATTGCTTGTTTTATATCAGTTGTAGTAAATTCTCTGTTATTATAAAATCCTGTGTACATACCTTCTGTAATTGATTGTTTTATTTCTGCACCTGAAAATTTTCGCGTCAGTTTACTTAAGTAATATATATTGTATTTATACCATGTTAAAGGTCTAACTTTTTTTAAATGTATATAAAAAATATTTATTCTTTCTTCAAAGTTTGGCAAGTCTACAAAAAAAATTTCATCAAATCTGCCCTTTCTTAATATTTCTATTGGTAAATTTTTTACTGTATTAGCTGTAGCAATAATAAATACATCTTTTTTTTTGTCTGATAACCATGTTAGTAGAATATTTGTAACTCTTAATGTTGTTCCGCTATCGTTGTTATTTGTGCTTTCTGTAAATATTTTGTCTATTTCATCGATCCATAGTATACAAGGTGATATTAGTTCAGATGATTCTATAGCTGTTTTCATTTTATTTTCTGATTCACCTAGCAAACCGGTAAATATTTTGCTTATATCAAGTTTTAAGAGAGGTAAGTTCCATTCTTTTGCAATTGCTTGAGCACTTAATGATTTTCCTGTTCCTTGTATTCCAACTAGAATAATTCCCCTGGGAATTTTTGTTCCGTATAGTGTTGCTTTTTCACTAAATGTTGATTGTCTAATTTGCAACCATTTTTTTAAGTTATTTAAGCCACCTATTTGTATTATTTCTTGATTTGTATTTGTGTAATGAAATTCTAGAATGTTTGTTTGTTGAATATATTTTTCCTTTTCTTTAGTAATATTTTGTATTAGATGTGTTTCAGATAAGTTGTATGTTATGAGTTTAGATATTGATTTACGTATTTTTGTAATTGTATATCCTATATACGCGTTTTGTATTTTATCTTCTATATTTTTATATTTTTTATCGAATATTGTAAATCTTTTTATTTCTTCTCTAATTTCTTTTTTATTTGGTAGAGGAAGTTTTAAATATATTATATATTCTTTTAGTTCGTTTGGTACGTTTTTTCCTTTACCAGTTATTATGATATATTTTTTATGTATTTTTAACCATCGTTCTAAATTTTTTAATTTTCTGCTTATGCTAATGTCCTTTATAAAGTGATAAAAGTCTTTTAATAAAAAAATTTTGATATTAGTATGTTCATTTTGAGATATTATTTCTAGCGCTTCTAATGGATTTTTTATTCCCTTGTGTTTATAATTAGGATTATTTGTATATCCTTCTATAAAATTCCAAGCACATATTCTTTTTCTTAGTTCTTTTTCGTTTATCCTGTTCAGTATATGCTCGAGTCTTTCTTCTTCTTCTGTTTCTATGTATATTAAAAAATTATTAGATGAAAGTAGTATTGCTATTTCTTTATTAAAATTCATAAAAATATTTAGTGAAATTATATTATCTTTATAACTCTATCTTAATCCTAATATTTGTGATAGATAGAGTTTTTATATATCTAACTAATAATCTTTCTACGTTTTTTGTATCGTCTTTTATTAATAATTCTCTTACCGCTTTTTGTGGACATTTTTATTAAAAAACCAAGTTTTCTAGCTTTTTTTAGTTTTGTACCTTTATTCATATATTGATTTTTACTTGATTTATATTTATCTGTTTAATATTCTAATGTTACTTTTTTGTATTGTACAGTTATTTTATATTATGGATAATAATATTTTATTGTTTCGCTTATATATTATTTTTGCATTGTTTTTTTTATTACCAATATCGTTAACTATGACACAACAAATGTTTATTTTAATAAAAAATTATTTCTTAATTTTTTATATCTTTTATTTTTCAAATCAAAATATAGTTCATCTTATTGGTAGTAAATTTTCTATCTATTGTTTTGATTTTTATATAAATCGCAAAAATTTTTTTTTGTGTATATCATTAGCAGAATTGTCGCTTTCTCTTTTTCCTACAGATAAGTCTACATCTTATAGATTTTTAGCTTATTGTTATCAAAAAAACGATTTTTTATATGTTGCAGAATATTATTATTTGAAAGTATTGGCCATAACTCCTAATGATATAAACATATTAAATGACTTGATGAAAATTTATAGTTATTTAGGTAAATCTAATAAAGTTGAAGCTGTACATAATCAAATTAATCAGTTGATTTCTAGTAGTTTTATTGAATAGTATTATGGTTACAATATTTTCTTTTTATCTTTAATTTATTTATATAATCATCGGGATAGCAGGATTTGAACCTGCGACATCCTGCTCCCAAAGCAGGCGCGCTACCAAGCTGCGCTATATCCCGTTTTCTTTTATACTTAAAAAACACTATACAATATTATAGTTATACTGTCTACTTTGTATTTAACTTTTTTCTTATCACTTAAATTTATATTGGGTACCAAAACATTCCCTTTACTCCATCGGGATCCGTAATAAATCCTATTCTTTTATAGAACTTTATGACTTCCGGATCAGCAAATAGTGTGATTGTACTTATATCATGGTATCTTAATTCTTTAATTGTTTCTTTCATTAATGCTTTACCTAGGCCTTTCCCTTGAAATTGTGGATCTATAACTACATCCCAAATTGTAGCGTTAAAAGATTCATCTGAGGTCGCTCTTGCAAAGCCAATTAAATTTTTTTTATTTTCATTATAATAGAATATGGATATTATTAAGAAACTATTTTCTATCGCTATTTTAACTTTTTTTAGTGGTCTTTTAACCCATCCTACAGCATCACATAATTTTTCTAAGTCATTTAAATTAATGTTTTTATTTGTACTGTAGTAAATATTAATATTTTTATCATTTTTTATTAAATTCTCAATAAATATTTGTTGCTTTTCTGAATTTTTATTTTTTTTATGTATGATTTTTGTGTTTTTATTTGTAAAGAAGAAATTCCAAAATGTCATATAGGTACTATTCTGTTTTTATTAGTTGTTATATATTAGTATTTTTTGATTGTTCAAAAAATGTTACTTTTTTTATATAATTTATTTATATATATTATGATTATCTATTATAACTTATTTTTAGTTCATATATATTGAAATTCTTTGTAATTATTTTTTATTTTGTTTTTGAGGAAATGTATAGCTATGAAAAAATTTATTTTAATATTTTTAATGAGTTGCTTAGTGTTATCAACATCTAGTGTTGTAAATGCAGAAGTTTCTGTATTAGTTCCATGCAAAGATTCTGTTGCATTTAATCAGAGGCTAAAGAAGTCAGTGAAAAAATTAGAAGTTCGTTTGTCTAAGTATGAACCTTCAACTCCTCCAGCTATTGCGATAGAAAAGCAGATTAATGCTACTAAAAATCGATTTACTAAGTATAGTAATGCAGGTATTTTATGTGGTACAGAAGGCTTACCGCATTTGATTGCTGATGGTCGATGGGACCATGCTGGAGATTTTATGTTTCCTGGTTTATTGTTTATATATATTACAGGATGGATTGGATGGGTTGGTCGTAGTTATTTACAAGCTATTTCATCAGTTAATAAGCCAACTGAAAAAGAAATTATCATTGATGTACCTTTAGCTCTTAAATTTTCTTTGTCTGGTTTTACTTGGCCTTTAGCTGCTTTACAGGAATTTACTAGTGGACGTTTATTAGCTTCTGATGATGATATTACTGTTTCTCCTCGCTAGTTTTGTAATAAAATAAAATATATTAAGGATATCAATGGATAACAATTTTTTAAAATATTTGTCTACAGCACCTGTTTTAGGTATGTTATGGATAACTTTTACAGCCGGTTTCATTATAGAAATTAATCGCTTTTTTCCAGATATTTTATCGTTCTCTTTTTAGTATTTATTTAAAAAAATAGCAGTACGATTAGTTTTTTATTCTTCTGTTGATAATAGTATATATTGTAGTTATATTTTGCTGTCTAAATTTAACTAAATTTTTGTTAATATACATTTTATGTATAGGTAGTTATAAATTAATGTATATATTATTTTATCAATATGAGTATAGTTACTAAAGTCATATTAGACGCAGATAATGATCTGCGTTATCCAAGTGTGGGGGAATTAGATGGTTTAAAGAATTATTTTAAAACTTCTGAAGAGCGAATTCAAGTCTCTTGTATATTAAGAGATAAAGAACAGCAGATTATTAAGATAGCTAGTAAATCTATTTTTCAAATTCATCCTGAATATATTGCACCAGGTGGTAATGCTGAAGGTGCACGTAAGAGATCTTTATGTTTACGAGATTATGGGTGGTATTTAAGGCTTGCTACCTACGGAGTTTTGTCTGGTGAAAAAGATTCTATTGAGCAGGTTGGTGTAATTGGCGTTAAGGAAATGTATAACTCATTAGGTGTACCTATACTAGGTATGATAGATGCAATACAATGCCTTAAAAATGCTTCAATGGAATTTTTGTCTGAGGATCAGTTAAAACTAGTCGTTCCGTATTTTGATTTTATCATTCAAGGTATGTCCTCATAATCTGTGTAGTTGTTTAATGTACAATTTGATGTTATAATTTTATTAAGCTCGAAATAATATATAAATAAACTAGTCAATTTTGTCAGGACTGAAAAGTAGCAGCAATCAACTAGTAATATTTAGGTATTTTTCGGGTTTTTCTTATTTGATCTGTAAATTATCTTGCTTAGAATAAAATTGATATTGAATATTTATATGTAAATATTGATTGTGTTATTTAAGTTTATTGTAAAAATGATATGAAATCATCTACAAAACAAGGAGTTAAAATCCTTTCTACCGGTTCTGCTGTTCCTCATATGAGTTTAAATAATAATCAGATTAGTGACATTGTGGAAACTTCTGATGATTGGATATCTACTCGTACTGGAATTAAAGAAAGAAGGCTATTGACAGGTGAACAAAAGTCTATAATTGATCTTGCAATTGTTGCGTCCAGAAACGCTTTAGATAAAATTTCTATGAATCCATCTGAAATAGACTTAATTCTTTTGGCTACTTCTACTCCAAATGATTTATTTGGTAGTGCTAGTCAAATACAATATAAAATAGGAGCTATAAATGCAGTAGCTTTTGACTTAACTGCAGCTTGTTCAGGTTTTGTATTAGGATTAGTTACTGCGTCACAGTTTATACAAACAGGTAGTTATAATAATATTTTAGTTATTGGTGCTGATGTTTTATCAAAATGGGTTGATTGGTCAGATCGTGGCACATGTATTTTATTCGGTGACGCTGCAGGTGCTGTGATCTTGCAATCTTGTCCTTATGTCGATAACTCAATTTTAAATTTTCAGTTTAATACAGATGGTACTTATGCTAGTCATTTATCTATTCCTTATAAAGAAAGTCATCAACCACATGTATTGTTAAATATATATCAAGGGTCTTTTCATCCTATTTATATGAATGGTAGAGAAGTTTATAAGTTTGCTGTTTCTCAGGTTCCTTTGAGTATTGTAAAATGCTTAAATGCTCTTAATATGTCTACTGATGATATTAATTGGCTTTTATTACATCAAGCTAATGAAAGAATTCTGAATGCTGTGGCAGATAAATTATCGATTGATAATCATAAAATTATAGCAAATTTAAGTAAATATGGTAACACATCTGCTGCTTCAATACCTCTAGCACTAGATGAAGCTTTAGAAGAGAAGAAAATATCTGATAATGATATTGTTGTTATAGCTGGTTTTGGAGCTGGTTTGACATGGGGAACAATTGTTGTTAGATGGAAAGAATTACAATTAGCATAAATCTTGTATATTTTTACATTATATATATTAAAATACATTTATATTTCCAGTATATAGCTTATTAATATTGGTTCAGTATTATATTTTTTATATTAAAAACGAGGATATTCATAATGACTCCATCTTTATCTAGTTTTTTAAATAGTTTAGTCTTAGGATTAATTGTTGTCGTTGTGCCTATTGGTTTAGCACTTTTATTTGTTAGCCAAAAAGATAAAACACAACGTAATTAATTAAATTTTATAATTTATGCAAAGTATATTACTTTGCGTTTATTTATATTAAATAATTATATGTCAGTAATTTTTATTTAAATTTTGTTGATTCTAGTATTTCATATATAAATGTGTAAATTACGTAAATATTAACTTAAAAATTTTATTAATATGTCACTATCTGATTGGTTATTTCAAAAACGCAATTTACTTTTAGATAACCAGACTACCCAAAGTTCAGTAAGTATGCCTTCTGGCATGTGGATTAAATGTAATAAATGTAGTTTCTTAATGTACAATAAAGTGTTAGATATGAATTTAAGGGTTTGCCCTAAATGTTCATATCATTTTCCTGCATCTAGTCAAGATAGAATTAGGCAAATTTTTGATTTAGATAGTTGGTATAGTATTGATAATAATCTTTCATCTACGGATCCACTGGGATTTGCTGACAGGAAATTATATAGTCATCGACTATTAGATACACAGATGAAAACTGGTCTTTCTGATGCGGTACAAACTGGTCTTTGTTCTATTTTAGGGATTTCTGTTGCATGTGGTATTATGGATTTTAGATTTATGGGTGGTAGTATGGGTTCAGTTGTTGGTGAGAAGTTAACTCGCTTGATTGAATATGCAACTAGTTATAAGTTACCTTTAATTATTATATGTGCTTCTGGTGGGGCAAGAATGCAAGAAGGTATGTTAAGTTTAATGCAAATGGCTAAAATTTCGTCTGCTTTATATAAACATAGTCAAGCAAGTTTACCTTATTTTACAGTTTTAACATCACCAACTACTGGTGGTGTTACAGCTAGTTTTGCAATGTTAGGTGATTTAATTATAGCTGAACCAGGAGCATTAATTGCTTTTGCTGGTAGAAGAGTAATTGAACAAACTATTAAAGAAGATCTTCCAGATAATTTTCAGACTTCTGAATATTTATTTAAGCATGGATTTATAGATTTAATTATTCCAAGACAAGAGTTACGTTCCAAGTTACATATGCTTTTGTCGTTTTATAGATAATTTTTCTATTAATTTATAATTATTAACTTTTTTATATATATATCGTATTAATATTAAGAAAATTTTAATAAATATACTTATTCAAAAATTATTACTAAAATAATTAAAAGGTAATAATGTAATTTAAGTTATATTAAATTGCTATCTTAATTAATAGTCTAAGATTTTATTTTTTATGTTAATGTTAAATAGGTTAATTATGCTTTTAAAGAAATCGATGTTTTCATTGATATCAATATGTTTATTTGTTTTTACTCTAGTGGTATTGCCTACTGTTGCAATAGAGTTAGATGAAGCAACAAGAACAATTATTCTTGATAATTCTGGTCAGACTGTTGTATTGACGCCAGAGCAAGTGAAACGTGGAAAACGTTTATTTAATAATTCTTGTGCTCAATGTCATAATGGTGGTATTACCAAAACTAATCCAAATGTTGGTTTGGAATTAGAGTCTTTAAGTTTAGCTACTCCTGCTCGTGATACTATTAATAGTCTTATTGACTACATGAAAAGTCCAACTAGCTATGATGGTCAATATTCAATATCTGAGTTACATCCTAGTATTAAAAGTGCTGAAATTTTTCCTAAAATGCGTAATTTAACTGATGAAGATTTGTTTTCTGTTGCAGGCTATATATTGCTTCAGGATAAAATTTTACCTGAGAAGTGGGGTGGAGGAAAAATTTATTATTAGTTTTTTGTATAAAAAAAATATATAATAATGATTAGTTAGTATATCTGTATTATGCAAAAATAATATAAATATTATATTTATTTAATTTTTTACTTTTATTATTTGTCAAGGAACTTCACAATGAAATTTATATTGTCTCTGTTTTCTATTTTTGTAGTTACATTATTTATAGGTTTGCAACTTGTTAGTGGTCAAGATGAAGATGTTATTAGTATTGAACTGGGTCAGCGTGTTTTTAATGATAATTGTGTAGCTTGTCATCTTGGTGGAAACAATTCAGTTATAGGTGATAAAACATTAAAGCTTGAAGCTTTGCAAGAAAATAGTAAAGATAGTATTAGTGCTATTGTTACTCAAGTTACTAATGGTAACGGTGCTATGCCTCCTTTTGGTGATAAGTTGCAAGATAATGAAATTGAAAGTGTTGCTAATTATGTCTTAAATCAGGCAAAAACTAACAGTTGGTAACTTACTTTAATTTTGAGAGTAAAAAATAAGAAAATTATTTTTTATTCTCATTTTTATTGATTTATTCTGCTGATTACTTAACTATAATTCTTTAATCAAAAAATTTTTATTCTTCTAATGCTAAATACTTTATCCCCTTCAATCTTATATTTGCAAGATGGTACTTGTTATAAAGGTTGGTCTTTTTTTAGGTTATTAGCGCATTCTGGTGAAATAGTTTTTAATACTGGTATGACAGGTTATCAAGAAATTTTGACTGATCCTAGTTATACAGGTCAAATGGTTGTTTTTACTTATCCTGAAATAGGTAACACCGGCCTAAATACTCAAGATAGTGAATCTACTTTGGTCCATGTTCAGGCATTAATTGCCAAAAATATTGCTTCTGTGTCTAGTAATTGGAGATCTAGCTTATCGTTGAAGAATTTCTTAATTCTTAAGCGTCTACCACACATTTTTGGTATTGATACTAGAGCTTTGGCAAAGCATATTAGATCACAAGGTGTTATGAATGCGGTTCTTATATATAATAATCCTAATTTAAATGTAAATTCTCTAAAGTTTCGTGATATTAATAATATAAATTTTGCTAATACAGTTACTACTAAACGGATTTATTATATTTGTCAGTCTGCAGTAAATATCATGGTGAATTCTTATTCATCTTTTAAATATATAAACCTTTCTAGTACATTAAAAACTTACAGAATAGTTATAATAGATTTTGGAGTTAAGTTAAATATTTTAAGAAAGTTGCTTAATATTGGTTGTATTATTTTTGTTGTACCTGCTAATTGTAGTTATGAAACAATTCTACGTTATAAACCAGATGGTTTATTATTATCTAATGGTCCCGGGAATCCTTCTGTTGCTCAGTATGCAATCGATATAATAAAAAAGATGGTTTGTTTTTCTAATATTCCTATTTTTGGAATTTGTATGGGACATCAACTTTTAAATCTTGCAATAGGTGCAAAAACTTTTAAATTAAAATTTGGACATAGAGGTTTCAATCATCCTACTGGTTCTCTACAATATTCTGAAATTACTAGCCAAAATCATGGTTTTGCTGTGAGTCAAGATTCTTTATTAACAAGTGACGTACTTAATTTATTTAAGTGCAGCTCTTTAAACCTCAATGACTTAACGGTTTCTAGTACTTTACATAAAAATATGCCTATTTTTTCTGTCCAATACCATCCTGAAGCTTGTCCTGGACCTTCCGATTCTGATTATCTATTTAAAATTTTCATTCAACTTATAGATTTAAATATGATTGCTAATTAATTATTAGATTTTTTTAAAATTATGTCCATGTGATATTTTTGAATAAATATGATAATGTTTGCGTACCACGTAGTTGGTTAAATAGGGGTAAATGTCCATCTGGTGCTTCAATGGTCCATTGGAATTCTTTTGGATATCTATTCATAGTACCGTTCTTAGTCCAATTAATTTTGTCCCATAGTATGTCCCAGTTTTCGTTACTTTTAATCCATATTTGTTTTTGAATTGAGAAGCCAAATTTCCCTTTGGAATATATTTGCCATAAAAAATCTAAAGTAAATAAATCTTCAGGAGGTAAAAACTGAATATCCGTAAAATATAACCATCTTTTTACTCCTGGGTATTTTTGTTTAATTAATTCGTACAAATATTTATTTGTTAATTCATCTGCTTCTCTAAATTGTTCATTCATTAGTAATTTTTGTAGCGGTTCGTAATTTATCTTTAAACAAGATTGCAAGAGTATAATGCCGCTTGGAAAATAACTTATTAATTCATTTTTTATTATATTTTCATGTGTTTTTAATAATTTTTGATATATAAAGCCATCTAGTACGTCCGCTTTTTGTTTGTTGACTATCAATCTTTGTATTATAAATTTCAGTAATTTTTCTGGTTCATTTATATAAATATTCTCAACTATTTTTTCTGTAGTTTTATCAATTTTTGTAAAATGCTCGTTTATAGCTAAATTCATTATATAATTTATATTCTTTCTGTTTGTTAAATTGTTTTTATAATTATAAAATATTTCAAATAATTATTTGTGATAAATACTGATAATTCAATAATCTTTAATTTAATTATGTTATTTTTTTACTCTATTTAATTAAGTAAAAAATAATAATTCTGATTAGTAAAATAACAAAATTGCTGAAAAGATTAACAATGAAATATATTGTATATTTGCCTATTTGGATAATTATTTTTTCTATTTTAGGTATTATAATATCTTTAATTTCTAACCAAAGTAGTAATATTGTTTGTCCTTGATTTAATTTTTTTAATTTGTCTATTTTAGATACATATATATATTTAGAGGTAATTCCTCTAGAGCTTATAATCCATATTTGTTCACGTTCGTTGTATAAAGATTGAGTTGTGTAAATGTATAATTCTATAATATCCTGAAGTTTTAAGTTATTTAAAAAAAGTATAATAGATCTATTTGATGTATATATTTGATTAAATTTATTATCTTTTTTTAAAAATTTATTGATTGCTGAAAAATTATTTAATTCTTCTATAGTGTGTTTAAGAACTATGTTAGCAACTTGAATAATAAAATTTTCAAATAGAATTTGTACGTGGTTGTAAGGTGTATATATTGGATCAAATGAAAATGTATAAATATTCATTCTTTCTGAACCGAATACTAGGTAAGTGATTAATTCTTTAAATAAAAAAGAATTTTTAATTTTAATTACTTTATGGTTATACTGATTAGATTTATTTAATCCTATTTTTGTTAATGTTGTTCTTATGAAAATAAGAAAAATTTTGTGATTTAAATAATTTAATTGTTTTTGATTTATATTAATTTCTACTAAATTTAGTAATAAATTCTTCAATTCATTAAGAATTGTTTGAAATAATATATATTTGTTCTTAGTATTGAGTATATCTATATATAAATAATGATTAGTATGATTTCTGAGATTGTAATTAAGTTTTCTTTCTGTTACTAAAAATAGTTCTACTATAGCATTGTTAAGCTTAATGCTTGGTTGGCTAGGCCAGTATTTAATCATATGGATATTTTTTAATTCATTGTATGTATTTTTAGTAAATACTTCTTATGTTTATATTTTTGTATTAAAATGAATTGTATAAACAATTTCTAGAAGTTTGTTGAACAATTTTTTATAGTATAATGTACAACTATTATTTTGCAATTGCTAGTAAAGACTTTTTTCTTCATCAGGAGCCAATAGAAGAAATATTGCGTGAAAGAACCCATTATTATCAAAGTTTGAATAAGGAAGTTGATTTTTGGTTCACAATAAAACCCCAATTCATCTATTGTTTAGATAATACTAAATATGATTTTGGTGTATTTGAATCATCAGCAGCTATTGTTTCTTTAGATGAATACTTTATAAAGTGGTTAAAATTAAGAATTGGTTTTGTGTATATTGGTAGTTTTCAGTCTAAGTCTATTTTTTTGCCTGATTAGTTGGTGTAAGATTTTAGTCTATTAGAATCTTATTATTATTAGGTCTTACAAATAAAGTTAAAATTTCTCTGCTAAACGTGTCAGCTGCTTTAGATTTATAGCGATTGGGATGTATTATAATTGAAAGCATTCGCTTAATTGTAACATTCTTTATTTTTGCCCAATGAATAATGCCAAGTTCTAATTCTTTAGCTATTGCAGATACTGATACAAATGCTGCTCCTAAACCAGATTGAACTGCATTTTTTATAGCTTCTATTGAGTTAAGTTCCATTTCAATGGTGAATCTACTACTATCGATTCCATGTTGATTTAAAATTTTATCAATAACTTTTCTAATTGTTGATTGTGTGTCAAGTGCTATAAATCTTAATCGATATAAGTCTTCTTTTTGTATATGTGCTACTTTGGAAAAAGTATGCGAAATTGGTAAAATTAAGGCTAATTCATCTTCTGCATATGATGTAATTTGTAAAATATCTTTTAATTCATTAGGAACTTCGCCGCCGATTATAGCTAAATCTACTTGGCCATTGGCTACACTCCATGAAATTAAACGGGTTGAATGTACTTGTAGTTGTACGTTGACTTGTGGATAGCGTTGTCTAAAAAGACCTATTAATCTTGGCATTAAGTATGTACCAGTTGTTTGACTTGCACCTATTATTAGGGATCCACCCTGCAGATTTTGTATATCTTCTAATGCGCGACATGTTTCTTCGCATAGTGCCAAGATTCGTCCCCCATATCTGAGTAATAAATTACCTGCTTCTGTTAGTGTTGCCTTTTTACTGCTTCTTTCAAAAATTGGTATATTTAATTGTTTTTCTAAGTTTTGTATTTGTAAGCTAATGGCAGGCTGAGATACATAGAGGCTATCAGCTGCTTTTTTAAAGCTACCTTCTTTGATAATTGCTTTCAAAATTCTTAGTTGGTCTAATGTAAATGGTAAATCTCTCATATTTTGAATATAAAAATTGGTTGTATTATTAAATAATTTATTGGTCTTTTTTCTTCGTACTATAAATTTTGTTTCGTTTTATATTTTAATTTCAGTTAAAATATAGTATTTATAGTATATAAGAAAGTGCTTGTAGCTTTACAAAAAAATGGATTTACTATCAACTTCAAGGAGTTTTTCTATATGGATATTAGACTTATAATTGTTTTTATGCCAGTAATTGCTGCTGGTTCATGGGCTTTATACAACATAGGTAGAATTGCTTTACAGCAGTTCCGTAGTATGTAGTATAATTGGTATATAAATTATGTTTATCTGAGTTGCCAATACAAAGTAAAGAACCATGCAAGTTAATCATGTGTTCTACTTTTTAAGTTGGTATAAGTTTTCTATTATATAAATTTATTAATAATACTATTTTATATGGCTGTTCCTAAGAAAAAAACATCAAAATCTAAATCTAAATCTCGTAAATTTTATTGGTACCAGAAAGCAAAATCTGTTAGTCAAAAATCTTTATCCCTTGCTATGTCCATTTTAAGTAGTAACTCAATTACATTTGTTTATGATAAAAGTCTTAGTAGCTTTGATAATTAATTGTGTTTTATGTAACTTTAGTTATATATTAATAAGTTTAACTATATGATATATTATGCTATTATCTGATTGAGGTTCTAATTTTTATTTTGTATATGAATTGCCTATATTTATGTTAATTAAGTTATCATCTTTTAAGGATCTTTGGATATTTAATTGTGCCGAAGGGTGTCAATTTAATGTTATTAATCAGGGTTTGAAAATTAATAATATTGTTAAAATCATTATAACTAATTTACATATCAATAATATTTCAGGTTTACTTGGTTTATTATCTAGTTTGAACTTAATAGGCCGTACAAAATCTTTGCATTTATATGGTCCTATTGATTTGAAATACTATCTAGATTTAGGTAAAAAGTACTCTCGTACTAATTTTAATTACGTAGTTTATTTACATGTATTAAAAACTGGTTTAATTGTGAATAGCTATAACTGCCGTATTTATGCATTATGTAGTATTTCTTTATTCGAATTTGTTGTAATTAAATCTGAACAATATGGTACATTTTTTTTGGATAAAGCTCGTAGTAATTATTTAGTTCCTGGTCCCTTATATGGTAAATTAAAAAAAGGTATGAATTTGCTGCTCCCTGATGGATTTATTTTGAATGGTATTCATTTGACTTCTAGTAATAATATAGGATTTCATTTGAATTGTTCAATAAATAATTTTTATCGAAGAAAATTTGTTGAGAATGCTTTGATTGTTAACGTTTTATTATTACTGTAATTATGTTGTTATGTAATGACAAATTTATATAAAAATTGTTATACATTTATTTTAATTAAAATTTTTTATTTATGGTATATGCTGTTGTTGAATTAGGTGGTAATCAACTAATTATTGAACCAGGTAAATTTTATGATGTTAATTATATGCATGCTAGTCCTGGTGATATTATCAATTTAAATAGAGTTTTGCTGGTTGCTCAATCTAATAATTTTAGTATTGGTCGTCCATGCTTGAATAATGTTATTGTTAAAGCTAGAGTTCTGAGGCATTTAAAGGGAAAAAAAGTAACTATTTTTAAGGTAAAACCTAAAAAAAATAGTCGTGTTAAAATAGGACATCGTCAAAAATTGACTCGAATCTTTGTTGAAAAAATTTTATAATAAGAAATTAACTATATCCCATTAAATAGTGAACATTAAATAATTAAATTAAATATAATTGATCTATGGCACATAAAAAAGGTAGTGGTAGTACAAAAAATGGTCGTGATTCCAAATCAAAAAGATTAGGAATTAAAAAATATGGTGGACATATCGTAGAGCCTGGAAATATTATTGTACGCCAAAGAGGAAGTAAATTTAAGGCTGGTTATAATGTCGGTCAAGGTAAAGATTACACTATTTTTTCTTTGGTTTCTGGTATTGTTCGATTTCATGGCGTAAAGAGAAATAAATTATTTATAAGTGTTGATCTCGTATAGTATGTTAAGTCAATAATATTGTTGTATTTAAACATGAATTCATGTTAATGAATTTTTCTTATTTTATGAATGGTAAAAAAAATTATAATTTCCTATTTCAATAATATTGCAGCAATTGTACAAGATAATAGAGTAGAAGAAATTGTTGTTATAAATGATAATTATCAAGTTAATGACATTTATATAGGAATTGTTCAAAAAATTTTTTCTAGTATTAATGCTGCTTTTGTCAAATTAGGAAAACATGGTAAGAGCGGTTTTATTCACTTAAATGATATCAAGCCTCTCAAAAGAAGTTATAAATTTTCTCATATAACTGATGTTTTGTCAGTTAATCAGTTAATACTCGTACAAGTTGTTAAAGAACCTACTTTTAATAAAGGACCTCGTCTTACTGCTAATATACATCTTTATGGTAGATATATTGTTCTAATGCCTTTTTGCGATGCTGTTATAGTTTCTAGTAATATTTATGATAGTAATGAGCGAATGCATTTATATTCTTTAGCTGTTTTAATTAAACCTGATTCAATGGGTTTATTGATAAAATCTGCAGCTCAAGGTGTCTTAGAAACAGTATTATTGCACGACTTAGATCTACTTGTGAAGCAATGGCTTTTTATACAAAAAATGGTATTTGGTATACCTAAACCTTGTTTGGTATATAAAGATGAAGATATTGTAAAAAAAATGGTGCGAGATTCTTATGATAAATCTATTAGTAAAATTATAATTGATTCTAGATATGGTTTACGATTAGCTTATTATTATTTAAAACAATGGTCTTGTATTTCATCTTCTAATATGACTAAATTACAGGTATATAATAAGCAAGATTGCATTCTGAATAAATTTGATGTTAAGCAAACTATAAAAGCTGTGTTAAAGCCAAAGGTCAAATTATTGTGTGGTGGTTATATTATTATAGAAAATTATGAAGCTTTGACTGTAATTGATGTAAATTCTGGTTCTTTTAATAAGCCAGATAATTCTAGAGAAACTATTCTTAGGCTGAATTTGTATGCTGCTATGGAAATAGCATACCAATTGAGGATAAGAAATATTAATGGCGTTATAGTGATTGATTTTATTGATATGTATTTTCAGAGGGATCAACTGAAATTACTTGAACACTTTAATAACATACTTAATGTAGATAATGCTAAACCGCAAGTAGTTCAGTTGTCTCGACTCGGTTTACTTGAATTGACTAGGCGTCGTAAAGGTCAAAGTTTGCAAGAACTCTTTATTAAACCAGAATTGGTTTCATTGAAGTCCTCAAATTTTTATTTTCCTAGTCGTTTGTATTTCAAGTTATTTTCAAGTATTTCAACTAAATATTCTAATAGTAAATCTCTAGTAAATAGAAATATTCAGTCTCTATTTTTCGGTAAAGATTTTTATAAAACAAAGTTATTGGCTAGTAAATCTTTTAATTTTGATAATTTTGTGTATCGTAAATATTTTACTTTAATAGATGATAGTTACTTAATATATTTATTTAATCCTCAAGCTAATTATATTGTTCCTTTACCTTTCTATTTTAGAGTAATTAAACGTAAACAATTAATAGATCATTTATTTCTTTTTATTTAAGTAAATTGATAGTTTGTATTATATATGATGAGTGTAATTTTTTAATTAAATGTGATTATTAATAGAATGAATAAAATTCTTATATACAATAATTTAGTAAAGAATATAATATCATAATTGAAATGACTATCTTATAATAATATAGATTTGATAAGATAAAATGATTTGGAATAAAAAACGTCAAAAAACAAATTATATAAGATTAATATTATTTTGTTTGTCTTTAACTCGATTTAGAGAAATAATATAGTTAAAATAAACTAGATATATCATATATAAATATAGAAAAAATATTTTGTGTTTTAGGGGAATATAGTAGATATCTGAATACATATAGTATATAAAAATTTAATTAATATTGATCATTATTTTTACATTGTGAATATCAAAGCATAAAGGAATATATAAGCAATAGCTTTACTTATTCCTTTTTTTTTCAGACAATTCTTTGATGGAATATATATCATCATACTATGTAGATAGTATGATAAAATTTTTTAAAAATATATGAATCTGTGCTTTGTTTACTGTTCGATGTGTTACTTATATCTGTATGTATAATTATGCTTAGTGTTAGCTTTTATTAGGCATGTAAATTTTATTTTGAAATTATAGACTAATAACTAGAACTAATGAAATATTTAGTTCTTTTAAAATAAAAATTTTTATTATAAGGTAAATCTGTTAAATCATATAATATTCTTCAGCTTGTTTTTTTGTCTATTAGAGTAAGAAATTAATATAAATTGTGTTAATGTTTTTATCTTAATTATAAAAACATTAAAGAAGCTGTAATAGATTAGTAATTACCGCTTCTTTATTAGTTTTTATAGTAATAATTATTTTATCAAAAATTTGACTAATTATCCGTTAACAGATGGTGCAACTAAAGCTAATGGTAAAGATTCTTGAGATGCTAAATCTAGAGGGAAGTTGTGCGCATTACGTTCATGCATTACTTCCATACCTAAGTTAGCTCTGTTTAAAATATCTGCCCAAGTGTTGATTACACGGCCTTGACTATCAACTACTGATTGGTTGAAGTTAAACCCATTTAAATTGAAAGCCATTGTACTTACAGACATTGCTGTAAACCAGATACCTACTACTGGCCATAAACCTAAGAAGAAATGTAATGCACGAGAGTTGTTGAAACTAGCATATTGGAAAATTAAACGACCGAAGTAACCATGAGCTGCAACGATGTTATAAGTTTCTTCTTCTTGACCAAATTTATATCCATAGTTCGCTGATTCATTTTCAGTTGTTTCACGAATTAAACTAGATGTTACTAGAGATCCATGCATTGCACTGAATAGAGATCCACCGAATACACCTGCAACACCTAGTTGGTGGAAAGGATGCATAAGGATATTGTGTTCAGCCTGGAATACAAGCATGAAGTTAAATGTACCAGAAATACCAAGAGGCATACCATCAGAGAAGCTTCCTTGTCCGATTGGATAAACAAGGAATACTGCTGCTGCTGCTGCTACGGGTGCTGTAAAGGCAACAGAAATCCAAGGTCTCATACCTAAACGGTAGCTTAATTCCCATTCACGACCAATGTAGCATAAAACACCTAGTAAGAAATGAAGAACGATTAATTGGTAAGGTCCACCATTATATAGCCATTCATCTAAAGATGCAGCTTCCCAAATAGGATAAAAATGGATACCAATAGCAGCTGAACTAGGAATAACAGCACCAGAAATAATGTTGTTTCCGTAAAGTAAAGATCCAGCTACTGGTTCACGAATTCCATCGATGTCTACAGGAGGTGCAGCAACGAATGCAATGATGAATACAGATGTAGCAGTTAATAGTGTTGGAATCATTACAACACCGAACCAACCGATATAAAGACGGTTTTCAGTGCTAGTAATCCAAGTACAAAAACGTTCCCACAGGCTTGCGCTTTCGCGTCTTTCTAAAGTAGCAGTCATAATAATAAAGTATAGTTTGAGATTTGATGTAGGATACTTCCCAAGTGGCTTAGTGCTTTGCTTGTTAATTATATTATTACAAGACTTTATATTATCTGTAAAGTTTTTTGCGGAAAAGTTTTCTTAGTTCACTAAGCTTTTTTTATTAAGAAATGAGTCATTTTTGTTATAGATATTTATTTTTATTTATAATGTTATTCATTATTAATTTTTATTATTTCAAGTTATTCTATGTCACATTTCAGTAAGATTAAAACTAATATTGCTAATAATGATATGTTAACTACAACTTTAAGCGAAATGGGCTTTATTTATAAGTATTCTACAGATGCTGTCTCTCAAAAAGATATTTTTGTTTATACTAGTCGTGATATTACCAATCATGTATTTAGCTTTATTTGGAACGGTAGTAATTATAATTTGTTAGCTGATGTAAATTCATGGAGCCTAGATGTTGATTTTAATTGTTTCATTGATTCTTTATCGCAGATTTATGCATATAATATCATATTGAATCAAAGTTGTTTAAATGGTTTTAGTAAAGTAAGTGAAAAAACTGCAACTGATGGTTCAATTAAGATTAAATTAAAACGATGGTCTACTAGTAATTTAAGCTAGTATTTTTCTTTGTTTTTGGATGATAGATTATTACTGATATGCGGATGGAGAGACTCGAACTCTCACGAGGTATACTCACTAGAACCTAAATCTAGCGTGTCTGCCAATTCCACCACATCCGCCTTATTTTATTTGTGCTTGGTTGGATTCAAGAATTGCTATATAGCGTCATATATTACTATGGTTTGGTAGTAAAGGCAAGTATATATTGTTTAGCTATTATAAATATACTTGTATTTTTATAATTTTATTAGTATATTTATGTAGTGTCTTTTCCTCAGTAGCTCAGTGGTAGAGCGGTCGGCTGTTAACCGATTGGTCGTAGGTTCAAGTCCTTCCTGGGGAGTAATTAATTAGTTAATTTTTTGATATATTGATTAATGTATTCTTCGCTAAATATTTACATATTTGTTGATATTATTTTCTTATTACTATTATGTTTTATTTGAATCAGGTACTAGATAAATATCAAGTCTTTTTATATTTATTTTATCAGACTATTTATCGATTTGTACATATCAGTTCTGGTGATATAAACCTTATATTGTTCCCTTTATTATTGTTTATGGGAATATTAACTGTATTGACACCATGTTTTATTTCTATGTTTCCTATAGTATTTACATATGTTAATTCCAAAACAAATAAATCTTTAAATACATTAATTTTTGTACTTGGTATTGTTACTAGTATATTTATTACTTTTTTACTTAGTAATTTTATTAATTTGTATTCTTTTGTTTATAATTTACCATTATTTTCTGCATTAATTTTAATTATAGTTTCACTCAATTTGATGAAAATTTTAGATTTTTCATTGATTTCTAGAATTTTTTATTCTCGTTTAGATGGTATAATTAAGGTTAATTTAATTTTTCAAAATTATATGATGGGTCTAGTTATTGGTTTAAGTTCTACGCCTTGTAATACTTCTATTATTGTTCTTGTAGTATTTTTACTTAAACACACTAGTAATACATTATATTTATTGTGTTATTTGTTTACATATTTATTTGGTTGTTTCTTTATATTACTAGTTATTTTAAACTTAAAAATTATTAATTCTCATTTAAAATTTTTAATTTTGTTTTGGAATTCATTTATTTCTTTAAGTGGTTCTTTATTATTTATTTGTTCTCTTGTATCGTTATTAAGAACATCTTTTTTATGATTTTATTCTATTTATTATTTATGTTAAACTTAAATTTAAAAAATTTGTTTTGGATTTGTCTGAAAAAAATGGCAAACTTAAATTTGTCAATTTTTATATTGTTTATAATTTCTATCTGTTGTCTTGTAGGATCATTAATTGAACAAGATCAAAGTTTATTATATTATCAAGATAATTATCCTATTAGTAATTTGCCTTTTTCATTTTTAACTTGGAAACTTATTTATTATTTAGGATTGGATCATATTTTTCAAACTTTATGGTTTATCGTAATTCTTGTTGTTTTTATGCTAACTTTATTATCTTGTACGTTTTTTACACAATTGCCTAGTCTAAGAAATGCCAGACGATGGAAATTTATTCATAGTAAGGAGATTGATTGTTCTAGTGGTTCTTTTATAAGTCCTAATTTATTGAATGATAACTCGTTAATTATTATGATTTATTCTTTAATTTATACTGAGTTTTTTGTATTTGGTCAAGGTACTTCTATTTATGCTTATAGAGGGCTTTATGGACGTATTTCTCCAATTTTTGTTCATTTTAGTATAGTAGCTATATTATTGGGTTCCATGTTTAGTTTTCTATCAAATTTTTTAGCTCAGGAAATTATTCCTAACGGTGAATTATTTCATATTAGAAATATTGTTCATTCTGGTTTATTCAATAGTTTTCCAGCTAGTTTATTTGGGAGGATTGATGATTTTAATATTGATTATAATCCTGATGGTTCTATAAAGCAATTTTTTTCTAAGTTGTCATTACTATCTGGACAAAATGAAGTCTTGCTTGTTAAAACTATATCTGTTAATAAACCACTCAAATATCGTCATTTAACTTTTTATCAAACTGATTGGGAGCTTAATGGTCTCAAAATTCGCTTATCTGATGATTACATTTTACAAAAAAAAATTATAAAAACATCTATCAACAATAAAAAATGTTGGTTATGTAATATTATTATGGATGATTATAAACAAGTTTTTTTGGCTATATTTGATTTAAGTAGTCCTATTATTTTATTTAGTCCTGAGGGTTTACTTATAGGGAAGATTTTAATAGATCAACCATTTTATCTGAATAATTTATTTTTTGTTGTTGATGATGTTTTAACTAGTACGGGTTTACAGATAAAAATGGATTCTGGTATTGTTACAGTATATCTTGGTTTTTTTACATTAATGTTAAGTACTGTTTTGAGTTATTTGTCATATTCTCAGATCTGGTTTTATATATCTTCTGGTTTATTTAAATTTTCGGCTTCTACAAATAGAGCTGTTTTATCTTTCGAAGAAAATCTTTTTAATATTAATAGTTTATATAATTACTTGATTGTTTATTCAAGTAGTAATAATAATTTTGTTACTTGTCTCGTTTTAAAGTAGTAAAAAATTTGCTAGAATTTGTTTCCCTTCTTCTGTCCATAAACTTTCTGGGTGGAATTGTATGCCTCTTAATTTTTTATATATTTTATGTCTACAACCCATTATGGTTCCATTAGATGTCCATGCTGTGATTTCCAAATCCTTAGATATGTTTTGATGATCTATGACTAAGCTATGGTATCTACTGACTTTAATTGGATTAGGTAAATTTTTAAAAATATCCTCTCTGTTATGAACTATATTACTAAGCTTACCATGTAGAGGTTTTTTTAATTGTTTTATTAAACTTCCGTATGTATATCCGATACTTTGGTGACCTAGACAAATACCTAAGATAGGAATTTGTTTAGAATATTGCTTAATGATATTGATACATATTCCTGATTCTCTTGGTTCGCCAGGACCAGGTGATAATATGATATGACTTGGATTAATTATTTCTATATCTTTTATTGATATTTCATCGTTTCTTTTAACTAAGATTTTTTGGTCTAGTTCGCCTATATATTGGTACAAATTTTGTGTAAAACTATCATAGTTATCTATAATTAAAATCATATTTTATTTTTCCTGTTTGTATTTTATTTCTTATATAATTTTGAGTAAACCATTTGTAGGAGAACTTGGTTGTGCTCTTTTTTCTTTTTTCATTATACCTGCTAAATAACATTTTCTTCCGGATATTACAGCTAGTTTCATGGAATGAGCCATTATTACTGGATTTTTGGATTTTGCTATGGCTGTGTTTATCAGTACTCCAGATGCACCCATTTCCATAGCTTGACTAGCTTCACTTGCTCTACCAATGCCTGCATCAACAATTATAGGAACTGATGCATTTTCAATGATTCTTGCTATATCATTCACTTTTTGTAATCCCTGCCCTGATCCTATTGGTGAGCCTAGTGGCATTATAGTTTTACAACCTATTTCTTCTAGTTGCTTAGCTAAAATTGGATCTGGATATATGTATGGTAGTACATCAAATCCTTGGTTTACTAAATATTCTGCAGCTTTTAGTGTTCCAATAGGATCAGGAAATAAATATTGAGAATCTGAAATAACTTCTAGCTTAACGAATTTGTTGTCAATTTGTCCTATCTTTTTATTTATCTCATATCCTATTTTAGCTATTCTAATTGCTTCTTCTGCTGTTTCACATCCGGCTGTATTAGGAAGTATCCATAATTTTTTCCAATTTAATCCATCTATTAAATTGCTCTTTCCAATATTTTTTGCGTATTGTGCACGACGTATAGCTACTGTAACTATAGATGCGCCACTAGTTAATATACTTTTCCTTGCTTCATTTAAATTGTTATATTTTCCTGTTCCTAACATCAATCTTGAAGCAAATGAGTGATTTGCTACAAGAAATGGGTCTTTTTGACTAGACATATTGGATTTATCTTTATATATTTTATTTGTCATTTATTTAATTTTAATTATTGAACTAAATTTTTTATGTAACTAGCTTTTGTTTTATTAAATGTTCAATTATACTAATTTTATAAGTATAATAATATATATTTTACCTTGTCTTATTCAATTTATCTTATATGTCTTGATATTATTTTCATCGCTTTTTTATTATGTTTAACTCTTTTTTATATTGGATCATTGTTGTACTATTAGTTTTAGTATTAGCTTTTTTTATTTATCAGTTATATGTAATGAATTTCAATTTTAATATTAATAATCCTAGTATAACTGTAGTTGATAGATTTAGTTCCATATTGCCATATGGTTTACCTTTATTAGAAGGTTTACAGAATTTTGGGCAACAAATTTTACCAGACTATCCTTTTAACTTGATGAGTATTTATAAGAAAACTTTTATGCCCTTAGTAGTATTTTATGTGACTCATCCTGCTTTAGCTTTTGTCATATTTTTTGTACTATATTATTTATTTGTTAGAGCTAAAAGTCCTATACCCAATAGGCCTTTTATTCGCTTTAATGTTCTTCAAGCAATTTTGTTATTTTTAATTAATTCTTTATTAGGTTCTGCTTTCAGAGCATTGCCAATGGAATTTAAAGTTAGTTTATATGGTTTAATTTTATGTAACACTTTATTTTGGTTTGTTCTATCTACGATTATTTATTCTATTTTTAAGTCTATTGAGGGGAGGTATGCAAAAATACCAGTAATTTCTCAGGCTGTTAAAATACAAATTGATAGTCCATAAGAATTTTATTTATTATTTTAATCTAATTAATATTATGTATTTAAATAGTTACGAAACGATTTATGTTTTAAAACCTGATGTAACAGATACAGTGAATTTATCTTTAGTCAATTACTATAAGAGTTTGCTCAAGGAGAAAGGTGCTCGTAATATAGTTGTTCAGCATCGAGGTCGAAGGCATTTAAGTTATAATATTTCTCATTATTATGACGGTATATATGTTCAAATGAATTATCATGGCAATGGAAAATTAGTTACCTTTCTAGAAAGGTCTATGCGTTTAAATGATAACATTATGAGATATTTAACTGTTCAACAAGATATTATTCAATCTATTAATGTATATTAAAATATTTTAATATTGCATCAGTTTAAATTATATTTTATCTAATATTATATTTTATTTTTTATATTGATTAAATATGAAATATAGATATTTTAGATTTCTGAATTATAATTATAGGAGTACAAATGATTACTGATAGTCAAATATTTATTGCTTTATTATTTGCTTTAGTGTCTGCAATTTTAGCAATAAGATTAGGAACTGATTTATATCAATAAATTTATCATTAAGCTTTAGAACTTGTGAAGTTATAAAATAAAACACGAATTATCTTTATAAGTAATTTAGTGTTTATTATTCTATTAAAATAAATTATGTAGGATAACAATGACGTTCGTTGGTCAACTTATTTAAAATATAAATATTGAATAAGTTATATATTGAAATTACTTTAAAAATTATTGTGGATATAATACAGAATAAAACTCGTCCTGTTTTTCCTTTTACTGCTATTGTTGGTCAAGAAGAAATGAAGTTAGCTTTAATTTTAAATGTGATTGATCCTAAAATAGGTGGTGTAATGATCATGGGAGACCGCGGTACAGGTAAATCTACAACTATTAGAGCTATTGCTGATTTATTACCTGAAATTGAAGTAGTGAGTGATGATTTGTTTAATTCTCATGTCTCTGATTATGATTTGATGTCAGATTTTACTAAACAAAAAGTTGTTGATTCTTCACCTGTTTCTACAGAATTTATTAAAGTACCTATGGTTGATCTTCCGTTAGGGGCAACGGAAGATCGTTTATGTGGTACTATTGACATCGAAAAAGCGCTTAATGAAGGTATTAAAACCTTTGAACCAGGTTTGTTGGCAAAAGCCAATAGAGGTATTTTATATGTCGATGAAGTTAATCTTTTGGATGATCACTTAGTTGATATCTTGTTAGATTCTGCTGCTTCTGGATGGAATACTGTAGAACGTGAAGGTATTTCTGTGAGACATCCAGCTAGGTTTGTCTTAGTTGGTTCTGGTAATCCTGAAGAAGGTGAATTACGTCCACAATTATTAGATCGTTTTGGTATGCATGCTGAGATTAGAACTGTCAAAGATCCTTCTTTGAGAGTTCAAATTGTTGAACAAAGAACTCAATTTGATCAAGATCCTTATTCTTGTTTAGAAAAATTTCATGGACAACAGCAAGATTTAAAAAATCGTATTCTTCTAGCACAAAAAAAATTATCTAGTATTGGTATTGATTATGATCTTAAGGTAAAAATTTCCCAAATTTGTGGACTTTTAGATGTTGATGGTTTAAGAGGTGATATTGTTACTAATAGAGCAGCGAAAGCTTTTGCAGCATATCAAGATAGAGATGAAGTGGATGTAATGGATGTTAAGCAAGTAATTATATTGTGTTTACGACACAGATTACGTAAAGATCCACTGGATACTATAGATTCAGGTACAAAAGTTAATCAAATTGTTAATGACATTTTATCTTAGTTTGTTACTTAAGTTTTTGATATAGTTAGTCTTATTGTAATATGATAGGCTTAGTAGGATTCGAACCTACATTAGAGACTTAGAAGGTCCCTGTCCTGATCCCTTAGACGATAAGCCCTATTTATATTCTCGTTTTTAATGAAAATATTAATGATTCTATAAGAGTGGGCGGTACTGGATTTGAACCAGTGACCACCTGCTTGTAAGGCAGGCGCTCTACCACTGAGCTAACCGCCCCCATACTTCTCAATATAATTTATTTTATCATAAAAATCAATTTTTTTATATCCTATTGATGCTATTAGAATTCAATGTCAAGAATAGGCTGATTTATTTAACTAATTAACTTAATTGTAATATGAACCAAGCTAATAAAAAAATTTTTGTCTTCATAAAAATTATATTTTTTTTTTCGTTCTTTTAGTGTTTTACATTTAGATTGGAATGTAGTGGATATTTTTTATTATATAAGTATAGTTATTCCTAGATCATTGTTTATAGCCATTGTCACTTCTTTTTTTATTAGTCTTGTATTTAGTTTACAAATAGTCAAAGAATTTTTATATTTACATGCAATTCAGTTAGTTGGTACAGTATTTGCTATATCTTTTGTGCGTGAATTATCTCCAGTTTTAACTGCAATTGTTATAGTTGGTAAAGTTTGTTCATCTTTTACTTCTGAGTTAGCTACTATAGTGGCAAATGAGCAACTGGATGCTTTATTTATTTTAGGTATCAATCCAATTCATTATTTATTGATACCTCGTATTATTTCTATGGTTCTAGGTTTACCAGTTTTGAATTTCATTTCTGTTATAACTAGCTTTTTGAGTGGGTCTTTTATTTGTTTTATTCTTTATAATATTCATCCACATATTTTTTTTAATGCGGTTTTTCATGATAATTTATTGATTGATGTAGTAAAATCATCGATCAAAACCTGTATTTTTGCATTTTTTATTTCAATTACGAGTTGTGTTTGGGGTATTACTAATATTGGTGGATCAAGATCTATAGGTACATCTACTACATCATCTGTAGTAACTTGTTTACTTATAGTATTTATATTAAATTTTATTCTATCTTATTTATTTTTTGATAATTCACTTAGTTCATTTCAATTTTTATAATATCTATGTTAACTTTAAGTATGATATTTATGTTTGATATTTGAGAAGAATATTTACTATGTAATAAAATAAATCTGATATATATTACAATATTATTATATATATTGTCTAAGTATATATTTTGAAGTTAATTTTTATTTAGTATTTATTTTATATATTTTATTGAGGAGGTAATTTCTATGTCAGGAGGATCAACTGGTGAGCGTCCTTTTTCTGATATTATTACAAGTATTCGTTATTGGGTTATACATAGTATAACAATACCAGCATTATTTGTTGCTGGATGGTTATTTGTTAGTACTGGTTTAGCTTATGATGTATTTGGTACACCAAGACCAAATGAATATTTTACTCAGGATCGTCAACAAGTACCCTTAGTTAATGATCGTTTTAGTGCTAAGCAAGAACTTGAAGATTTAACAAAAGGTATTTAGATAGGAGAAATATTGTGACTAAAAGAAATGCAAATCAGCCCATATCATATCCAATTTTTACATTCCGTTGGTTAGCCATACATGGTATAGCTATACCTACTGTTTTTTTTCTAGGAGCTATTACATCTATGCAATTTATTCAACGATAGGAGGTTATATTATAATGAGTGGTCCTAATCCAAATAAAGAACCTGTTGAATTAAACAGAACGTCTCTGTTTTGGGGTTTATTGTTAATTTTTGTTTTAGCAGTTTTGTTTTCTAGTTATTTTTTTAATTAGACGTTAAGTAGTTGTTCGGACTAATTTAAATTATATCTAATTAGTATTGTATATGTACTTAATTTTATAGTTATTTATTGGAGAATTGAATAATATGTCAAATACAGGTAGAGTACCGTTATGGTTAGTTGCTACTGCTGGGGGAATTGCTGTAATTACAGTTTTAGGTATTTTTATTTATGGTTCTTATTCTGGAATAGGATCTTCTCTTTAGAAAGATAATCATTTTCTTTTGTTTATAAAACATAGTATATAACCATATATATTATATATGTTAATATTTTGAATATGTAATATATTATGGTTTATTTATTAATTTTTTATCCGATATTTTCTTCTTCTATATATAGAAAGAGTAGTGCCATCGTAATTCCTGGAAAAACTATTCCTACAAGTGGGACTAAAATAGATGGTAAATATGATGCTGTCATATATGTTTATAAGATTTTCAAAAGTTGCAATATTTATCTTTTATATAAATTATATTATATTATATCGTTTTATATTAGTAGATCTTATTTATAGAATATTAACATTGTAGTTATTTATATATTTTTTATTTATGACTGAAATGTTTTGATATATGTTAAATTATAGTTATATACCTTATTCATTTTTATAATTAATTATTGAGATATTTAATGGATAATAATAACTATCATGAAATTCCCCATAGTTTTGATGCGATGCATAAATTTTCAGAGGTGTATGCTAAAAGAACAGGTACATTTTTCTGTGTAGATACAAGTGTTACTGCAGTTGTTATAGAAGGTCTTGCCAAACATAAGGATAATTATGGTTCTCCTTTATGTCCTTGTCGTCATTATGATGATAAAGTTCAAGAAGTGGCTAATACATATTGGAATTGTCCTTGTGTACCAATGAGAGAAAGAAGAGAGTGTCATTGCATGTTATTCTTATCTAAAGATAGTGATTTTGCTAGTGATAAGCAGGTGCTTGACAAAGATTTATTAGTAAATTCTCTTTATTAACAAAGATATCGAAATAAGTGAAATGGTGATACGCTCATTATAGATTTCACTTAATGCTTCAATTCAATTTAATAGCTGTCCCTATAAATTACTTTTATTTAAAGATAATAAAATAATTACAGCTGGTCCTATTATAACAATTATTCCTAACGATACTAGTTGTCCTATGACTTGCCAGTTAATCATAACCTGATGTCCTTTACAGTTTTATTTTGTAGTAGATGTTGAAGCCTATATTGTATTATTATACTATTTTTATTATATAATTAATTTAATTACGTATAATTTTTAATATATCATATTATATTGACTGTCACATATATCCAATTATGGTTTATATTTAATAATAAAAATCCTAATTTAATTTGAAAATTTGTATATATTTGATTGTAAGTCATTTTTAATAAAATTGTATTAATTTGATTATATGTTGGAGTTAAGTTTATATTATGTGTGCAAAATAACTGTATAACTTTAAGTTGTAATGAAAAAGTTTGTTTTTTTAATTTTCTATAATTCATAGCAACAAATTTGTGATGTTTGATTTTTAAATATAGTTTCATGGTATTTTGTCTAATATATTCATTATCCTGATTGCAGTTTTTTAAAAGTGAATTGATATTATCTTCTATTTTGTTATGAAAGTATTTTTTTAAATATGGCATTAATTCATATCTTGTTCTATTTCTTTCAAAACTATATATATAATTAGTTGTATCAGACCATATTGGAAGATTAAATTTTTTGCAACTCCAATATATATCATCTCTTTTTAAATTGAGTAATGGTCTTAGTAAATATTGCTTTTTGTTCATGTGAGATTTAATAACTAGACTTGTTGTTCCCTGTGTTCCTGAACCTCTAAAAAAGTTTCTTAAAAAAGTTTCTAGTTTATCTGTTTTATTATGTCCTGTAATTATAAACTTTTGGTTATGTTTTATAGCATGTTGATTGATTATATTATATCTATAAAGTCTACATAAATTTTCTGATAAACTTTTGTATGGTAGTTGGTATATATATATCTTTTTTTTTGTTAATTTTATATAGTTAATTAGATGTATGATCTGTTGGTAGCTATCTTTTCTCCACTGATGATCTATATAAATATATGAAATATTGTTAACGTCTTTTACATTTTCTGAATACTTAATGTAAAAATTTTCTATTAAATGTACAAGATATAGTGAATCTTGTCCTCCTGAAATAGCTATCAAATGATTATTATTTAAATACTTGCAAAAAAGTCTATATGTTGTTATATGATTTATTGACGTTAATTGTATTTGCATTTCTATTTTAATTGTGTTAAATTAGTGCGTGTGTTACTTATTATATTATTATGGGTTGCTAACTCAATGGTAGAGTACTCGGCTTTTAACCGATTAGTTCCGGGTTCGAGTCCCGGGCAACCTAATTATATAGTTAATAAAATTATCTTAAAGCACTTCGTAGATACTTCATTGTTGTAAGCCTTAATAAACTATATACTTATATATGAATATAATTTCTAAAACTTTACAAAAACAGTCCTCAAATTGTTCTTTGGTTCCTTTTATTACAGCAGGATATCCGACTCTCCAAGTGACAGCTGAAGCTTTATGTTTGTTAGATAGTAAAGGTGCTGATGTTGTAGAATTAGGTATACCATACTCAGATGCTTTAGCAGATGGACCAACTATTCAAGAGGCATCTAAAATAGCTATTAATCAAGGTATCTATTTAGATGAAATTTTATGCCTTTTAGGAAATGTTATTCCTCAAATAACTACTCCTATAGTAATTTTTACGTACTATAATCCTGTTTTAGCAACAGGTGTAGTGCAATTTATTAGTAAAATTTCTAAAGTAGGTGTAAGTGGCCTTATTATTCCAGATCTGCCTTTAGAAGAAATGGATTATATAATTCAATTATGTGCTTCTTTTAATATAGAACTTATATTATTTATTGCTCCAACAAGTTCTGAAAGTCGTATTGAATCAATTTTATCCAAATCACCAGGATGTATTTATTTGGTAAGTAGTAATGGGGTAACTGGTATGGATCAAGAAGTAGATTACCAAATTAATCATTTAATAAAAATAATTAGGAATCAATCAAAGAAATCAATTATGTTAGGGTTTGGTATAGCGGATACGGATCAGGCTTGTCATGCGTCTAAGCTAGATGTTGATGCAATTGTTGTAGGAAGTGCGTTTATTAGAAAAATGGGTTTTCATCTGCAGCAGAATACAAGTTCGATTTTAGATATAGGTATATTTTGTGAACAACTAAAGTTAGCTATATCCAAAAAATGAAGTAAATTTGTAATATTACCCCCAGGGGAATTCGAATCCCCGTTACCTCCGTGAAAGGGAGATGTCCTAGGCCTCTAGACGATGGGGGCCTGACTAGTGCCAATTCTTTAATTTTTTGTAAATTTGCACATTCCTTATTATATTAAATAGATTAAATGATTTTTACAGTCCTGTCAATGTTTTACTTATTGATTTGTAATATCAATAATTAGTCTTGATCTCATTATAAGATAGATTACTGTTTGACGGATATAAGTAGTCATATTTATAAATAAATGAAAGCCTTCATTTTTATATTCTATCAGTGGTTCTTGTTGTCCATAACTTCGCCATCCTATATATTCTTTTAGTAGATTCATTTTTTCTATGTGTTCTTGCCACGCTTTGTCAATTTGTTGTAGAAGGTAATATTTCTCTAATTGTCTAATTAAGCCAGGTCGAAGTTGTTCTAGGTAAGTTTCTTTTAAATCGTAACTAATTCTAAATTGTTGATATAAAATTTGTTCAAGATCTTTGATTTTGGTGTCTTTTAAAAATGCTATATTGACATATTGTCCTATATTTAATAACTGTAATATTTGTTCTAGTATTAACGTATTTTTCCTATTCTTATCATATGATTTAAGCATCTCTTTAATTGTGTATTCTCCATATTCAAGAATGCAATCTTTAGTGAACGATGAGTTTAAAATAGATTTTCTCTCTTTATAAATAGCTTTTCGTTGATTATTTATTACTTCATCATATTCAAATAGTTGTTTCCTGATATCGTAAAAGTATGCTTCAACTTTTTTTTGTGCATTACTTAGACTTTTGCTTAAGATTACTGATTCGATTGCTGTATTATCATCTATTTGTAAATTAGTCATTAATTTTTTTATATTATTTCCTCCAAAAATTCTAAATAAATTATCTTGCAAACTCAGAAAAAAACGTGATGTTCCTTTATCTCCTTGTCTACCTGCTCTACCCCTAAGCTGGTTATCTATTCTTCTAGATTCGTGTCTTTCTGTTCCTATTACATACAATCCTCCTAATTTAATTATATCTTTTTTTTCCTGATCGCAGATTTTTTTATATGTATTTTTAAGTTTTTGATAAATTTGATATAAATTATCATTATATTCTGCGTCATAAATATTTTTTGTTATTTCTGAAAGATTTTGATGATTTTTAATAGATTGATTTATAAATTGATCTAGTACTTGTATTTCTGTAATATTTAAAATTTGTTTGACTTCTGTATTTTTTTTATTTTTTACATTGTTATTTATACTATTGATGATATAATGTTGAATAGCTTCTTCAGTCATTTTCTTCTCGCTTCCACCTAATATAATGTCTGTTCCTCTACCTGCCATGTTAGTTGAAATTGTAATCTTATATTTTTTTCCCGCTTCAGAAATAATTTTTGCTTCCTTATTATTATTTTCTGGTTTTGCATTCAGTAAATTATATGATATACTTAGTTCGTCCAACATATTTGCGAGTAGCTCAGATTTTTCAATACTAGTTGTTCCAATTAAAGTTGGTCTTCCTATTTTATGCATATCAAGACATTCACTTGCTATTGCCTGCCATTTAGTATATTCTGATTGGTAAACTAAATCAGCTAAATCTTTTCTGATACATTTTTCATTTGTAGGTATTTCTATAACATTCATTTTATAGATATTAAGAAACTCATTTTCTTCTGTTTTTGCTGTACCTGTCATTCCGCATAATTTTGTATATAGTAAAAAAAGGTTTTGATAGGTTATAGATGCTAAAGTTTTGTTCTCTTTTTCGATTTGTACATTTTCTTTAGCTTCAATTGATTGATGTAATCCATCACTCCATCTTCGACCTTCCATTACTCTACCTGTAAACTCATCTACTATAATGATTTTGTTGTCTTTAACTATGTAGTCTTTATTTTTAAAAAAAAGTTCTTTTGCTTTTAAAGAATTGATGATATATTTAAGCCATGGACTATTCAAATTATATAAATTTTCTATGTTCAAGATTTTTTCGCAAATTGATACGCCTTCTTCGGTTAAGGTAATGTTTCTAGCTTTTTCATCAACTTGGTAATGAATTGTATTAATTAATTTGTACGATGTTTCTTTAGATTTTTCATATAAATTATTACTTATTGTAGTTTCGCCGGAAATAATCAGTGGTGTTCTAGCTTCGTCTATTAAAATTGAATCCACTTCATCTACTATGGCGTAATATAAATTTCTTTGCATTATATCACTTTGATTGATTGCCATATTATCTCTTAAATAGTCAAATCCTAATTCACTATTTGTTATATAAGTAATATTTTTCCAGTATTCTTGTTTTCTATTTTGATAATGTGTTTTTTCTGTAATTGTTCCAACTGTTATTCCTAAATAGTTAAAAATTGTTGTTGCTAATTTTGCATCTCTTTCTGCTAAATAGTTATTTACAGTTATTATGTGAACTCCTTTCATGTATAAAGCATTGAAGTATGCTGGTAGTAATGCTACTAATGTTTTACCTTCTCCTGTCTTCATTTCAGCAATGTTGTTTTTATGTAAAATAAGACCACCTAAAAGTTGTACATCGAAAAGAGTTATATTAATTGCTCTAAAAATTGCTGCTTTTACTGTTGCAAATGCTTCAATTAGAGTTTCGTCTAAATTAGTATTATGATCTTTGATGTCTAGTTTGAGTTTTTCGGTTTGTTGTTTAAGTTGTTCGTTCGAGTATTTTTTGATGACATAGTATGATTGATTAATTTTTCTAATTGTTGATTGGTATTGATTAATTGGTTGATATGATAAAAAATTAAGCATTTTGTTTATTCATCTCTTATCCTATATAATTTAATTTTTATTTATAATTTATCTTATTCTGTTTATAATTGGAAAGAATTCTTGTATAATTATATTGTGTTTTTGACTATAATCTAAAATAGATTTTCTTCCAGTTATTATTGTGTTTTTCTTGTTAAATAATTCTATCTCTCTGTAGTATTTACAGTATCCAAAGTATATTTCATTTGTGATTTTCTTGATATCTGTTTTGTTGTATATAGCATTTATTCCAATTGGTATCTTAGATAATTTACCAAATTTATTAGTTTTATTACTTATGGTTTTCCATAAGGATCTAGCGAAAGCAAATTTTAATTCAATTTTTTGTTTTATCCATACACATCTAATTTTTCTTGATTCAAGTGTTTTTGAATTATTTACGAGTTGTAATTTAGTTATCCATGTATTTATACTGGTTTGATATTGGAAATATCGTGTTAATGATCCTTGTCCAGATGATATTATTCTGAGTAAATCTTCGTGGTTATAATTACTATATGGTATATGATAGTTATTTTTTGTTTGCACGGTACATATTGCATAAAAGTTACTAAATGTGTGAATTTTGAAATTCATGCTAGTTTGTTTTACTAATTGCATATTAATTAATTGCATTTAATTGATTAGAAGAATATTTGTCAATTAGTGACTTTCCGTTCATTTCTTTTGGTATATTTATTTTTAATAGGTCTAGAATTGTTGGTGCTATATCTGAAAGATTGCCTTCTCCTCGGAGTAAATAATTATTTTTGTTGTTATCATTGTTTATCAAAATAAATGGTACAGGGTTTGTGCTATGTGATTTGCACTCTTGGTCATTTTTATCAATCATATAGTCTGCGTTACCATGATCTGCTGTTATAATTAGAGAATATTCAGTCTGACTAATTTTTTTTACTAATTTATTTATGCATTCATCTATTACTTCAATGGATTTAATTGTAGCTTCTAATTTACCAGTGTGTCCTACCATATCTGGATTAGCATAGTTCACGATAATTAGTTGATATAAATTTTTGTCTATAGCTTTAATAAGGCTATCAGTTATTTGGTCTGCGGACATTTCTGGTTTTATATCATATGTGTCAACTTTTGGACTTGGAATTAATTCTCTATCTTCTCCAGGAAATGGTTCTTCTTTTCCTCCGTTGAAAAAGTATGTTACGTGTGCATATTTTTCTGTTTCTGATAATCTTAATTGTTTAAAATTATTTTTTGATATTATTTCACCTAAAAAGTTATTATAATTTTCCGGTGGAAAAATAATGGGTAAATTTAATTTAGGATCATATTCTGTAAATGTTGCAAATATCAGATTTTTTATTGGCTTTGTTATAAATCCTTTAAAGTTTGGTTTTGCTAAACATTGTACTAATTGTCTAATTCTATCTGGTCGAAAATTGAAAAAAACTATTCCGTCGTTATTGCATATACTTCCTGTATTGATTTTAGTGGGTGGAATAAATTCGTCTGAAATTTGATTATCATAATATTTTTGAATTATTACTTTGTAGTCTATTTTTTCTTGAATACTATGATTTTCGGTTAATATTTTATATGCTTTTTCCGTTCTTGACCATCTGCAATCTCTATCCATACTATAATATCTGCCACTAATAGTACAAATTTTTATATTGTTATAATTATTAATTTCGTTTTGTATATCATCTAAAAATTGGATTGCTATTTGTGCTTTCGTATCTCTTCCATCTGTAATCAAATGTAAGTATGTATTATATTTGTATTTTTTTACGATTTTAATTAATGCTTTTAAATGATTAATATGTGAATGTACTCCACCATCTGAGCATAAACCTATTATATGTAAGTTTGACCCACGAGTATGAACACTTTTACATATTTGATGAATAACTGGGTTAGTGAAAAAATGTTTTTTATCTATTGATTGCTGAATTCTGACTAAATCTTGATTAATAGTTCTACCAGCTCCTATTGTTGTATGTCCTACTTCTGAATTACCCATTTGATTCTTAGGTAATCCAACATCTTCTCCAGATGCATTTAGTAATGATTTTGGAAATTCTTTCCAAATAGTATCGATAGCTGGTGTTTTTGCCAATTTAATTGCATTGCCTTTTATTTCTTTGGAATATCCCCAGCCATCTAAAATTGTTAAGACTATAGGAGAAATTGGTTGATTATGCATATCAAGCTAAATTATGATGTAATTTAATGAATTATAAATATATAATGTTATTTTAGTAAATAAATATTGAATTGTATGTGCTTAACGTTATTAAATAAGTCTTAATATTTTAATATATTGACTTACTTAATTTAAAGCTTTTTCGTTTATTGTAGAATGATTTACTTTTGAATACTAAATGTGTAAACTATATATTCTTTAATATTAACTTAGTACATTTATAGCATAGTCGAAGTAAGTATTAGCTTCATTAGCTGCTTGTCCTGAAAGACCATGAGTATTTTTTATATATTCGATTGCTTCGATATACCAGCTAGGAGATAGTTCAAAACTGCGATTAATTTCTTCTAAACCAGCTACTAGGTATTCATCCATAGGTCCAGTTGCGCCTACAACTAAACAATAAGTAGTCATTCTTAAATAATAACCAATATCTCTTGCACATTTAGCTTTACCTATTGCGCTAGATGCATAAGTAGGTCCAGGCATTTGTGTTACATATGGAAATTTTGTATATACTGATTGTGCTGCACCTGTGATTAATCTTTGTGCATTACTAGTTAAAACTTTCGCAGCTTCTAAGCTCTTAGATGCTCTTTGATATCTGCCATTGATAGATTGTAATTCTGCACTACTTAAAAATCTTCCCTGACTATCAGCTGATGCTATTGCTTCTGTAATTGGTGTTTTCATAATAATATTTTCTCTCTAATTTTTTAATAATTAAATTTTACTTATATTGTCATTTTATACAACTGCAGCAGCAGCTCTATCAAAATATATACTTAGTTCAGAAATTAAAGAGCTACAATCTCCTGCTGTTACACCGTTTAAGTCATTTGTTAATGCTATCGATGCTTCTTTCATTTTTTGAATTGCTACTGCTACAGATGCTCCTGGAGTACCTAATGCTTGATATGTTTCTCTTAATCCATTTAAACATCTATCATCTAAAACACTTGAATCTCCTGCTATCATAGCATAGCTTACATATCTTAATACAATTTCCATATCTCTTAAACATGCAGCCATTCTTCTACTAGTATAAGCATTACCACCTGGTTGAATGAGTTGTGGTTGTTCAGCGAACAATGCTCTAGCTGAGTTTGTAACTATTGCAGAAGCATTGGAATTAATTTTGTTTACTGTATCTAAACGTTTATTACCTTCAGTTACAATTTTTTCTAGAGCTTCTAGTTGTTTATTACTTAAAAATTCTCCTCTAGCATCAGCTTGTGCAACAACTTTAGCAAATGCATCTAACATTTTTATATCTCCTTTTAAATTAAAAGCTAAATAATTATTTTTATTGACTCATTTATTTAGATTAATAAATATATTATATTAAAATCTTTATTTTATTATTAAAATATATTAAAAGTTTTTCTATCTATCTTTTTAATCGTCCAATATTTCTGGTTCTGTAATTTCATCAACCATTTCTATTATTGCTTTTATAATTGGCTTATTAATGTAATCATCTATTATATCTATATCTTCATATTTTCTTCTTTTTGCTCTATTTGCTACTTGTATAGTTATTTTATATCTATTCTGTGCTAGTTCAAGTAATTCTTCGGTTTTATAATTGATGTAGCCTAAATTTATTTTAGTATATTCATTATATTCTTTCATGTATTAATAGGATTCAAGTAATATGCTTTAACAATTAAATTATTGGTTATTGATATAAAATGTATCTTTTAGCAAAATATATGTAATATTATAAGAATAATACTTTAATTTAGCTATTAATTAATTTTTGTTGACATTATTGGTATTTAATTAGTTAATACCATTTTATATTCTTAATTACATAGATATATTAAATTTATCTACTATTGTATAAATATAATTTAAATATTCAATATGCAAGTATCAAGAAATTTCACTTACAAATTAGAGCATTTCTTAGGTTTTCCTTCTTTAATAGATGAAAGAGATGCATGTGGAGTTGGTTTTGTCGCTACTACTGATAATAAACCTTCAAATCAAATTTTACAACAAGCATTAAAAGCATTAAATTGTATGGAGCATAGGGGTGGTTGCAGTGCTGATCGTCAATCTGGTGATGGTGCTGGTATTACTACTGCAATACCTTGGAATATAATAATGACTTCAGAGAGTTATCTAACTGCTGATCAGTCTCAATGTACAGCTGTTGCAATGATATTTCTTCGCTATGAACATTTAGAATATATAAAAAGTATTTTTACTTGGATTTTAAATGAGTACAATGTAAATATTCTACATTGGAGAAATGTACCAGTTGATTCTACGGTTCTTGGTGAAAATGCTTTAAAAAATGAACCTTTTGTTGTACAGTGTTTAGTGAGTTCTAAAGATTTTAGAGATAAAGAATTAGAAAAAGTTTTATATTTAATTAGAAAAAAAATTGAGGCCGTTGTAAGTAATACAACTCCTGATATTTATAAAAATTTTTATATATGTTCTTTTTCTTCCCAAATCATTGTTTATAAAGGAATGTTACGTTCGGAATCGTTGTCTAAGTACTATTTAGATTTAGTTAATCCTTTGTATATGACGAGTTTTGTTCTTTATCATAGAAGATTTAGTACTAATACTATGCCTAAGTGGTCTTTGGCACAACCTATGCGTTTTATGGCACATAACGGTGAAATTAATACTTTATTAGGTAATTTAAATTGGACTAAATCGCGTGAACCATTATTTCAAGAAGGTGATTGGTCAAATTATTCTAGTCCTTTGACACCAATTACTAAATTAACTGATAGTGATTCAGCCAATTTAGATGCTATTTTAGAGTTGCTTGTACAGTCAGGTAAAAGTCCCGAAGAGTCATTAATGATTTTAATTCCTGAGGCTTATGATAATCAGCCAGCTTTAAATTCTGTAACTGAAGTAATTGATTTTTATAACTATTATAGTAATTTACAAGAACCTTGGGATGGTCCTGCCTTAGTTGTTTTTAGTGATGGTAAAACAGTTGGTGCTACATTAGATAGAAATGGTTTAAGACCAGCTAGATATATTATTACGACAGATGGTTTGGTATGTTTATCTTCTGAAACTGGTATTTTTGATATTAATCCTTCTAAAGTTTTAACTAAAGGACGTTTGGGACCAGGACAAATATTTGCTGTTGATTTGATTCAGAATTTAGTCTTAGATAATTTTTCTTTAAAGAAAAAAATTGCTCAAAAACTTCCTTATAAACAGTGGTTAGATAATAATCAAGTAAAAATTAAATCTCAACCGTATCGTAGTAACTTTAATGTAGACTTAACTTATATTACTCGTTTACATAATGCTTTTGGTTATTCGAACGAAGATGTTCAGTTGGTTATTGAACATATGGCTAGCTCTGCAAAAGAACCAACATTTTGTATGGGTGATGATATACCGTTAGCGATATTATCTGATAAACCGCATTTATTGTATGATTATTTTAAGCAACGTTTTGCTCAAGTAACTAATCCTGCAATTGATCCATTACGTGAAAGTTTAGTAATGTCTCTTGTAACCAATTTAGGTCCTAAAGGTAATTTTCTGGAACCGTCAGAATCTATGGCAAAATTTATACAGATAAATTCACCTATTATTAATGAAAATGAACTTTCATTAATTTCACAAAGTATATTTCAGGTATCAAAGTTGAATACTTTTTTTAAAATTGATGAGTCAACGTCTAATTTTAATAGTTACATAGATTTAATTTGTAATAATTGTATTAAAGATATCAATTCAGGTACAAAGTTAATAATTTTGACTGATCGTGTTGATGATGTAGATAATAATTATATATTTGTCCCACCATTATTAATTGTCGGATCATTGCATCATTATTTAATTAAAGTCCAGTTGAGGCATAAAGTTTCTATAATTGTTGAAACTGGTCAATGTTGGAATACGCATCACTTTGCTTGTTTAATTGGCTATGGTGCTAGTGCTATTTGTCCATATCTCGCTTTTTTAACTGTTAGACAATGGTGGCATAATCCTAAAACTCAAAAGTTAATGTCTAATGGTAAATTAGCTAAAATCGATATTCATCAGTCTCAGCATAATTATCGCACTGCAATAGAAAAAGGCTTGCTAAAAATTTTATCTAAAATGGGTATTTGCTTGATTTCAAGTTATCATGGTGCACAAATTTTTGAAATTCTTGGTTTAGCTAGTGATGTAGTTAATAAATCATTTTTAAATACTACTTCTCGTTTAGGTGGTATGAACGCTGATGAGTTTTTTAAACAATCTGTAATGATGTACAAATCTGCTTTTGTTTCCAATTTACCTAAAAAGCTTCCTAATTTAGGCTATGTTCAATATAGGCCTGGAGCAGAATATCATGTTAACAATCCAGAAATGTCTAAAACTTTACACAAAGCCGTTCGTAATACAGATATTGATTTATATAATCAGTATAAATCTTTATTGCAGCATAAAGTACCTACTAACTTAAGAGATTTATTAGTTTTTTCTAGTCACAATGAACCTATTCATATTAATGAAGTAGAGTCTATTGAATTAATATTAGAGAGATTTTGTACAGGTGGCATGTCTTTGGGAGCTTTATCTCGTGAAACTCATGAAACTTTGGCGGTTGCTATGAATAGAATAGGTGGTAAATCTAATTCAGGAGAAGGTGGAGAAGATCCTATTCGATTTAGATCTATTACAGATATAGATGATCTTGGTATTTCTTCGAGTTTTACTCATTTAAAAGGTTTGAAGAATAAAGATATTGCTAGTTCTGCTATTAAACAGATAGCATCTGGTCGCTTTGGTGTGACACCTGACTATTTAGTGAATGCTAAGCAATTAGAAATTAAGATAGCGCAGGGCGCTAAACCTGGAGAAGGTGGTCAGTTACCTGGTAAAAAAGTTAGTCCTTACATAGCTACTTTAAGAAATTGTAAACCAGGTGTTACTTTAATTTCGCCGCCACCTCATCATGATATTTATTCTATAGAAGATTTAGCACAATTAATTTTTGATTTACATCAAATTAATCCTTTAGCTCAAATATCTGTCAAATTAGTTGCATCTGTTGGTATTGGTACAATAGCTGCTGGTGTAGCTAAAGGTAATGCTGATGTAATACAGATTTCTGGCCATGATGGCGGTACAGGAGCATCTCCATTAAGTTCAATTAAACATGCAGGTATACCATGGGAATTGGGTTTAACTGAAGTGCATGAAACTCTAGTTGAAAATAACTTAAGAGATAGAGTTATATTAAGAGTTGATGGTGGTCTTAGAACAGGAAAAGATATTGTATTATCTGCTTTAATGGGTGCGGAAGAATTTGGTTTTGGTACAATTGCTATGATTGCAACTGGTTGTGTAATGGCAAGAATTTGTCATACTAATAATTGCCCAGTTGGGGTAGCTACACAGAGACAAGATTTACGTAATCGTTACCCAGGTATTCCTGCAGATTTAGTTAATTTTTTTATTTTTATTGCTCAGGAGGTTAGAGAGGTTTTAGCTGAGTTAGGATATCAAAGCTTAGGAGATATTATTGGTCAAAAAAATTTATTAGTTTGTGACTATAGTAAAATAACTAAAACATCGAATTTGAATTTAGATATTTTACTTAGTAATTCGAATCTGAATCGTTTATTTAATTTTCATACTAAGATACATACTAATGGTAAAGTTTTAGATGATACTCTGTTAAGTGATCATAATCTTATAAATGCAATTGATCATCAACTTGATGTAACTAAAACTCTTCTGATAAAAAACACTGATCGTTGTGTTGGTGCTAGAATTTCTGGTGTTATTGCTAAGAAATATGGACAGCAAAACTTTTCTGGTAATTTACAAGTTAATTTTCAAGGAGTAGCTGGTCAAAGTTTTGGTTGTTTTATTTGTCATGGTATGCATTTAAATTTAACAGGTGAAGCTAATGATTATGTTGGTAAAGGTATGAACGGTGGCGAAATAATTATTGTTCCTCCTATAGAAAATAAAAATGATGCATCTGATTATGTCATTATAGGAAATACTTGTTTATATGGTGCAACTGGAGGTTATTTATTTGTAAATGGTCAAGCCGGAGAAAGATTTGCTGTTCGTAATTCAGCTGCTCAAACAGTTATTGAAGGTGTTGGTGATCATGCTTGCGAATATATGACAGGCGGTCTTGTAATTGTTTTAGGTAATTTTGGTAGAAATATTGGTGCTGGAATGACTGGAGGATTAGCTTACTTTTTAGATGAAAAAGAAGAGTTAATACCTAAAATGAATTCTGAAATAGTTCAGGTTCAAAGAATTATTACGAAAGAAGCTGAGGAGCAACTATTGAGTACAATTGAATTATATGAAATTAAAACTAAGAGTGTGAAAGCTAGAACAATATTAAATAGTTGGCAATATTATTTGCCAATGTTTTGGCAAATAGTACCTCCATCTGAACAGAACACATCGTTGACTAATATAGAGTATTCTTCCTATGCGAGTATAACTAATTAATACTTAATTCGTATTGATACTATATTTTTTATTCTTTAATTTTTTGTAATATATTATCATAATATTTTGATTAATTATATAATTGTGTTATAATTTATTTTATAATCAATTTATCTTAATGATTAAAAAATTGATTGAAACTTAATTTTAGAAAATAGTTAATACCATATGGCACATAGCGTTAAGGTTTATGATACTTGTATTGGTTGTACACAATGTGTACGTGCTTGTCCCTGTGATGTTTTAGAAATGGTTCCTTGGGATGGTTGTAAAGCTGGACAAATAGCTTCTGCTCCTAGAACAGAAGACTGTATTGGGTGTAAAAGATGTGAAACAGCATGTCCAACAGATTTTTTAAGTATTCGTGTTTACTTAGGAGCTGAAACAACACGTAGTATGGGCTTAACATATTAGTTTATCTTTATCTGTTAAAGCATTGAAGCTATATAGACTTTAGTAAATATATTACATGACTGTAATATATTTGCATACTTACATATTTATTGTAAGTTGTACTTTTTATTGTTTTATCTAATTTACACTTAAATTTATTTTTTTATGAATTTATTCAGTTCTGAATTGCATTCTTCTTTCCAAGCTAAAAAAGCTATTAAAGTAATAACAGGTATAGATCGAACTGATATCTCTAAAATTATTGATATAACTAAAGCAGCTGAGCTATCTGGATGTACTTATGTAGATGTAGTAGCAAATCCAAAAGTTGTTAAGTTAGTAAAATCAGTATCTTCTTTACCCATTTGTGTTTCTTCCATTGATCCCATAGAATTATATAACTGTGTTGTAGCTGGCGCTAACTTAATAGAAATAGGTAATTTTGATTTTTGTTATAAGCAAGGTATTTATCTAACTTCAGTAAATATACTACAGTTAACTCGAGAATTAAAGTATTTGATGAATAATATAGATTTATGCGTTACGATACCCTATTATCTTTCAATTTCTGAACAAGTTAAATTAGCTCAAGAGCTAGAATTTCTTGGTGTTAGCATTATACAAACAGAATCAATGTTTATTAAGAATAAATTGCAATTTATAAATTGTAATAATAGTAATACTTTTTCTTCAGCTTATCCATCTTATTCATCATTATTATCCACTTATTTTATTTCTAAGTATGTTGATATTCCTATTATTACTTCTTCAAGTCTCAATACAATCACAAGTTCTATGGCGTTATTGTTTGGTGCTTCTGGTATAGGAGTTGGCTCTATTATTCGTAATCAAAATAACCTTATGGAAATGTATCAATATTTAAAAAGTTTACGTATTTCAATTAATTTAATAGCTGATCAACAATTTAATAATTTACACTTTTTGCATTATTCTAGTAGTCGGTTGTATCCTGATACTATAAAAAACTTGTTAATTTGATTCATATTTTTCATTAATTTATTATTTTTTATATTTGTTATAATATGAATAATCTTGTAAGATTCCAGCATGACCGTTTATTTCAGCATTTTAGTAAAGCTCTGAGTACAATCATTTTTATTTTAACTATAGTGATATTATTTTTCTCTTTAGGGAGCTTAAAAAAAAAAGGGTTATGAACTATTTATAGAATTTAGTAATGCATATGGATTAAAAAAAGGAACTAATGTTAATCTAAAAGGTGTTACAATTGGTTTTGTTGACAATATTTCTGTTAGGCCAAATAAAGTAGTTGTACTGATACATATTAACTCTTTAGATACATTAATTTCTAGGAATTCATTAGTTGAAGTTAATCAGGTTGGTTTATTTAATGATATTGTTATAGATATTACTTCCTTATATAGTGTAGTTGATAATCAAGTTAATATTATTAATCCTACTTCTTTAAATTGTTTAGATTCTTATTTCATTTGTTCAAATTTTTATTTAAGAGGTTATAAAGGTTTAAATTATGATGATTTAATAAGAGCTACTACTAGAATTGCACAAAGATTTGATGATCCACGTTTTTTTAAATTATTTTATGTTTTATTACAAAATAGTCTTGATATTTCTGATGAGATTCTTGAGGTTATTACTTATATTTCTTATGTGTTTTTTTATTTAAATGAATTAGCTTTTTTGTTATTATTTAAGTATTTTATTTAAACTTTATATTGTAAATGTTTATCTATTATTTTATTTCAGCTTATGATTGTTCGTAAATCTTTATCTCCAAGTTTTTTGAAGCCTGTTATTGAATTTGAAAGTCAGCTTGTCCAGTTAGATAAACTCTTATCTACTTTTATAAATGTTTCTCCAAATATTACTAGTCAAATGGATGATCTACGTTTAAGTTTAATCTGCTTAAAACAAGATCTTTTTTTATCTTTAACACCTTTACAAAAGTTACATTTTGTTAGACAGCCTGATAGGCCTACTACTTTGGATTATATTGGATATATGATGGATGATTGGATTGAGTTACATGGTGATCGTGGTGGTACTGATGATTTGGCTATAGTTGGTGGGATTGGCAGTTTAAATTCTATGACTGTTGTTTTTATTGGTCATCAAAGAGGAAAAGATACTAAAGATAATGTTGTTAGAAATTTTGGTATGGCCTCACCGGGTGGTTATCGTAAAGCGTTAAGGCTTATGAAACATGCAAATAGATTTAATTTTCCTATATTAACTTTTGTTGATACTCCTGGTGCATGGGCTGGTATAGAAGCTGAAAAATTGGGTCAAGGTGAGGCTATTGCAGTTAATTTAAAGGAAATGTTTTCTTTTGAAGTTCCTATTATTTGTACAATAATTGGTGAAGGTGGTTCCGGCGGAGCATTAGGTATTGGTGTTGGAAATAAAGTTTTAATGTTACAACATGCTGTCTATACTGTCGCGACACCTGAAGCTTGTGCAGCAATTTTATGGAAGGATAGTACTAAATCTCTTGTAGCGGCTGAATCTCTTAAAATTACATCTCTTGATTTAAAAGCTTTAGGCATTATTGATGATATTGTTCAAGAACCATTATGTGGTTCTCAATCTAATCCATTTGAAGCTGCTCAAAATTTAAGATCTAAACTCATTGATGAATTACGTCTTTTACTGCAATTAACTGGAGAAGAAAGAAAAAAAATGAGATACTCTAAATTTCGTCAAGTAGGAAAATTTTATGAGTTATCTCAGGTTTCCATGTAATAAATATTCAGTTTCTTTTTATATTTTTATATTACTATTCCAATACTTCTTAAGCCTATTACTGTTCCAGCCCCTATAATATGTCCTAGACTTGTTGTTGCAAGTAATTCAGGCATACCAAAGCCCTCTGCGCCTAGTATAGGAATTGAAGTTCCTGTACTTCTTACTTTGATTGCATATCTTCCTATTCCTACGCTAATTAAATTTGATACGATCATTATTGCACTTACTTTAAGTGACCATGATGAGCTAGCTGATAGTATACTAAATGTATTATAAATTTCAGTGTCCATTGTGTTTATTGTGGTAATATTAGGTATAATTATAATCTAATTTTTTATATATTAATTTTTATATAAGATATATTAAGTATGATTTAGGCTTATATTATGAAAAGATCCATCCATAGCTATGTAGCCCTTTTGCTAGAAAATTTACGCCTAGATAACATAACCATATAATTACAAAACCAATTGACCCTATAATAGAAGGGATTTTACCAGCCAATTTATAGTTTATTCGTGTATGTAAGTATATTGCAAAAATAATCCATGTAATAAGTGCCCATGTTTCTTTAGGATCCCAGCTCCAATAGGTTCCCCATGCTTCATTTGCCCAAACAGCTCCAGAAATTATTCCAATAGTTAATAATGGGAATCCTAATCCTATAATTCTATAGCTTAGATTATCTATGCCCTGTAGTAAGTTAATTCTATATGGTTGTTCAAGTTTATTTTGACTAATTTTTACTTCTTTTACATTAGCTTGATATTCCATCATAATTTTATTGGAATTATTATATGAGTTTCCATAAATTTTTATATTTTTGCCTTTAGAAATGATTAAAAACAACATAGATAATAAGGAACCAGTAATTAATGTAGCATAACTTAACATCATTACTGTTACATGCATCATTAACCAATTTGATCTTAAAGCTGGCACTAATGGAGCTGCTGTTTTAAGATATTCTGGCAAACAAAAACTTACGAAAGATATTATAAGTAAAGATATCGGTGAAATGATGGATACTATTAATTTATTATTTGTTTGTTGATTAATTATCAATATAATAAATGTTAAACACCATGTTAAAAAAATGAGTGATTCATATAAATTACTTAAAGGGAAATAACCATTTGTTATCCATCTAATTAACAAACATAAACTTAGAGATATGTTCCCTTGTAAAAGTAGAATATTAATAATTGTACTTATTATTTTATTTGTTTTAGTTGTTAAATTAACCCAAGATACAATAAGTAATGTAAGTAAGGTACCAAATGATATGTTAATTAAAGAATTTTCAATAAATTGTGGGTGCATATATGTACTATTGATTTTACTATAGACTTATAGCTTATATTATAATGTATAAATGTATTATCTTGTTCTGTACAATAAATTAAAATTATATTTATTTATAATGAATAGATTTGTATATGAAATTAACTGATATACTTTAATTAATACGTTTAATAGAATTATATATATTATTTTATTGACTAATGGTAAAATATGAAGGATATCATTTCAATTATTGAATGTGGATAATATATCTTTTATTGAATTTAACTATGTTCAATAATATTTTAAATTGATAAATATTTATGATTGAGCATAGTTTATTTTTTATATATTGATTAATAATTATCATTAATCAAACTAATGAATAAATTATTTGTTAGCTTAAAGAGTTAATTAAATAATCTAGTGCAGTTGTAAATTCAACACCAGCTTGTGCACTCATATCTCTAGGAGTACATAGTCTGTCTCTTGTAAAGCTAAATGCCGCAACATAAGCAGCAGTAGGTAGATTTAAAGTTTTATATACTTCTCTAGCTCCTGCAATACCCCATTCATCTAGTGGTCCTGTACCGCCGACTACTAGCGTATAGTTAATTAAACGCATATAGTGATCAATATCTCTATAGCATTTATTTATTTTTTCTTGATTTTCACCAGCCTCGCCTGGATTTTTTAAATAGCCGTATTTTCCAAAACATGCATCTCCGGCTTCTTTTACTACAGCTTCGTGGTTAGATCCTAGTTTTTCTGCAGCCTCTAGTCTTGCTGCGGCGCGTTGGATATTTCCTTGAACTGATTGAAGATCAGAAGTAGAAGGATAGCGTCCGGCAGCATCAGCAGCACTAATTGTTGTAGTAATAACTGATTTCATTATTTATCTCCTCATTATAATTTTGTTTATATTCTCGCTAGCTAATAATAAATTTAGCTGATAGCAGCTACAACTCTATCGCAATAACCAGCAACTTCAGCTGCTATTGCAGAACAATCGCCTTCAGTAACATCTGCTTTTCTTTGAGGTGCTGAATTATTAATAAATGCAACAGCTGAAGCTTTCATTATATTTACAGCTCTTACTGTTGAATTAGTTGGTACTCCAAGGGCAATATAAGTTTCTTTTAAACCGTTTAAGCATCTATCTTCTAGTACTGATGCATCTCCTGCTAATAGTGCATATGATACGTAACGTAAGATAATTTCTCCATCTCTTAAGCAAGCAGCCATACGACGATTAGTATAGCAATTTCCGCCTGGAGTAATTAGTCCAGGGTTTTCACAAATCATTCCAGAAATAGCATCAGATACAATACAACTTGAATTAGATACAACGTAATTTACTGAATCAAGTCTTTTATTTCCATCACTGATAAATGTTTTTAGCGCTTGTAAGTCACTTCCACTAACATAGGCAGCTTTTGAATCTGAATTTACAACAACTCTAGAAAATGCGTCAAGCATTGAGCTCTCCTTAAATATTTAAATATTTGATTATTCTTATTTGATATGCAATATTAAAGAATAAATGGGTTTCAGCTTTTTGTGGCTGATGTATTAGTATCGGATATCAATATAAAGGATTTTAATTTATCTTCTATAACAAATTCATATTAATTAATATTTATTTCATTTATATACAATTCATTTGCTTTGAATATTTACAAAATCTCTACAATTACATAAAAACCGTATAAGTTATTATAAATTTCTCGTTCTCATTATAAATAATTTATTTTATATTTGTTATTCAATCATATCTCCAAGACGCAGAATATTTCTCTAAATGCTTTATATGTCAGTATATTATCTTAATTTTAGCACTCTTGAATCTAATTATATATAAGATTTACTTTTTATTGGTTTCATTGATATTCTAATAGATTATAATATCTTTTGTTTTGATGTATATTTTAGCAATTCATAAAATGGCCATTAAATTACTATCGCATTTTTTAATAAAAATTATATTGTAATGTTTTGTACTGACTTTATTCTATTTTATTTATGATCATATTCATTCTAACTGAATAGTTTTCGAAAATTAAGCTTTGTTTATAATAATCTATAGTGTTAACAAAGACTACTTAAACATAGATATTAATAGGCTGCTTATCGTAACATTTTACTGTATTGGTTTTTGCCAAGTATAATTTAGTAATTTCTATATTATTTTTATATTTATTATTAATTCATTGTTATTATTGAATTTGAAGTCTTGCATTAAACATATTTCAAATGATTTTTTGATGTTTTATCGTATATTCGGTTTAATGCATATAAATAGTTATCAAATATTGAATTTATTTTATAGAATTGTAAATGAAGTATTTTCCAATTAAAGTATTCTAGTAATTTATATTGTTACAAGTCTATTGCATAAATTATTGTATCATATTAACTAATGTATATATTTTTTCTTTAATGATTTTTTATTTATTTGTGTTTATACATGTATCTTGATATAAGTTTTTATATATGATTTTTAATTTATTCGTTAAGCCTATGATTCTGGTTTTAGTTAATTAAAGTTCTTATACAATATTTAATGACATTATCTTTAATTATCATGATTTTTAAGACTTGTATTAAATATTTTTGAAGATTTTTACTACTTAGTTTATAGACATAGTCTTGATATAGTTTAATTCTAAATTCCTGTTCTAGAGTCAGTTTGTTTATGTTATTCATTGTTTTATTAGTGATTCAAATGAAAGGTGATTTTACTAAAATATTTTACTATTTCACCGTATTACCTAATTTTTTAGTATAATATTTATATACATTATAAGTAAAATATATAATATAGATACTTTTCTACTATTTATATATTGTTAAGTGAATTGTTGAAATTAATTAGTTTATACAATTAACTTTAAGTTTATATCTATTTTAGTTTATAATCAATTTGGAGACGTATTATGTCTATTCCTATTTTAAATTATTCTTTATCAACTCATAATCATAGAGTTAATAGCTTTGAATATTTGGCAGGAGAAGAACAGCCAAAGTTGTATACTACCATTAATCTTCCTTCATCAGCTGAAATGGATGAAATTATTTGGGCTTCTTACCGTCAAATCTTTAGTGAGCATCAAACTTTAGTTAGTACTCAACAGCCTTTTCTAGAGTCTCAATTAAGATTTAACCAAATTACAATTAAAGATTTTATTAAGGGTTTATTGCTTTCAGCTGAATTTCGTTATTTAAATTATGATGTGAATAATAATTACCGTTTTGTTGAAATGTGTGTGCAGCGTGTTCTAGGTAGGGATATTTATAACCAGCGTGAAAAATTAGCGTTTTCAATTATTTTAGCTTCTAGAGGAATAGAAAAATTTATTGATCTACTAGTTGATAGTGAGGAATACAATGAAAATTTTGGTGAGTTTATAGTGCCTTACCAACGAAGAAGAACTATTTTTCAAAGAAATAAAGGGGAAGTTCCTTTTAATTTAAAAACACCTCGTTTAAATTATAATTTTCTATCAAAACAATTTATGCCTAATTTATCATGGTCTGGCTCTGTACGTCGTTTTAGACCTCAAGAGCAAATGCCTAAAGCAGGAGATCCGGCTCTTTTTTTTAATATGTTAAATGATATTTCTTTTGTATAGATAGTCAGATATCTTTTAAAAGCTATAATTAATTATTCTAGTATTTATTTATTCATTTTTAGATTCTAATAGTACTAGAATATTTTTATTTTTATCTAACTTTATGTTGAATAACAATACTTCTTTTTTATTATTATCTACTAACTACCTAATTTAAATGCATCTACAAATAAGCCGTAAACAATACCAATTTTAAAGTTATTAATTAGAGAGATTATAAATAATGTGTTTAGGCTATTATTCTTATATAATATTTTACTAATAACTTCATATATTGTTACGATAATTGCTCCACTTATAATATTCCAATCTCCTGTTTGGGCAGGTATTGTTGATAAAATATTTGCAAAAAAAAACCTAATATTAAACAGAGTATGTTAATGTTAAAAAACATAAATTGATAATTTAGTTTTTTTTTATAAGTAGTATTAGATTGAAGATTATTTTCATATTAATTTTATATGTTTTGTTCACTTAAGCTTTGAATTATATAATCAAAAGGTTTACTTAATATATTTACTTCTGTTGTGTTAATTTGTGAATCGCTATTGTAAATTTCTTCAATAACTACATTTTTTAGTATTTGTATACTTAGAATTGTAGGACCAATTGGTACACCCAGAGATAGATATGTTTCTCTTAGCCCATCAATTAATCTTTCGTTTAAAATATTATTACTGTCTGCAATTAACGCATAGCTGGAATATCTTAAATAATAGTCAATATCTCTTAAACAGGTAGCATATCGTCGTGTTGTATATGAGTTACCGCCAGGTCTTAGTAATTCTGGTTGTTCTGAATATAATCTAATTGAAGTTTCCTTAACGATTTTTGAAGATTTACTTATAATAATTTCAGTTGCTTTTAATCTATTTGTTGCTGTATCAAAGTAATTATTCAATTTATTTATCGCTGTTCTATCTAAATATTTTCCTGTTATATCATATTGGTTTAATATATTTGTAATAGCATCTTGCATATGTTAATTTCCTTATATTATTTATATTGTTGATACATATCATATATAATATAATTAAACTTATCAGTGAAAATAATTTTTTTTATCTAATGGATCAAAGTTATTTAATAATTCGTATTGACAATAAAAAAAATATAGAATTACATTGTTTTTTCTATAAAAATATAGATTTTAAATACAATTATCCCACTTGTTTTACAGTCTATTTTGATAAATTTAGTTATTTACTTTATTTAGTCTCTTTATCCGGTTTGTTTAATCTTTTATCCACATCACATAAAATATATTTTGGTATTGAACTTTTTAAAGCATATGTTTCTATAAAATTAGAACAATCTTATATACAAGAATAATATATATAACTTATCTTTTTTTCGTATAATGATATATACTCGTATTGTTTATAAGGCATGTAACTCAGTGGATAGAGTGCCAAATTCCGACTTTGGTGGTCGAAGGTTCAAATCCTTCCTTGCCTATATATTAGATTAAATGACTTTACTAGTTTTATGTGTTATAATGTACTTAATTTCAACTCTTTAGAAATAATGGCTATATCATAGGGACTGATTTGGTTTCTACGTATTGAACTATTTCATAGATTAATTTTCACTTGATCACTTAGTTAGTTATATATAATTAATTTGGTAAAAGCAAAAAACAATATCGTAGTTTTTTCTAAAAATTTAGTCCGTATCTAATTTTTATTATATTACCTTATACTTCCATGTATAATTTGATATATTAAATGGAATGCTCTTATTGTTCATGATCTAAATCAATATTCAGTAAGTAAAGTTTATACAATTCTCGCACTTTTTAATAAAAAAGTTTATTTATTTAGTGATTTAATTCTATGGATCAATACGGACGTGGGTTCGAATCCCACCAGTTCCAATGTATCATTGAATTATATGTAGCCAATCTAAAATCTTATTATTTTGTTACGAAATTTTTTATTATATATATTATTTATTTATTTTTATATTGAATGATTTTATTTGATTTCAGTTTATTTGATTTAGTTTCACGTAGTGATTATAACAATAATCCATTCTTAAAATTAAGGCTTGGTTTTAGTGATAATGAAGTTATTAATAGCTCAAATTTATTTAATTTAAGTTTTAAAGATAATAAATTTAAAAGTATTCTTCTATCGGTTAATAGAATTTTGGTTAATCAGTTAGAGCAAGAATCAGTTGAATCCAAATCAAGTGATAAGTTAATTAGTCGTAATTTTTGGCAAAGACTTATTAATAAATATTGGCAAGAAACTATTTTTATTTCATCACCGACTATTGATTTAGAAAACTATACAAAAAAGCTTCGAGCTAGTGGTTTATCTGTATATGAAAATAGCGACTATAAATATTTTTTGCAACAGTTTAGTAAAGATCTATTAAATAAAAAAATTGACTTAAATCTTACAATATACAATAACAAGTATATGACCAAATCAAAAAAGAATCAGAATCTTTCTGTTCAATATAAATGGTTAAAATCATTAAATCCTACTACTTTTTTGTTTAAATTTGGTAAACATAATATGCAAAGTAATGTTTTAATAGATGATAAAGTGGTGTCTTTTCCTTTATTTGTTTTAGTTAATGATAAACAGCAGGTTGTACTTTCCGAGTCTTCCGAGCAGTTACAGAGTTATAATAAATTGTGGTATTTTTATTCAAACCTAACTAATAAAAAAGCACTATATACCGGTTTGTTTTTTACAAATTTAGATGACGCTAATGAATATCTTAATTATATTAATTTAAAATATAAGAGATCTACACGTATTAGAAATATAAAGTTGGTACCAACAACAATAAAAATGTATTATCAGCTTTTATCACAAGTTAATCAGAATATAGATTTTAGATTAGTTCCTGATTTAAAAGAAATAAGTGAACTTTTATATCAATATAAAAAATATAGACATATATGTTTTAATGATAATCAGAAGTATGGAAGTAATTATTTTCAAGGACAACCTTTATATTTCGTTAAATCATATAAATTAAAAAAAATTAATAAATTTAACGATATGCAATCTTCAGATAAAGCATCTTATAATCGCAAGTTTCAATACGAAGCAGTTTTTCTAAATTATGAAACAGCAATTAACGCATGGCGAAACTATAAGCGTCAGTTTAGTGCCGATAAGTTGCATTCAAATCCTCGAATAGATGTTTGGAATTTAGAATCTTTCATCACAAGTAATAATTATACAAAGAAAAGTAAAAGTTTTATATTCATACCATCTACTAAAACTTATGAATTTACTAAACAATATATAAAAAGCAATTTAGAGGATAATAAAGCTCTAACAACTTCATTAAGCCATTATAGCATTCACCTAAAAAGTTTTATGTACAGAATATTTTGGTCTTTAACAACACGTCAACCAATTAGTTGGTAACAGCAGTATATTTAATTGTATAATTTAAACGAGATAGTATTTATAGAATCATATTTATTTTCTTGAATAGTATTCAACTACTAAAAGTTCGTTTAATTGTAGGGCAACCCAGTCTCTTTCGATAACTCCATTGACTTTAGCTGATAGTGTATCTCGATTCAGTTCTAAATGACTTGGAAAATTTGCTAAGCCAGGTGATTGTGAGTATTTCTTTACTAAATTAATTGATGAATTTTTTGGTTTTATGTTAATTGTATCACCTGGTCTACATTGATAGCTAGATATTGATACTAACTTATTATTAACTAAGATATGACGATGATTCACAAGTTGTCTAGCAGCAGGGATTGTTGGAGCTAAACCCAGGCGGAAAATTATGTTATCTAATCTCATTTCCAGTATTTGCAGTAATATAATTCCAGTAGATCCCTGTAATTTTTTTGCTATTTTTATAGTTCTTGATAATTGTTTCTCATTAATGCCATAATTAAATTTTAATTTTTGTTTTTCTTCTAGTCTTAAAGCATAGTCTGATGGTTTTTTAGATTGTTGACCATGTTCACCTGGTGGAAATGTTTTTTTAGATTTTTTTCTAGTAAGTCCTGGTAAATCTCCTAATTTACGTGATATTTTTAATTTAGGTCCTCTATAACGTGACATTAATACTTCTCCTTATGTTCAATATTTATTTATGATATTATAGGTTTGTTATGAATATATTTACTTATTTATTATCATTAAGTATTTCTATTTTTTGCATGGTGACAAAATCATTGTAATATTCCTACCATCTTTTGTAGGCATTTGTTGAATTTGAGATATCTGTTTTAAGTCTTCTGATATTTTTGTTAATAATTCAATAGCTAGGTTAAAATGTTGTATTTCTCTTCCTCGGAAGATTACAGTTATTTTAACTTTATCACCTGATTGTAAAAAACGCAATGCCTGATTTATTCTTACTTGATAATCATGAGTATCTATTTTATATCTCATTTTCACTTCTTTAACTGTTATATGATGTTGCTTTTTTTTAGCTTCTTTAGCTTTTTTTTCTTGTGCAAATTTATATTTACCGTAATCTATGATTTTACACACCGGTGGTTCAGATTTATCACTAACAACAACTAAATCTAATCCTTGATTCGTTGCCATCTTAAATGCTTCTTTAGATGAGTATACACCTAATTGCTTGCCTAATACATCAATTAAACGTACTTTTGGATATTTAATAGATTCATTAACTATAGTTTTTTCGTTATAATTATTTTTCAATTTTAAATTATTATATCTTGATTTATCTTCAAATAATTTGTTTAACGTATTCTAAGATATTGGTAAATTTATGTAAATTATTATAACATTAAATATATTTATTTCTTGATTGTTATAGCCTTTATTTTAATTATTTGGTTTTTATGAAACATACTTTATCCGTTATTGTACAAGATGAGTCTGGTGTTTTATCTAGAATTTCAGGTTTATTTGCTAGGCGAGGTTTTAATATCGATAGTTTGGCAGTTGGTCCTACAGAAACAATTGGTATTTCCCGAATTATTATGAGTGTAAGGGGAGACAATAGAACTATTGAACAGTTAATTAAACAGTTATACAAATTAGTTCATATTATTAACGTACAAAATGTTACCCATTTACCTTGTGTAGAAAGAGAATTGATGCTTATTAAAATTAATATATTGGATAAAGATAGATCTTTAGTTTTGAATATAGCTAATATCTTTAGAGCTAAAGTTGTTGATATTTCTCTAGATTATTTAACCCTTGAGGTAACAGGTGATCCAGGTAAAATATTTGCAGTACAACAATTACTTAAGGAATACAAAGTTACGGACATTGCTCGTACTGGTAAAATAGCTTTGGTTAGGGAATCTAATGTGAGTACTGAAGTTCTTAAAAAGAATTTAATAAATTCTAATCATTATATGTATCACCAATCTAATTAATTTCACAATGTATTGATTATTTTACGATAAATCAATTTTTAATTTAAAATGAGGATCTTTATTTCAACCAGTTACCGGGCTTTTCTACAAAAGATAAACATTCAATTAAATCCCAGTCTATAAAAACTTGTCCATGTTTTTTATTTATATTTGCATTTATTATAGTATTAGTTGGATGAAAAATCATATTGCTTAGTTTTAATAAGCCATTATGTTGTTTTGTAATAAATTCATACGTAGTACAATTATCAAGATGTCGGCAGTTTACACATATGCACATTATTAAAAATATATAATAATTTTATACTATTTGGGATAGCAATAATGCATATAAACTTGTATGGGGATGGAGGGACTTGAACCCTCACGATTAATAAAAAATCAACAGATTTTAAGTCTGTTGTGTCTACCATTCCACCACATCCCCTAGATTTACTCGAAGCAGACTATAAACAGTCGCTTAGGCGGTACCCAGATTTGAACTGGGGATAAAGAATTTGCAATCCTCTGCCTTACCACTTGGCCATACCGCCCGACAATGAATTAGTATAAATTAAATATATCAATTAAAGTAAGAATAATTTATCTAACTTTTGTATTCATTGTCAATGATTAGTTATAATTATTATTTGAGGTATATATAAATTAGTTTTACTCGTCTTGAGTAAAAAGTCGGCTTTTTAGTATATCTTCTGATTGAATTGTAATTAAATCGCCTTTCGTTAAGACTTTATCTCCACTGGCAAAAATTCTATTTGCTTGTCTCATTCTTGCCCTATCAATTGCATTTCTAATACTTCTTGCATTAGCAAAGTGCGGTTGTTTCATACGTCTTTCCGCATATTCTAGCAATACTGTATCTGCTTCTGGTGCAAATTTATACTGCTGTTCTTCTAGCATTAGTTTAGCGATTTTTAATAACTCTTCAGCTGTATAGTCTGGAAAATCTACATGATTGGTTACTCGCGAAGAAAGGCCTGGATTTGATTCATAAAATTTATCCATTTTATCTTTATATCCTGCAAAAATAACTACTAAATCATCTCTTTGATTTTCCATTACTTGTAATAATATCTCTATAGCTTCTGCTCCATAATCACGTTCATTATCTGGTTTATATAAATAATAAGCTTCATCAATAAATAATACTCCACCCATTGCTTGCTTTAAAACTTCCTTAGTTTTTGGTGCAGTATGTCCAATATATTGTCCTACTAAATCATCTCTGGTTACTGTTAATAAATGTCCTTTTTTGATATATCCAAGTCTATATAATATATCAGCCATTTTCATTGCAACTGTTGTTTTACCGGTACCAGGACTCCCTGTAAATGACATGTGTAAACCAGGGCTTCCCGATACTAATTCTAATTGATTCCTTAATCTATCAACTAATAGTAATGCGGCAATTTCATTGATTCTGGTTTTTACTGGCTTTAATCCAATTAGTTCTTTTTCAAGTTCATCTATTATTTCTTGAATTTTAGTTTTATCATATTCTTCTTGCAAGTTTACAAGAGTATTTGTTGTATTTGTTGTATTCATATTAATTATCATTTAATTAATTATTACTAAAATTAAAAAATAAAGATATACACTTATAAATGTATGTTTTTATTTTTTAGTTTAGTTAATAGATAAATGTTGAATATAATCTATTAATTAGTATCTAGATCCTTCAGGCTGTTTGCTAGTAGCGTAACTGCGGAAACAATATTTTTGATTTCTGCCAATGTCTTCTGATCTTACTAATTCAAAACCTGGCTCAAGTGAAGGTCGATTAATAATAAATGATAAGACACAACTCTCTACGCCTCTTGTATTATCAAAAGCATTTACTTTAATATATACATCTGATTGTTGTTGGCGACAGCTACTAATCTCATACATTACAGTTGCAGAATCTTTTATATCAAATAATGGTAGACCCCATAGTTCCCAGTAATTATTTCTTGGATGTGGATCATCTGTATACTCGATATTAATTGCCCAATTTTTTGAGATAGCGTATTCTACTTGTTGTTTAATTTGTTCGTCAGTTAGGTCAGGTAAAAAGGAAAAAGTTCCTTGAGTTAGTCTCACTTATCTATACTCCTTATTAATGATTAATCTTAGATAAAAGCTTCTAATTTAGTTTTGCATTGTACAGAACTGATATTAGACTATTTTGTAATTTGTGGATGTACTTGATTTAAACATTAGCTGTTGGAGTTTCTACAAAATCAGCTGTATCTGTAGAAGTATAGTTAAATGTAATATCTTTCCATAAATCTAAGGCTGTTTGTAGTGGTCCACAAGTCTTGGCTGCATCACGTAAGATTTGCGGGCCTTCTGCTACATAATCACGACCTTCATTTCTTGCAATTACCATTGCTTCTAGTGCTACACGGTTAGCTGTTGCACCAGCTTGAATTCCATCCGGGTGACCAATAGTACCTCCACCAAATTGAAGTACTACATCATTTCCTAAATAGTCTAGTAATTGGTGCATTTGACCACAATGTATACCACCTGAAGCAACAGGAGTGACTTTACGTAATGATGCCCAATCTTGTTCAAAGAAAATACCTTGAGGTAAATTTTGTTTTAAATATGGTTCTAATAAAGTATCATAGAAGCCTTTAATCATTAAAGGATCACCTTCTAATTTACCTACTACAGTACCTGCATGAATATGATCCACACCAGCCATACGCATCCATTTACAAATAACACGGAAGTTCATTCCATGAATTTTTTGACGTGAATAAGTTGAGTTACCCGCACGATGTAAATGTAAAATCATGTCATTTTTGCGAGCCCATATAGCCATAGTCTGAATAGCTGTGTATCCAATTACTAGGTCAATCATAATAATAACTGTCCCAATTTGTTTAGCAAATTCAGCTCTTTCGTACATATCTTCCATTGTTGCTGCGGTAACATTCATATAATGTCCTTTTACTTCCCCAGTTCCAGCAATAGAACGATTTACAGCTTCCATAGAATATAAAAATCTTTCCTTCCAACGCATAAATGGTTGAGAGTTAATATTTTCGTCATCTTTAAGAAAATCTAATCCACCCTTTAGACCTTCGTAAACTACTCTACCGTAGTTTTTACCTGATAAACCTAATTTAGGTTTAACTGTTGCACCTAAAAATGGACGTCCAAATTTATCCATTCTTTCTCTTTCTACAACTAGACCAGTAGCTGGGCCTTGGAAAGTCTTTAAATATGCAACAGGCAAACGCATGTCTTCCAGTCTTAATGCTTTAACTGCTTTAAATCCAAATACGTTACCAATTATAGAAGCAGTTAGGTTAGCAATAGAACCTTCCTCAAATAAATCAATATCATAAGCAATATATGCGAAATACTGATCAGAAGTATTTGGTACAGCATCAACTTTATATGCTTTAGCGCGATATAAATCACAAGCTGTTAGTAGATCAGTCCATACAACAGTCCATGTTGCAGTAGAAGATTCACCTGCTACTGCAGCAGATGCTTCTACTGGATCCACCCCTGGCTGTGGACTAACCCTAAATAAAGCTAGTACGTCTGTATCTTTAACTACATAATTAGGGTCCCAATATCCCATTTTTGCATAGGGAATTACACCAGATTCATAACGTTCGTTTTTAATCCGTGTCCGTTCTTCTACAGAGTTAGACATTTATTCCTCCTTGAGTTTAAGGCAGTATCATTATATATAAAGGTAGCAATATTATTTTTCTACTTTAATTGTAACAGCATAGAACTATTACAGCTACATAGTTAAGCTATCTTCTACATATCAATTTATCATTATATTGTCATCAAATAATTGTAGTGTTATTTATTAACGTGATAATTTTTATTAATATGTTTTCTTTGTTTTATAATTTTTTGAATTATTTGGTTCATTTTATGTTAAGATTGTTAATAGCAAGGGATAAATATTGGAGAAGACTATTTTGTCTATTTTACAAGTTGTGGATTCTTCGTTCAATTCAGAAGTAATAGAATGTAATTCTATTGTTTTAGTAGATTTTGGAGCTACATGGTGTGGACCATGTAGAATGATAGCACCTGTTATTAACGAAATTGCTAACGAATATAAAGATACAGTAAAGGTTGTGAAAGTAAACACTGATTTGAATCCTAGTGTAGCAACTGAGTATGGTATTAGAAGTATTCCAACTGTTATGATTTTTAAAAATGGTGTTAGAGTCGATACTGTTGTAGGTGCTGTACATAAATCAACATTAATAAATACACTGAATAAATATCTAAATATGAAGTAGTATTTATTTAGTGAACTTAAATCTCAAAATTATAAATTTATTATTCTTATATATGTCAAAAATTTGTTGCTTATCTGGTAAAAAAAGTAATAACGCTTATCAAGTATCACATTCTCACATTAGAACTAAAAAAAAACAAGAAGCTAATTTAAAATACAAAAAAATCTGGTCTCATAAAAAAAAATCGTGGATAAAGTTGAGAATTTCAACAAAAGTAATTAAATCTTTACACAAAATAAAAATATAGTGATTAAATAATGACAATTTTAACAATATATGTTATAATGTTTTCATTAACTTAATATAACTGATATTCTAGACCTATTAAGGAAAATTGTAAACTACGAAAATGCTATATTTTATTGAATAGCTAGTAATATTTTTTTAATTAATTGCAGATAGCATCAAAATAGCAACTGAAAATTAAAAAATTTAAATTATAATAAGCTAAATAAAAAAGAGTAAAGGAATATATAATAAGGATTTGACTAATGCCATTCAACTTCAAAAATATTGATCAAGAAAATATAGAAACGATGGATTATAACCAGTATAATTACATGTACAACTATAATACAGAAGAAGTCGATATATCTAATAACGCATCGCATATTTTTCTAGATGAAACTATTCATTATTATACTGACTTTAATAGAAAGATGTTAAATTCAGATGATACATAATAAAAATAAAGAAAAGTAAACTAACTTAAATGAATCAATATAACAATAAAAATATTATAGTTATAACTGTAATATTTCTATTCTATACATTACAATATAAATGCTAGTATAGCTCAATTGGTAGAGCAGCTGATTTGTAATCAGCAGGTTATGGGTTCAAGTCCCCTTACTAGCTTTGCAGAAACTATAAAAATATTGTATTGTATTGATTTTAATAACTATGCAAAACCTAGATTTTGTATATTAGGAATATTAGCTAGTAGTAAATATGCAAAACCTGCACCACCTACAGAACCTACTAAAAATCCTGCAGTAAATTGGCTCCATCCACTAGAAGTTTGCAATAAATCTTTTGTATTTTCTTTAGTACTTGTAAAAGAAACATTTCCATACATAGATAAACAAGCAGTTAAAATTACGATTAAACCAACTGTTGATAAAAAACCAGATAGTAGTGCTACGTCTGTATTTCTCAATGGTCCAAGTTTATCAAATGGACCAAGCAAAAAATAACCATGTGACATGCCTATTTCTAATCCTCTTAGTAATGGTGACAAACCTCTTCTATAAGCAGGTAAATTACTTAACAAACTTTTTGTAAAGCTTGATGTACTAATTGGTGTTGATAAATTACCAACAAAAGGATCTTTATTATAAGGTTGTATAAAATTATTCATATTCTTGTTTTTTCCAGGAGAATTATTGTTTTATTTGTTATAATCCTTAATGTTAGCAAATGATAAAAAAACTAAGTTAGAATATTAACAGAAATTTAATGAAAACATTAAATAAATGAATTCTATTTCATAAAAAAATAATTGCAAGGAGGATATTTTAAAAATGTCAATAGGAATAAGTTATATATTATTTATTGGATTATTTATGGGATTAGCTATTAGTCTATACCTAAGTTTACAATTTGTAAAACTAATTTAACATTACAGTTATGTTCAGTAAATAAAAATAAATAATCATAAATTATTTATTGATTACATTTACAGCTATGTAAATGTATTCTAAAAAAGCTAAGACCATTAGTTTACAGTAACAAATAATATAAAACAGTATATGAATACAATTAAGATAGATAAAATTTTAGGCTCAAGAAGAGCTAGTAATTATTGGTGGGCAACAATTATTTTACTAGGAAGTATTGGTTTTTTTTTAGTAGGCATTAGCAGCTATATAAAATTAAATATTATTACTTTCAATAGTAACAACAGCTTTTTATTTATACCTCAAGGTGTTGTTATGACGTTTTATGGAATGACCGGTATATTGATTAGTACTTTTATCTGGTATACTATCGTATTGGATGTCGGTAGTGGATATAATGAATTTAATAATAGAACTGGGACTATTACAATTTTCAGATTAGGATTTCCTGGAAAAAATCGTGTATTAAAGTTACAATATAAAATTCAAGAAATATCTTCTATTAAAATTAATATACAAGATGGTGTATCTCCAAAAAGAGAAATATATTTAAAAACGAAAGATAATCGAGAAATACCCTTAACAAAAGTTGGAAGCCCTATTAACCTATCAGCTATAGAAGAACAGGCTAAAGATATTTCTAACTTCTTAAATGTAAAATTAGAAGGCTTAAACTAATATTTGTTATTTGTTAAATAATAACTAATATGTTAGAATATAATTAGTTATCTTAAAATATATTATTTGCGGGTATAGTTTAGTGGTAAAACCTTAGCCTTCCAAGCTAATGATGCGGGTTCGATTCCCGCTACCCGCTTAATATTATGAATAGTAAATGCATCTGGCTGGATTCGAACCAGCGGTGTCCCTTAAGGATGGCGGATTATTAGAGTAGATTTTTATTTAAAATCCCTCATACAAAACCGTACATGAAACTCTCATTTCATACGGCTACCACTTATGAAAACTTTTTTACACCTATCGAAAAATTAGTTAAAAAAATATAGATTCAATATATTGTAATAATAAATTATTACATTGAAAGAATAATTTAATTCAAACATTTTTAACAGAAAATTGCTAATAGTTTTAGTTCTTCTATTACAATAAGTATATAAAAAAATATTAATAAAATTATTATGATATTTTAATATACTGCATGATGCAAACATACGAGATTCACAATAATATATAAAATATCTTTTTATTAAGGCATCTATAAACTTTGAGTTATAATTTAATATATAAATTACTTGAAACTTCTTATAGATTTTTTCACTGAGAAAATTTTTAAATTGTTGACTCAAGTTAAAAATTTCATTGTTTTTTATAACATTATTATAATAGATGTTACTGCTGCTGTTATTAATTGTATTTATTACACTTTTAATATATTTCTTCTTTAAATGTGTTCTAAAAAAAAACCATATTTTATCTAGAAATAAAGAATTTAATATTAAATAATTTGTTTCATTAAACTTAAGCAATAATCTTTTTTGAAAGTGTATATTATATATATTTAATAATGAATACAGATTCTTTGAATATATACAATTTGTAACTAATGTATGAATGTATTCAAATGCATTTAATCTATCAATAATTAATTGCTTAAAACTATACTGATAATTATTATAAATATAATTTAAATATTTTGCATAATTATTATTATTTCTATTTGAATATTTTAAAACGCTTTTTTTCAACTTAGCTTTATTGACTGGTGCAATACATAAATGAATTAAATAACTGTTAATCTGTTGATTAATTGTTAACCAATTTGCACCTGACAATAAATATCTTTCTCCAAGCAAATTAAACAAAAAGTATTTAGAATTACTCTTCAAAAAATGTTTAAAACTTGTAGATCTTACAAATTGATCAGGAATTTGATCTATGATATTTTTTAAGCAAATTATTTTTATATCATTAGAAGAAATTAAATATTTTTGTAGTTGATGCACATAGTTAAATTTATGTTTTTTAGCAGCTAAGTATATATTTTTTTGTATCATTAATATGCGTAAATTTATTCTTTCAAAAAATTTCTTATGTAAATTGTTATTAACGCTTGTCAATTTAGATGTAATGTTTATATTTAATTATACTTAGTATATACTTTCATAACTGTTCATATCGATTTGAGTAAATTATTTCATAAGTACAATATGTTAGCTGAAAAGTTTAACACAGCTTTTTATTGTTTCTTACTAAATAGTTATTATCTAATATATTATATTAGATTATTGCCTTTTAATTTTTTATACGTTATTTATAAGTTGTATATTTAACTCAATAAAAATACTATCTAGTTACCCCGTTCCATATTTTTATTAATTATTGACTTAGACTCCATTCTATATATTAGATGCCGCTCTTAAAAATCATACTTACATTAACTCATAATAATTAAGTTTAAGGACAGAAATTTGATAAATAAATTACAATATATATTTATCAAAAATTCAATACTAATACTTCATACAAAGGTTCGTTTTGCTAGTCGTATCAATTGTTTATTTAGTCTGCTTGATTTAAAAATACTTAAGGCTAATGTATATTTAAATTAACTAAACAATTATATTCATGATTTTGAATAGACAGGTTTTTCTGACAAAAAAATATAGTTAATTAAGTACATAAATAAAATTTTGTACTATCTTTAGTTAGCTACAAGATCAATTATTAAATTGGACCTTTAACACCTAAAAACGGGTCGCACATGAGTCCGCTGCCTTCGGCCTCTCGGCCACAGATGCATATTTTTAATTGCTTCAATGATAGTAAAATACATAAAAAAAGTAAATAGTTCACTATTCATTCATATTATGATAGGTAGCTACAGCAGAAGGTGATATTTTATTTAAATATCTAAATATCCAATATTTAAAAATTGTATCAAGAATAACAGGAAAAGTAGATATGAATATAAAAATAAAATCTCTACTTTCAGGTAAACCTAAATGTCTTAAAATAGCTTCAATGACTATTTCCCATCCATGAGGTGAGTGAAAACCAACGAAAATATCTGTAAATAAAATAATGAGGAATGCTTTTGCAGTATCACTTAAACCATAAATGGACTCATTAATAAAGGATCTTAGAATAGAAAATTGCCTTTTATTAAGAATTAGGATAGAAATAAAAATAATAATTGATATGAAATCAGCTAAAATGTTTTTAATAGCGTTTGCGCTCTCTTTAGAATATTCCAAAGCTATTGCTAATGCTCTATCAGTAATACTTTGTTGTGCTGATTCTAGCGAAACAGAATCTAGTTTACCGATTAGCAATTCAAAATGTAACTTTTCTTCAAAACGCTGTAAGTCTGCAAATGCTCTTTCTTCTTGCGAATGGTTAATAAAAATATTTGAACTATTTTTATTCCAAAAGTGATTAACAATAGGATTTAATAAAAAAGTTTTTGAAGCTTGATTCATTAAAATAGGCATAACAAGTAAAATAAGTATGTAACGAACAGAAGTAAGTGTTTGGTACTTAGCTACTTTAAACTCTTCTATAGCTTCAACTTCAGAATTTGGATTTAATTCTTGTTTAAATCTATCAAAAAGTTTACTCATTGAATGCGGTATGATACTAGTCTTTTCGAAAGCTAATTGATTAATTTTTTTTAAATTCCAGTATTTCATATTGCTTAATTTATAATAAAATTTATTGTTTTAAAGTTTAATAATCAAAAATAAAATAAATACATATATTATTTACATAACTCTGAAAACATTAATAACTTATACTATTTAAATTTATAATATTATAATCAAACAATTATTTAAAATACACGTATGTCACCAATCAATTTTTTTGATCAACACATTGAAGGTAAATGGTTAACTCAAAATAATAACTATATATTAAACACAAAAAAACGAAAATCATACCTAAGAGAACTGAATATACAAGTAACTCAAACTCCAGTCATTAGTCATATAACTAGTAAACATACACAAAATATTATGGTACATATTAACCATTTATGTAAAAATAAAGTGTTAAGAATATATAAAATAAATCACTCAAAAACTACATGTGAGCAGATTGATCATAGATTAATTAAAGTTAATTATACCAAAATTGAAAATAAATATTATTACGAAGAATATATTTATTTATTTAATGCAAATTTAATTTTCTCTGTAGGAATATTAAAAAACAAACATAAATATAACTATATTGGAATAATGATAACTTCATATATTAAATTAAATGACTAATTTTTAAATAATTATTATGTAGCAATTTAAGAATTTTACCTTAAACCGCTACATTTATATAAAACTTTAAAAATTATTATTCTAAGTCTTTTCTATTTGGATTACGCGATGGATCATTAGAAAGAAAACCAAAGAAAAATAGAGAGACAAAAAATACAACTGTTGTATATACTAAAATTTTTAATGTTAACATAATAGGTAACTTTAAGTTATAAAATAAGATATTTGCAATTAATATACACCAAAAATAATAATTAATCAGTCAAATCCAAAGTTATTTTAATAATTGTGATTCTACAAATTCATAATTAAAAATTTATTTTATCACTAATTTGATCATTCAAGGTTTCATTATTCAATTCTTTAAGTTTTTTCATTATACGTTTAAAATATTCCTGTAAATAATTTTCTAAGGATTCTATATCTTGTAAATCTAATTTAAGGATATATAATATTTCCTTCATCGATATATTTATAGATTGATTGGTAGACAACATTTTTGTAAAAGCTAGTCGCTCTGAAATATTCCATGTCCATTGAAAAAAACTTGTTAGATACATAGTTAAATTAAGTAAATAGACTGGAATTTTAGTAATTTTAGAACGCTTACCAGAAACTTTTTCACACAACTTAATAATGGCAAAAGAAGTCCAAGGTTTAAGCCCAATAATAGGTAAATTTTTATTAATAAATTGTTTGATAGATAAACTTTTAACTGTAATGTTTGCAACATCTTGGCTATTAATATAAGGTATTGCTGAAGACTCACTAGTAATCCATACAGATTCCTGATCTAGTATAGGAACAGCATATTGAGGTATCAGTCCTTGAAAAAAACCTGATAAATTGAAAACAGTATAGTTACAATTAGAAACTTTAAGACGATACTCAACTAATAATTTTAGCATAACTAATGGAATTGTTTTATAATTATTAGAATTTAAAAGTGAAAAAAATACATAATGACGAACTTTTGCTCTGATAGCTGATTCAATTAAAATATACTTTGCTTTTAAGTCAATAGCTTCAATATTAAGCAAATCATCTGGCCTTGTTGTGGAACAATCAATGATTGCTGTAACTCCAAACAAAGCTAATGGGATTGTTTCTGGTAAGGTCAAATCACCATAAATTAGTTCTGCTCCCCATTCTTTTAAAAAAGATGCCCTCCGAAAATTTCTCACTAAACATTTTACTTGAAATCCTTCATGTAAAGATTTTCGTACAATTTGTCTACCCAATGTTCCAGTACTGCCAACAACTAATAAACTCATAGAGTATTTGATATAATAGTATAATTAGATATAATTTAAATTAGTGTAACATACTGTCAAAATCATTAATGCAATACATGAGTAAATATAATTAGAAGATATACAAATATAAATGGGTAGAGAGGGATTCGAACCCTCATAACTATGTTGTCATATTTTGAATATGATGCGTATACCAATTTCGCCATCCACCCTTATTATTATATTAATAAATTTAGTAGAAAAACTAAATAGATCTTAAATTAAATATATACAATATTTTAAATGACTTATAAAAATCAATTGTTTATAAGTAATTACTTATACTCTCCAAAAACTAAATATCATAATATACCAGTACAAATAAAAGTCATATATATATTTTTGACTTTATTTTTTTTGCCTTATTTTAACTCTTATCAAATAATCACTTTTATATCACTTCTTATTTTAATCATAGAAATTAATATCGTATACAAGTTAATATATATGTTTTATTTCAATAAAGTTAAATTTCTTACAATATTACTTAACTACATAGTTTTTATAAGTCGAATGAAAAGTAATAGGATAACATATAACAATCAAATTCGGTTTTGCCAATTAACAATACCATACTTTATAAAATGGCATAATTATTCCGTAAAGACTACTAAAGTTATTGTAATGTATTATTTCATTTTATTATCAATACCATCCTGGATATTTAAGTTAATATCTGTATTTGTTTTATCGAGTCATATTTTACATATTTTGTACTTCTGTACAAAATATGAAACAATATTAGAAATAATAATTAATGCTTTGAATAGGACTAAACAAAAAATAAATCTATTTCATAATAAATATATCATAAATTTATTTTTAGGTTATATATTTCTGGAAGAATTCAAATTATGCTTAAAAAATATAAACCTAAGTATCAAAATAAAAAAGATCAATATAACAAGTATAAAAACTGATAATCTTAATATTTTATTAAAAAAATATACTATTTTTTTTCCAAGTAACCATAATGATCATAGTATAATATTATGGAATAGAGAAATTAAGTATCAAGATTTCAGTAATTTTCAAATTTATTATTAAAAAAATAATCATGAATATATTATTATTATGAATAATATAAGACAAAAAATACCAATTTTAATAGAAACTATATACTAACACATTATCAGAGAATGGATTAAATTACTATTTTCACATATGTAAACAATAGATATCTTATTAACTATAATGTATTAAATAAAGAATAAACTAATCACAATACATAAATAATATGTGTAATACTATAACTACTAATGGTTATTTAGATAACTTACTCAATCAACCTTATAAATATGGATTTCATACTAATATTGAACTTGAGTATTTTCCTCGAGGCTTGAATTTAAAAATAGTTAAACTTATATCTCAAAGTAAAAATGAACCCAAATATCTAACAGAATTTAGATTAAAAGCATATAAAAAATGGATTAAAATGAAGGAACCTCAGTGGAGTAAATTATTGTATAATAAAATAAACTATAATAATATAATATATTATTCCGTTCCTAAAAATAAAAAAGCGATCGAGAGTTTAGATAATGTAGATCCTGAAATTCTTAACACATTTGAAAAATTGGGAATATCTTTAGATGAACAAAAAAGACTAACAAATGTAGCAGTAGACGCAGTATTTGATAGTGTATCTATAGCAACTACATTTAAAAAAGAATTAGCATCCTCAGGAGTCATATTTTGTTCAATTACAGAAGCTATTAAGCTTTATCCCAACTTAATTAAAAAATATTTAGGATCTGTTGTACCTATTGGTGATAATTTCTATTCTGCACTAAATTCTGCAACATTTACTGATGGCTCCTTCTGTTATATACCACCAAATACACAATGCCCTCTAGAACTTTCAACATACTTTCGTATTAATAATCAAGAATCAGGACAATTCGAAAGAACATTAATTATAGCAGATACAAATAGTTATGTTAGCTATTTAGAAGGATGTACCGCACCACAATTTGATAATAATCAATTACATGCAGCTATAGTTGAATTAATAGCACTAGAAAATGCGACTATTAAATATTCTACTGTACAAAATTGGTACTCTGGTGATAATCAAGGTAATGGAGGAATATATAACTTTGTTACTAAAAGAGGCATGTGTCTTGGTAATAATTCTAAAATCTTATGGACACAAGTTGAAACTGGATCTGCAATTACATGGAAATATCCTAGCTGTATTCTTTTAGGAGATCACTCAATAGGTGAGTTTTCTTCTATTGCTTTAACAAACAATTATCAGCAAGCTGATACAGGAAGTAAAATGATACACATAGGAAAATATACAAGAAGTAAAATTATTTCTAAAGGGATTTCAGCAGGTAATTCTATCAACAGCTACAGAGGACTTGTTAAAATGGGTATTAAAGCAAGCCATTCTAGAAATTATTCACAATGTGATTCATTAGTACTTGGAAATAAATGTAAAGCCAATACTTTTCCTTACATACAAGTAAAGAATCCATATTGTAAAGTGGAACATGAAGCTTCAACATCAAAAATAAGAGAAGAACAAATATTTTATTTTTTACAGAGAGGTATTAATATAGAAGAAGCATTAAGTCTTATGATTAATGGTTTTTGTAAAGAAATACTCAATAATTTGCCTATGGAATTTGCAGTCGAAGCAGATCGTTTACTAAATTTAAAATTAGAAGGAACTATTGGTTAAAATATATAAATATTTATGAATACTCAACAAATATTAAAAATAAAAAATTTACAAGTCAAGATTCAGAATGAAATAATTATCAAAAAATTAAATTTTTCAATAAATAGAGGAGAAATTCATGCTATTATGGGAAAAAATGGTTCTGGTAAAAGTACTTTAGCTAAAACAATAGCTGGTCACCCTCGATACAATATTACACAAGGTCAAATAATCTTTAATAATGAAGATATAACACATGAAGAGCCGGAAATAAGGTCAAATAAAGGCATTTTTTTAGGTTTTCAATATCCTGTTGAAATTGCTGGCGTAAGTAATATAGATTTTTTAAGGTTAGCATACAATTGCGAACAAAAAACTTTAAACAAACCAGAATCAGATCCTTTGTCATTTTTTGAAATTATGGCAAAAAAATTAAAGAATATTAATATGGATGATTCATTTCTTAACAGAAATGTGAATGAAGGTTTTTCTGGAGGAGAAAAGAAAAAAAATGAGATTCTTCAGATGTCCTTACTGAATAAAGATTTATCTATTTTAGATGAAATTGACTCGGGTTTAGATGTAGAAGCACTGAAAAACATATCTGAACATATTAAAAATTTTTCGAATAAAAATAATGCCATATTAGTAATAACACATTACGAAAAATTAATTGATTATCTTCAACCTGAATATGTACATATAATGAAAGAAGGAGAAATCGTATATACTGGTAATTACGAAACAGCAAAATTAATAGAGAATAAAGGCTATGATTTTTTTCTAAATAATTATTAATATTATAGTAATATATAAAAATATAGGATAGTTATCACACTACCCTAATTACACTACAATTAAATTATTTTCTTATTTGTAAATAAAATTATTCTATTATACCGAAAATGCTTGTTGTACATCTTGTATTGATTGTTTTAACAAACTTTCAGATTCTGGAGTTAACTTCTTAATACTACGAATACTTTCACCAAATTCTGGTTTAGAATTCTGCAGATCTTCACGTAAAGCAAGAACAAAATCATTAACTTTAGTAAGTTCAATGTCATCCAAATAACCATTAACACCAGCGTATATTATAGCTACTTGATCTTCAACAACTAAAGGTGAATTTTGAGACTGTTTTAAAATTTCTCTTAATCTCTGACCACGTGCCAATTGATTTTGTGTAGCTTTATCTAAATCAGAAGCAAACTGAGAAAAAGCTTCTAATTCAGCAAATTGCGCTAATTCTAATTTAAGCTTACCAGCAACTTGTTTCATAGCTTTAATTTGAGCAGCAGATCCTACACGTGAAACTGATATTCCGACATTAATTGCTGGTCTAATACCTGAATTGAATAAATCTCCGGAAAGAAAAATCTGACCATCTGTAATAGAAATAACATTAGTTGGAATGTATGCTGATACGTCTCCTGCTTGTGTTTCAATAATAGGTAATGCAGTCATACTACCACCGCCCAGATCGCTATTTAATTTAGCAGCTCTTTCAAGTAATCTCGAATGCAGATAAAATACATCCCCAGGATAAGCTTCTCTTCCTGGTGGACGACGTAATAGTAAAGACATTTGACGATAAGCTTGGGCTTGTTTTGTTAAATCATCATAAATCACTAAAGTAGCCTTACCTTTATACATAAAGTATTCAGCTAAAGCAGCTCCTGTATATGGAGCAATATACTGCAAAGTAGCAGGATCATCAGCATTAGCAGCAACAATAATTGTATATTCTAAAGCACCTTTTTCTTCCAAGGTATAAACTACTTGTGCAACAGAAGAAGCTTTTTGACCAATTGCAACATATACACAAATTACATCTTGACCTTTTTGATTGATAATTGTATCTAATGCAACCGCTGTTTTACCAGTTTGTCTATCACCAATAATTAGTTCTCGCTGCCCTCTACCAATTGGAATCATAGCATCAATAGCTGTAATTCCAGTTTGTAAAGGTTCACAAACTGATTGACGACCAATAATGCCTGGTGCATAAGATTCTATTAATCTAGTTTCACTAGTATTAGGTGAACCTTTAGCGTCGATTGGATTAGCTAATGGATTAACTACTCTTCCTAAAAATGCATCACCTACTGGAATTTGTGCTATTTGGCCAGTAGATTTTACAGAACTTCCTTCTAAAATGTTTCTGCCATCTCCCATTAAAACAACACCGACATTATCATTTTCTAAATTTAAAGCAATACCAATAGTTTGATCTTGATCTTCAAATTGTAAAAGCTCACCAGCCATTACCTCATCTAAACCATAAACTCGTGCAATTCCATCACTGACTTGTAATACTGTACCAATATTAGCAACCTGTATTTCTTGATTATATTTATCAATTTGTTCACGTATAATGTTGCTGATTTCGTCTGGTCTAATGTTTACCATATTATTTTGTAAGTTATAAATTTTAATATATAATATTAATTAGTTTGTATTCAAATAAAGAGATATCTTATTTAATTTACCAGATAAACTAGTATCAATTATTTTAGAACCAATTTTAATAACAAACCCTCCTATTAAGTTTGTATCTTTGTTAACAACTAATTTAACTTTATTGCTTTTCGTCATTAGCTTAATTTGTTGTATTAAGGCTTGTATCTGCATATCATTTAAATCAATGGCAGCAGAAACATCAGCAATAACTATGGACTCTAAGCGATAGTTTAATTCTAAATATTTTTCTATTATAATATCTAAAAAATTAATACGACGTCTATCAACTAAAATAAATAGAAAATTTAAGATAGAATCATTGACTTGATGCACAAACAACCTCTGTAATATTTCTTTCTTCAAAACAGAATCAACTACAGGATTGGATAATAACTCTCGTAATTCTTTTGTTTCCGATAAAACCATAGAAATTGATGATAAATTATGAGTAAACTCATCCAATAAATTTTCCTGTTTAGCAACATCTAATAAAGCTTCAGCATAAGGCAAAGCAACTGTAGACATTAAGGTTTTATTACTCATAAATTAATTTTACCTTCTAACTGTATAATATTTCTATCGATTATTTGGTTTTGCATTACAGATGTCATCTGGCTTTGCAATTCAGCACTAACTTTTTTAATAGCCAAAGCAGTAATTTGCTGCTGGATTTGTAGCCGAACTTGGGTTTCAGCAAATTTTACACTTGTTTTGCTAGATAAAGCTAATTTATCAATATCAGATTTACCCTGCTCAAGAATAGATTGACGAACTTTTTTAGCTGTGTTTTCTGCTTCTTCAATAATTTGATTAATTATAATTTGAGTTTGATTTAATTGTTTTTCAGCCTGATTTAAACGAATATTGGCTTGTTCTAAACGCTCCTCGGATTCACGAATAGCGAATAAAACTTTATTTTGTCTATCAAGTAATATAGACCCTAAAAATTTTCTTAAAACATAAATTAAACCAAATAGTAATAGAGAGATATTTATTACATTAGCTTCTAGAAAGTTAGAATTAAAACTAATATTGGTTCTTAGCGATTCTTGACCTAAAATTTGAAAAATATCCATATCATAATTTATACCTTTAAAATTAAATTAATATTCATTTTTTTAATTTTCTAACAATTTATTTTTAATTTGCTCACTCAAAATATCAACTTGAACTTCCAAGCTTTTTAATGCTTGTTCTTTTTGTGTATTTAACTCTTGGTAAGCATTTAACAATAATTGTTCTGCATCTGTTTGAGCTTCTCTAATTTTTTCTGATACTACTAATTGAGCATCTTGTTGTGCATTTTTTATAATTTGCTGTGCTTTTTTTCGAGATTCAGCTAAATTAGATTCATATTTCTTAGTTAATTCATTGGCTTTTACCAGTGTAGCAGATGCACTAGTTAAACTATTACGAATATATTCTTCTCTACTATCAAGGACATTACTAACTGGCTTATAGAAAAAAAAGTTTAAAGCAATAGTTAAACCAAGAAATTGTAAAGCCATTAATGGAAGAGTAGCATTAAAGTCAAATAACCCACCCCGAGATTCAACTTCAGAGATTTGACTCAATAAAATTTGAAATTTAAACATTATAATCTGTTTATTAATTTAGTAAGTTAAAGATATCTAATAAGAAGTTTTTAAATACTTAGTTTATTTGATTTATCCTTAATAAACTAAGTATTTAAAAACTTCTAACCAGTATAAGGGTTAGCAAATAATAAAGATAACGCAACAACAAGACCATAAATAGTCAAAGATTCCATGAAAGCTAAACTAAGAAGTAAAGTCCCTCTAATTTTTCCTTCAACCTCTGGTTGTCTTGCAATACCTTCAACAGCATTTGCAGCAGCACTACCCTGACCAATACCAGGACCAATAGCAGCTAAACCAACAGCTAAGCCTGCAGCAATTACTGATGCAGCTGAAATAATAGAATCCATAACAATTTTGTTTTTATTAAAAATAGAAAATTAACATGTTTCTGTGTATGGTATAAAGAACTAAAAAACTTATAATATTAATTATCCTGATCATGAAATAAAATAACCAGATTCATTTATTCAACCCTACTAATCTTCACCGTGACCTTCTAAGGCTTCACCTATATAAGCAGCTGATAAAGTTGAAAAAATTAACGCTTGTATTGAACTCGCAAATAATCCTAAAATCATAACAGGTAATGGTATAAGAACAGGTACAAGTAAAGTAAACACAGATACGACTAATTCATCTGCTAATACATTTCCAAATAACCTAAAACTTAACGATAATGGTTTTGTAAAATCTTCAAGTATATTAATTGGCAATAAAACAGGAGTTGGTTCAATATATCGAGCAAAGTATCCTAAGCCATTTTTACTAATACCAGCATAAAAATAAGCTATAGATGTTAAAAGAGACAACGCAACTGTAGTATTTATGTCGTTGGTAGGTGCAGCAAGTTCACCTTCAGGTAGAATAATTAACTTCCATGGTATTAAAGCACCAGCCCAATTACTACCTAATATAAATAAAAAAATGGTTGAGATATATGGAACCCATTGTCTATACTCATGTTCTCCTATTTGATTTTTCGAGATATCTTGTAAGAATTCTAAAACAAATTCCATAAAATTTTGAAATTTACCAGGAATTCTATCTAATTGTCTTGTCCCTAATATAGATAAGACAAGTAAAACAAAAATAACAATCCAAGAAACAATAAACACTTGGCCATGTACTGAATAGTTACCTATACTCCAGTATAAGTGCTTACCAACTTCAACTGAGGACAGATTGATAAATTGAAAAAAATCGCAATAATTATTTTGATACATTTTGACTTCACCGTGAATTTAAAAATTAAGACTTATTACTAATAACAAAATAAAGATTAATATAATAATAATAACATTATAATCTAAAATAGAACAATATAATAGTTTATTCACTACCTATCATACTAGAAACTTCTTGGACAAAATTATTATTTTTAGACTTTAATCCCTCTCCTAAAATAAATCTTTCAAAACGTCTTACTTGAATATTTTCACCTAATAAAGCAATATGTCGCTTAATAAGCTCTTCTACTGTAATTTCAGATTTCTTAATAAAATTTTGGTCCATAAGAGATAATTCTTTATATCTTTTTTCTAGTCTTCCTGATGCTATTTTTTTTTGTATATCTGAAGGTTTACCAGAAATATCTTCTCTTTGAAGTTCAATATTTTGTTCATATTCTTTAACATCTTTTGGAATTTGATCAATAGAAACATATTGCACATTTTGACAAGCTGCTATTTGCATAGCAATGTCTTTAGCAAGTTGTTGAAATGTAGCTTGTCTAGCAACGAAATCTGTTTCACAATTTAGCTCTATAATAACGCCTAATCTAGAACCAGAATGTACATAAGTTTCTATTAAACCCTCAGTTGTTATTCTACTAGCTTTTTTATCAGCAAATGCCAAACCTTTTTTTCGTAGATTTTCGATAGCAACATCTATTTGACCCCCTGAAGCTTCTAAAGCTTTTTTACAATCTGTCATACCAGCACCAGTTTTACTACGTAATTCTTTAATGTTCTCTGTAGAAATTTTTTTTTGCATGGTCCAATTATACTATAAATTTAATCGTAATATTATAACAGTTATCATTCATTTAATACTTACTGTACATATAAACTTATTCACTTTTTTTTCCATCTAAAATAGCATCTGCTATTTTAGATACTATTAATTTAATAGATCTAATAGCATCATCATTCGCAGGTATAGGAATATCAACTATTTCAGGATTACAATTAGTATCTATAATACATACAGTCGGTATATTTAATTTTAAACATTCTTGGATAGCAGTTGTTTCTTTTTTTTGATCAACAATTACAACTATATCAGGTAATTTTTGCATGTCTTTAATTCCATATAAATGTTTACGTAACCTTTCAAGCTCTTTACGCATAACAGATGCTTCTTTTTTAGGTAGTATTTCAATTAAACCATCTTTATCTTTTTGTTCCAAATGATTGAGTCTATCTACCCTAGATTTAATAGTTGTCCAATTAGTTAGCATACCACCTAACCACCTTTGATTAACATAAAAAGAACCACATCGAGTCGCTTCTCGAGAAATTATACCTGCTGCTTGGCGTTTTGTACCAAGAAATAAGAATGTTTTACCAAGTGTTGAAGATTTTTTAATGAATTCATAAGCACTATTCAATAATTGAGCAGTTTGCACGAGATCTATAATATGTACACCATTACGTTCAGTATATATATAAGGAAACATTTTTGGATTCCATCGTCTAGATTGATGACCAAAATGTACTCCTGCTTCTAATAATTCTTCCAATGATACTATTGACATAAATAATAAATTAAAATATAACGATTGAACTTTAAACTTAAAAATACTTACAACGACTTACATTACAATGAAAATAATAACATAAAATATACTTTAAGATACACAAAAAATCATCTTTATCAACAAAACTTATATAATATAAAAAACCTAAAGAGAACACAAATATATATTATGTTTACAAAAATAAGAAAAGTTTAAACTCAGTATTTAAAAACTACAAAACAAATTAATTAAGTCCAAGAAAATTAGATATAATAATCATATCTATTACAATAGTCAACTAACCTATAATTCTATCATCTACGATAATATCTTCAAAATTATTTTGAGAATTTAGATTGTTTAAGTTATTAAGATTATTTTTGGATTTCAAATTGCTACTAATTTTAGCATAAATATCTTGATGGATTTTTTTAGAATTATATGTATTAAAACCTGTACCAGCAGGTATTAAACGACCAATAATCACATTTTCTTTAAGACCTTTTAACCAATCTAAACGACCATAAATAGCTGCTTCTGTTAACACTTTTGTTGTTTCTTGAAAACTGGCTGCAGATATAAAACTATCTGTATTTAACGAGGATTTAGTAATACCTAATAATATGGGATAATATGATGCTTGTTTTTTATCAATCAGAATTAAAGATTTATTAATCGATTCAATTTTTTGGAGATCAACTAATTCTCCAGGCAAATATTCAGTGTCACCACCATTTTCAATTTTTACTTTAGATGTCATTTGTTTGATAATTACTTCTACATGTTTATCAGAAATATAAACATCTTGTGACTGGTAAACTAACTGAATTTCCTTAACAAGTAATAACTGTATTTCAATGAAACTTAAACGAGTAGAATTATAAACACTTAAACCTTGATTAATATAAAATCTAAACTTATGTTCTAAAACAACATGTGGATTAAAAATAACATCATTTTTTTTTCTTGCCTCTAAAATTTCTTCTATCCTAGGTAAACCCTGTACTATATCACCTGTTTTAAACCTATCAAAAATCAAAGTTGCAATATTTTCGCCTCTTTGAATTAAAGTATTATCAGCAACATGTACTAATGAACCACGTGAAATTAAATATGGTTGACCTATACGCAAAACAACTTGGTTATCACGAATTGAAATAACGCGACCAGAAAATTCTGCAATTATATTACTTGCAATTTCATCTCCAGAATATATCCAACTACCCAAAGAAACTTTCAACTCTTGATCATCAGGTACATCAAAATTAAATGTATTGTCTTGACCAACAATTAATATACGTTGACTAATACCTTTTTTTTCTTCAATATAAGCAATTTTACCAGAAATCGCAGAAAATATATCAGTTTTAGATATCACTGACTTAGATTTAATAAATTGACCATCATTAACTAATATAGAAGTTTTAGTATATAAATTTTGACTCTTATCAAAATAGGAATCTTTAATAGTTAAAAAATCTGCTGTTATAAATTTAATTAAAAACTTATATTTTTTATTAAGTTGATTTATCGTTTGGAATTGCATATAACATTTTAATGAAGAAATACTTTCATGTAACTCAACAATTAAATGAGTAGAAATTAAATTAACACCATTAACTGATCGAATTCTCTCTCCATCTTTAAAATATGTTCTTCTAACTAATTTGAGATTAACTCGGTTGGTAGCAAATGAATTATCTGAAAATTTAAGAAATAATTTTTTTTGAGGCACAGAATAAATAATTACAGGTCGCAAGAGTAAAAAATGTTTATCCATATAACAAACATATTCCCAATATACTAATTTGACTGTTGTTAAACGTCTTAAAAGATACTCCCCAGGTCTCAAAAAACCTCTATATTTTTTCAACGATTCATATTCTGGATATAAAATTTCATGTAATTGACCGGGTTTAATAACAATTTCTCTAATAATTCCATCCTTTTCAACTATTTCTAAAAATCCTGCATTATTGGCAAAAATATTTTGTAAAATTTCTGTACCAGCTTCTATAAAATAAGATTTACGAACTAATAATAACGATGAGTCTTTATTAACAACATGAGTTTCTTCTGGAATCCAAAGAATGTAACCTGATCCATGAATATTATAAAAATCTTGATCAGTATTTCGAGAAACCGATAAATCAAGATATTTAACAATACCTCCACTAATAGTTTTATATGCATTTGACATTAGGTCACCTATTACTTGTTGATGCAATATTCTCTTGTTAGGTTGAGATTTTAAGGTAAATTTATCACCAGTATCAGTCTCAAGAAAATATTTCTTATAATCACTTTCATGATCTATACAAACATTTAAATTAGTGTATAGTTTTGAAGATGTAACTAACAACAAACGTGAAAACATTAATTTATCTCTAATGATATAAACTTTTCCGTCATATTCACTTAATAACTGTGTAGTAGCTAACAAACTATTGTGTTTAATCAATTGATTACTATCTACCAATAATTTAGTTCCAGGCGGTAAATTGTAAACCTCTCCTGATAATATCCAAATTACTAAACTATTACTTAACGTGTTATTAAATATTTCTTCTGACAATACAGGAGTACTAAAATGAATACTACCAGAAAAATTAGCTATCACAGACTTCCTTGCTTTTTCAGTAGATAATTTGCCACTCAAAGTATATTCTACTAAACTTTGTCCATTATTTACAATACTATTATTTTGCACTATAATGAAAGAGCCTTTAATAACAGGATATAATCTTATTTGTCCATGTTCACCAAGAACCTTAATAGAACAATCAGAGTTTAATAAATTAACATAATCCCCATGTCTATTTCTAATTCGAGTAGTATTAATATTATTTGGATATTTAACTACTCCTCGGATATCAGAAGTGATAATTTGTGATAATTCTCCTGTAAAAACGCCGCCAGTATGAAAAGTACGCATTGTAAGTTGAGTGCCTGGTTCTCCAATTGATTGTGCAGCTATAATACCAACTGCTTCACCGAGATCAACTAACTTACCATGGGCTAAGTTCCAGCCATAACATAATTGACAGACAGAACGAGTTGACAAACATGTTAAAGGCGAACGAACTAGAACACTACGTATACCTAAACTTACAATTTTCTCAGCTAAATGACTATCAATACTTTGATTATTAAATCCTATAATATTTTTGTTTTCATTATCTACTATATTTTCGGCTAAAACCCGGCCCACTAATGCTTGCTGCAATGTAATTAAAACTTTTTGATTATCGGACATCTCTTCTAATAAAATTCCCTTATTAGTATAACAATCATTTTCACGTACAATAATATCTTGAGCAACATCTACTAAACGACGAGTTAAGTAACCTGAATCTGCTGTTCTTAAAGCAGTATCTACTAGGCCTTTTCTAGCACCATAAGATGAAATAAAATAATCAGTAATAGTTAAGCCTTCACGAAAGTTATGAAAGATTGGTAAATCAATAATTTGTCCTTGTGGATCTGCCATTAAACCACGCATACCAACCAACTGTTTTACTTGAGAAATATTTGCCCTTGCGCCAGAAAAAGCCATCATATAAATAGAATTTAGTGGATCAGTCTCTTTAAAATACTGAATGACTTCTCTTTTTAAGCTTTCACTCGCGTAATTCCATGTATCAATAACTTTTTGAAACCGTTCTACCGCAGTAATTTCACCTCTTTCATAAAGCTTATCTGTTAAATATATAGATTTAAGTGTTTCACCAATTAAAAGTTGTTTAGTTGGAGGAATACGTAAATCTTCTAGACTTAAAGATATGCCACATTTAGTAGCATAAAAAAAACCTAAATCTTTAAGTTTATCAGCCATGTTAGAAGCACGAGCAATACCGAAGCTTCGAAAAGCCCAAGTTATTATTTTTTTTAATTCAGATTTATCAATAACTTTATTCAGGAAAGGAATATCTGAGAAAGAATTTTTCATATTAATATTAAAATAAAGCTAATTATAAATTTTAATGTAATAAAGATTCACGTATTGCATCATTGAATAAAATACGTCCAGTAGTAGTTCTAATATACTGGACTAAAGAACAACCGTTACTATTTAATTTAAGAATTTTATTAGAATAATAGATTATTTTATTAGAACTTAAGTCATGCTCAATTTTTAAAGGAGAAGAATCTTCATTAGAAACAGAATCTACTATTCCATCAAAACGTACCCATATAAATGAATGTAAAGAGACTTTTCCACCCCTATAAGACATCATGACATCTTGAAAACTAGAAAAAAAATGTCCTTGACCCTTAATAGCTGATGGATTACCAGTAGTTAAATAATAACATCCTAAGACCATATCTTGACTTGGCATGATAATTGGAGTACCTGTAGCTGGTGATAAAAAATTATGAGGTGCCAGCATTAACAACCGAGCTTCTGCTTGAGCTTCTAAAGATAAAGGTATATGAACCGCCATTTGATCTCCATCAAAATCTGCATTAAAAGCTGGACATACTAAAGGATGTAATTTAATAGCTCTACCATCTACTAGTATTGGTTCAAATGCTTGTATACCTAAACGATGTAACGTAGGAGCTCTATTTAATAATACAGGATGGCCATGAATAACTTCTTCTAGTACATTCCATACTAACATATCATTTTTCTGTATGAGCTTCTTAGCAGCTTTAATATTATTAACTAAACCTTGAACAATTAAACGATGTATAACAAAGGGTTGAAATAACTCTAAAGCCATTTCTTTTGGTAAACCACACTGATGTAATTTTAAATTAGGCCCAACCACTATCACAGATCTTCCAGAATAATCTACTCTTTTTCCTAATAAGTTTTGCCTAAATCTTCCTTGTTTACCTTCAATAATATCAGAGAGAGATTTTAATGGTCTATTATTAGAACCAACTACTGTTCTACCACGACGGCCATTATCCATCAATGCATCAACTGCTTCTTGTAACATTCTTTTCTCATTACGAATAATAATTTCAGGTGCTAAAATTGCTTTTAATCTAGCTAAGCGGTTGTTACGATTAATTATACGACGATAAAATTCATTTAAATCAGCTGTAGCAAATCTTCCACCATCTAATTGAACCATTGGTCTTAAATCAGGAGGTATTACAGGTATAACAAAAAAAACCATCCAACATAACTCAGCACCAGTGGACAAAAAATTTTCTAGCAAACGCAATCTTTTCATTTTTTTACTAAATTTTGTTGAAGCTTGTTTATGTATTTTAGGAGGATTTAGAGCTTCTTCTCTTAATAAATGAATACTATTTTGTAGATCAACATCTCGCAATAATTGATAAATTGCTTCAGCACCTATACCTACAACTACATTAAAAAATTCTGTAGATTTATTATATAATTTATCTTCTAAGGATCTCCATTCATAACCTTCAAGTAATTGTTTATAATGAAGTTTACTAGAATTACCTGGATTTAAAACTACGTAAGAATGAAAATATACTATTTTTTCAATTTCTTTCACAGTTAAATCTAAAGCCAAAGCAATATAGCTTGTACTACCTTTCAAATACCATACGTGAGTAACAGGAGCAGCTAATTCAATATAGGCCATTCTATGTCGCCTAACTTTAGATTCAGTTATTTCAACACCACATCTTTCACATACAATTCCTTTATAACGGAATCTTTTATACTTACCACAATGACATTCCCAATCCTTAACAGGTCCAAAAATACGTTCACAAAATAAGCCATCCATTTCAGGCTTTAAAGTTCTATAGTTAATTGTTTCAGGTTTAGTAATTTCACCAACTACTTGACCATTTGGTAAAGTTCTTTCGCCCCAAGATCTAATTTTATCAGGAGAAGCTAAACTAATTTTCACATAGTCAAAATAATTATCAATTTGGGTCATTAATACAAGTCCTTAGTGTAAAAAATATCTTTTACTACAGGTAAGTCTACAGAATAATTATAATCCAATTTAGAACTGCTATTTTCTTCATTCAGCTCTAGCTTATGTACAGAAATATCTAGTCCTAAAGATTGCAGCTCACGCATTAATACTTTAAAAGACTCCGGTGTACCTGGCTTAGGAATAGGCTTACCTTTAACAATTGCATTTAATGCTTCATTTCTACCTTGCATATCATCAGATTTGACTGTCAATAATTCTTGTAAAGTATATGCAGCACCAAAAGCCTCCAAAGCCCAAACCTCCATTTCACCTAACCTTTGGCCTCCATGTTGGGCACGCCCACCTAGAGGCTGTTGGGTAACTAAAGAATAAGGACCAGTAGAACGTGCATGAATTTTATCATCTACTAAATGTACGAGTTTCAACATATAAGCTCGACCAACTGTTACAGGATTATCAAAAGGTTCTCCACTTCTTCCATCAAAGACTTCAAATTTACCTGGATGCATTAAATTAAATAACCAAGAATTATCGTTCAAAGTACTAGCTTGTTTTAACTTATTATTTACAAGAGCACGTGAAGCCTCTTCTCCATACATCTCATCAAAAGGAACAACTTTAAATCTTTTGGATAAATACTGACCAGCCAGACCTAATAAACATTCAAATAATTGACCTACATTCATACGAGAAGGCACGCCTAAAGGATTTAAAATAATATCAATAGGCGTACCATCAGGTAAAAAGGGCATATCTTGTACCGGTAAAATCCTCGAGATAATACCCTTATTACCATGGCGACCCGCCATCTTATCACCTACTTGAATTTTTCTTTTCTGAGCAACATATACACGGACTATTGCATTAGTGCCAGGAGGAAGATCATCGCCATCCTGCCTTTTAAATAATTTAACATTAACAACTCTACCTTTAGCTGCATTTGGTAATCTTAAAGATGTATCTTTAACATCTCTAGCTTTTTCACCAAAAATGGCTCTCAAGAGTTTGCCTTCAGGCAATTGATCAGACTCTCCTTTAGGAGTGATTTTACCAACTAAAATATCACCTGAATCAACCCATGAACCAACACTAATAATACCATTTTTATCGAGAAGCGATACAGATGACTCACTTGTATTCGGTATATTACGAGTAATTTCTTCATTACCCAGTTTTGTTTGACGACATTCAATTTCATATTTTTCTATGTGTATAGATGTATATAAATCATCATAAACTAACCTTTCACTAATTAAAAAAGCATCTTCATAGTTATAGCCTTCCCAAGGCATATATGCAACAAGGATATTTTGACCCAAAGCTATTTCACCAGAATCTGTAGAAGGTCCATCAGCAATTACTTGTCCTCTTACAACTTGTTCACCTGGCCATACAATTGGTCTTTGATTAATACAGGTATCTTGATTAGATCGATAATATTTTTTCAAACGATAATGAATAGTTTTATTATTAATATCTTGTATACCTATCTTAGTACCTGAGACATAACTCACTATCCCTTCTGTTCTACTAACAATAACTACACCTGAATCACGAGCTACTTTAGATTCTAAACCAGTACCAACAATAGGTTTATTCGGATACAATAAAGGCACTGCCTGTCTTTGCATATTAGATCCCATTAGAGCTCTATTGGCATCATCATGTTCCAAGAAAGGAATTAGAGAAGTAGCAGCTGAAATAACTTGTATAGGCGATACAGAAATATAATCTATTTGATTACTGAGAGAGTTTGTAAATTCCTGACGATACCTTATAGGTACTGTGATGTCTTGAATTACTCTATTAGAATCTAACATAATATCCGCAGGAGCAACTTTTAATTCATCCTCTTGATCAGCAGTAATGTAAAAAATTAAATTGTCTTTAATTACTTTTTTATCTTGAACTTTATAACAAGGAGTCTCGATAAAACCATATTTATTCACTCTAGCATATATACTCAAAGACCCAATAAGTCCAGCATTAGGTCCTTCAGGAGTTTCAATCGGACAAATACGACCATAATGACTAGGATGTAAATCTCTCACGGCAAAACCAGCACGATCTTTATTTAGTCCACCTGGGCCTAATGCACTAATTCTTCGTTTATGAGTTAACTCAGACAAAGGATTTGTCTGATCCATGAACTGAGACAATTGACTAGAACCAAAAAATTCTCGTATAGAAGCTACTAATGGCTTTGGATTGACTAAATTAGATAAACTTAATGATTCTAAATCACAAATAACCATACGCTCACGAATAATTCTTTCTAAACGATTAATACCAATTCTAATTTGATTTTGTAAAAGTTCACCAACAGAACGAATTCTTCTATTACCTAAGTGATCTATATCATCAAAAGTTCCAATATTTTGCTCCTTAATATTAATCAAATAGTCTACAGCTGCTAAAATATCTTGTGGACACAAAACTCTAAAATTTTTAGGTACTTTTAAGTTCAGTTTTTGATTAATTTTATGTCTCCCTACTTCACCTAAGTCATATCTTCTTGGATCAAAGAAACGAGAATATAACATTTGTCTAGCTATTAATGCAGTAGAAGGTTCATTTGGCCTTAATTTGCTATAAACAATTAATAAAGCATCTTCATCAGTTAGTTCTTCTAGAGAACTTTTTCCGACTTCTTTAGAGAGCTCCTTTTGTTCATATAGATAAGATGCATTAATTAAAAAAAGATATTTATTTAAACGCAGTTTAATTTCTTGTTTATGTAAACCAATAGCTCTTAAAAACACATACGCATTAATCTTATGAGTCTTATCAATCCTAATCCAAATTTGATCTTTAGAATCAATTTCAAACTTCAACCATGAGCCTCTATTAGAAATTAAACTAGCACTATATACAGCTTTATTATTTTTATCTAACTCCTTTTTATAATATATTCCTGGACTTCTAACAATTTGATTAATAATTACTCTCTCAGTACCAGATATAATAAAAGTTCCTCGATTAGTCATTAAAGGTAAATCACCTATAAAGATTTGTCTTTTTCGATATTTTTTATATCTATTATTTAAAGTACCTAAAGTATTAATATAGTTAGAACTTTTTTGTTTTTTTATAAACTCTGTATCTTTACGTGTTAACTTAGAAGGTAGATAAATCTGAACACTATAAGTTTTATCGCGACTTTTCGCTTTACGAACATTATACCTAGGAAACTTAAGCTTATAATCTCTACCAAAAAACCTTAACTCTAATTTACCCGTAGGATCAGTAATAACAGGAAAGTATTCTAAAACTTCAACTAAACCTCTATCTAAAAAAGATCTAAAACTCTTTATTTGTATTTCAGCTAAATCAGGTATTATTGATACAGAAATATTCTTGTGTAACATGAAAAACTCCATAGAATTAATGAAATAAACAAATTACATACATAAATATATAAAAAATTAATGTGTAAATAAAAATATAACAAAAAACAAGTCAAGATAATTTATAGTAGAGCATCTTATAATATTAAAAAACTTACATTAAACTATTTACAGATAATTAAATTATCTAAAAAACATTTAATCCAAATTCAATAATACATACAATTAAATTATTAAATTATAATTATTTTAACATTCGAGCCAATCTTCTTTTTTTACGAGCAGCATTATTTTTATGTAAGACTTTCCTTTTTACAGCTTTATCGATTCGTTTATAAACTAGAGATAAATTATCTAAAGAATTTTTTAAGTTATTAGATAAGTCACTACTTTGCAATTTATCACTATTTAGGCTTAATAAATATTTTTTTATAGCTTTTTTAATGGCTAATTTATACCTTTTATTGCGACTATGATTTCTAAGTATAATGTTATTGTTTTTAGTGTTAGATGAAATTTGAGACATATTGTGAAAATTATTGTAATCTACAGAGTACATAACTTAGAACAGTATACATTATTATGATAAGATAAACAATAGTAAACAAATTTTCTTAAAAATATACATTAACTGATATGGGAAAAAATAAAGGATCTAGAATTACAATAACACTAGAATGCGAATGCAAAAATAAAACAGAAAACAGAATCCAAAAAAGAAAAAATGGAATTTCAAGATATACAACATCAAAGAATAGAAGAAATACTCCAAATAGACTAGAGATGAAAAAATTTTGCAAATATTGTAACTGTCATAGTAACTTTAAAGAAATTAAATAATTCTCAAATTATCATGAATACATATAAAAAAACAAATATTAAAGAACTGAATCACAATACAATAGATTATAAAGATATTGATTTATTAAGAAAATTTATAAATGATCAAGGTAAAATATTATCTAGACGTTCAACAGGATTAAATGCAAAACAACAAAAAAGAATTACTAAATCTATAAAAAGAGCCAGAGTATTAGCTTTATTGCCATTTTTAAAACGAGATTAAAACAAAAAATAAGAGAGATGAAATATCTAATTAATTTCATCTAATCTTTTAACACAAGTTTTTATATTAAGGTTTTTTTTCTAGGCACAAGTTGATAAGCATCAATAATATCACCAGTTTTCCATGAATCATAATTACACATTAAACCACATTCATTATCAAAAATTACTTCATTAACATCATCTTTGATTACTTTTAAAGAATTTAATATACCTTCGTAAACTACTTGGTTATTACGAGACACACATAGATGACACATTTTAATTAACTTACCTTGATCTACATAACACCCAGCAACAACACCATTATTGATATTAAAAACTGTACGAACAGAAGCACGACCAACAAAAACTTTATCATAATTTGGCTCTATAAGATCAAGCATTTTAGCTTGTACATATTCAGATAAATCATATATAACATCAAAATTTTTAACAATCAAACTATTATCTTTTATTAGTTTACTAATAGTAGATGATATATCTATATTAAAAGCAATCATAATAGAATTAGTAACTAAAGCTAATTCAATGTCACTATTTGCAATAGTACCACAACTAGCTGATACTACACGAACTTTGACTTGTGACTGAGGCAAGTTAAGTAATAAATCTAATATAGCTTCTAATGAACCTTGTGTATCTGATTTTATAAGCATTTTGATTTCTTTGACAGTAGTCGTATTATCTTTATAGATACTGTTATTCAATCTTTTTAAGATATTCGAAATACTAATCTGATGCGAATAATCTAAACATAACCTTTTTGCTTCTTTTTCACTATTAACAACTTCAAATTTTGAACCTGCATCTGGAAGATCAGAAAAACCTAAGATTTGTACAACAGTAGAAGGTAAAACTAAAGATACTTTCTTTAAAGCTACGTCAATTAGGCTTTTCACTTTTCCATAAATGCCAGATGAAATTAACACATCTCCAACTTTTAAAGTTCCATTTTGTACAACCACATAAGCTATTGGTCCTCGTTTTTTATCTAAATAAGATTCCAATATCGTTCCAGAAGCTAATTGATTAGGATTAGCAACGAACTTTTTCACTTCAGACATAATACAAATTTTTGATAATAAATTAAATATGTTTCTACCTGTTAAAGCACTAACTTGAACTACTGGAATATAACCACCCCATGGCTCACAATGAAGACCATATTTAGTAAGATCTTGAAGTATTACATTAATATCTTGATCTACATTATCTGTCTTAGTAATAACTACTATACAATTAAGATCCATAGTTTTAATATAATTTATAGCCTCAACTGTTTGAGGTCTTAACCCGTCATTAAAAGCAATCACTAATAAAGCTATATCCGTAATTTTAGCACCCCTAATACGCATTTCTTTAAAAGATGAATGACCAGGCGTATCTAAAAAAACTAATTTATATATTTTGGAATCATAATTAAATTCCATTTCGTAACCACGAATAGTCTGAGTGATACCACCTGATTCTTTTCTAACTAAATTAGTTTTTAAAATTGCATCCAATAATGTTGTTTTACCATGGTCAACGTGACCTAATATAGTAATTATTGGATTACGTATTGTAGTATCTAAAGGATTTATGAAATGCTGCAATTGCGAATAATTACTTAAACTATCATCAACATCTAACACGGTAAAATTATACTTAACAGCAACTTCCTTAGCGAGAGTAATATCTAAACTTTGATTTAAAGTAACAGAGATACCTTTATTTAAAAATAAGTAAGTAATAATTTCTGCTTCTGGAATATCTAGCTTTAGAGATAATTCTTCAACAGTCAACGGAGAATTAATAATAACTGTATTAAAAGATTTATCTTGATGTGAATTCTTATTGTTATCAGATAAACTAAATAAATCACTAGAACCTTTTAAATTCTGTATTTTTAATTTATTTTTTTTCTTAGTTTTATTGTTTAGCTTACGAGATTTTAACAAAGATAAATCTAAGGAATCTTTTACGAATAAATGATCTTTAGTCTCTACAAAAATTTCATTATTAGCAAGATCACGTTTTTTTTTGGATATTTTATTTTTATTTTTTTTATTCTCAACATTAACTTGTGAATAATTCTTCTCTTTATGTTTTCTAGACATCATGTGATTATCACTATTTATAGATATATTAACATCTTGATTAGATTGATGAACATTGATAGAATCAATTATCTTAGAATCTAAATGAGTAATTAATTTGGGCATATTTAAATACAAAATGTTATCTGCATATTCAGAAGAATACAAGGAAATTTGTTTAATATAATTTATGAATAAAGGTGAATAAATGTAGTTATAATTAAGAAAGACCATAAAAATGAATTGAAATGTTTTATTTAATTAGATAAAATTTATACTGTAGTAGAATGTTATAATTATACTAACAATAAAACCTTATATTAAAAAGTATGTAGACATACATATGCCAAGATTACAAAAAAACGATAACTTCATCGACAAAACATTCACAATACTAGCGGATATAGTACTCAAAATTTTACCAACTAGTAAAGATGAAAAACAAGCATTTTATTACTATAGAGATGGAATGTCAGCACAGTCTGAAGGAGAATACGCAGAAGCACTAGAAAATTACTACGAAGCACTACAACTAGAAGAGGATCCCTTTGACAGATCATACATTTTATATAATATTGGACTAATATACAGCAGCAATGGCGAACATATTAAAGCATTAGAATATTACCATCAAGCACTAGAACTAAATGATAATCTGCCACAAGCCTTAAATAATATAGCTGTTATATATCATTACCAAGGAATTAAAGCAGGAAATCAAAAAAAATTGATTATATCTAAAGAAATGTTCACAAAGGCGGCTAAATATTGGCAGCAAGCTATTTATTTAGCACCTAACAATTATATAGAAGCACAAAATTGGCTTAAAACCACGGGACGTGAATATAAATAAATTATAAAAATATTTTTTTCGTAACAGTTTACTAAATAGTGCAATTTATACTTGTAAAGAAAAACAGAAACATTGTTAATTAACAACATAGTAATCAATATAAACAAATGGTAAAATCATTAGAGCAAGGATCAGTAACACAAATTATTGGACCTGTATTAGACATAGAATTTCCAAGTGGTAAGCTACCTAAAGTTTTTAATGCATTAAAATTACAAGGACCAGATAATACTATTACTTGTGAAGTTCAACAACTTTTAGGAGATAACAAAGTTAGAGCTGTAGCAATGAGCTCAACTGAAGGATTAAAACGTGGAACAGAAGTAATAGATACAGGAGAACCTATAACTGTACCTGTTGGAATACCTACATTAGGAAGAATATTCAATGTATTAGGAGAACCCGTAGATAACTTAGGAGACGTTGTATCAAATGATTCCCTACCAATACACAGAAGTGCACCATCATTTACTCAATTAGAAACTAAACCTTCTATATTTGAAACAGGTATTAAAGTAGTAGATCTTTTAGCTCCATACAGAAGAGGAGGAAAAATAGGATTATTTGGAGGTGCTGGAGTTGGAAAAACAGTTCTAATAATGGAGCTAATTAATAATATAGCAAAAGCACATGGTGGCGTATCCGTATTTGGAGGCGTGGGAGAAAGAACAAGAGAAGGTAACGATTTATACGAAGAAATGAAAGAATCTAAAGTAATTAACGCAGATGATTTAGTCGAATCTAAAGTTGCATTAGTTTATGGACAGATGAACGAACCGCCTGGTGCTAGAATGAGAGTAGGCTTAACAGCTCTAACAATGGCTGAATATTTTCGAGATATCAATAAACAAGACGTACTACTATTTATTGATAATATATTTCGTTTTGTACAAGCAGGATCGGAGGTATCAGCATTGCTGGGAAGAATGCCATCAGCAGTTGGATATCAACCAACACTTGCAACTGAAATGGGTGCACTACAAGAAAGAATTACATCTACAACAGATGGATCTATTACATCCATACAAGCTGTTTATGTACCAGCAGATGACTTAACAGATCCTGCACCAGCAACAACATTTGCTCATTTAGATGCAACTACTGTTTTATCTAGAGGCTTAGCAGCTAAAGGAATTTATCCAGCAGTAGATCCTTTAGGTTCTACATCAACTATGTTACAACCGGATATCGTTGGCATAGAACACTATGCAACAGCACAACAAATTAAATCAACTTTACAAAGATACAAAGAATTACAGGATATTATAGCAATACTAGGCTTAGATGAATTATCAGAAGATGATCGTTTAACAGTAGCTCGAGCAAGAAAAGTAGAAAGGTTTTTATCTCAACCATTCTTTGTAGCAGAAGTTTTCACTGGTTCACCTGGTAAATATGTTTCTTTAGAAGAATCAATTAAAGGCTTTCAAATGATATTAAAAGGAGAACTAGATGATCTACCAGAACAAGCATTTTATTTAGTTGGAAACATAGAAGAAGCGATAAACAAAGCAGAAGCTTTAAAATAAAATCTGACAAAACTTACAAACAAATATGACACTACAAGTACGTGTAATTGCACCAGACACAATCGTATGGAATGCAGAAGCAGAAGAAATTATTTTACCTAGTAGTACAGGACAATTAGGCATTTTATCAGGACACATACCGTTACTTACTGCATTAGATATAGGTGTAATGCGTGTTAGGATTAATAAAGAATGGAAACCTATAATACTTTTAGGAGGGTTTGCAGAAGTAAAAAATAATATTGTTACAATTTTAGTTAATGGTGCAGAGGAAATTGATAACATTGATTTAGATGAAGTTAATAAAAGTTTAGAAGAAGCTAATGATTTGTTAGAGAAAGCAATAACAAGTAAAGATAAAATAGAAGCTACACAATCTTTAAGAAAAGCAAAAGCAAGAATACAAGCAGCTACAATAATCAATAACTAGACAAACAACTTAAATTTAATATTACTTCAAATCTTAAGTTACACTTTCAACTTAAGATTTGAAGTAATATTAAATTTTAATCATAGTAAAAATAAACATTTTAACTAAATTTAACTTAACCCAGAGCATATATAATCAAAATATAAACCCATTTCTTTTCCTGCATCTGTTCCCACTAATGAAGATGTTACTTCTTTCATAGCTTGAATTGCCTGAATAGTAGCACCAATAGGAACACCCAATGAATTATAAGTCTCTTTTAAACCATTTAAAACTCTTTCATCCAAAATCGATGGATCACCTGCTAACATACCGTAAGTAGAATATCTTAAATAATAATCAAGATCTCTAATACAAGCAGCATATCTTCTTGTAGTATACATATTACCACCTGGTCTTGTAATATCTGAATATAGTAGTGCTTTTGCCACAGATTCCTTAATAATGGTAGCAGCATTAGCAGCTATAGTTGCAGCTGCTCGAACTCTTAATTCACCTGTTTGAAAATAACCTCTTAATTTCTCTAGAGAATTATCATCTAAGTATTTTCCTTGTACATCAGCAGTATTAATAACAGACGTAATAGCATCTTGCATAAAAATAAATTTCCTTTTTTAAATATAAATAACAAATAAAAAAATTAAATCAACACGTTAATACATAAATATAAGTATTACTATTGCATTGCACCTAAAGTATAATCAAAATAAAATCCAGCCTCTGCAGAATCTTCTCCAGATAACAAAGAACATGCTATGTTTTTCATACAACGAACTCCTTCAGCTACACCTGAAATAGGTGTACCAAGTGAATTATACATTTCTTTAACTCCCACTAAACCTATTTCTTCTATTGGTGTTACATCACCTGCAACTATTCCATAAGTAACTAGTCTTAGGTAATAGTCCAAATCTCTTAAACAAGTAGCAGTCATTTCTTCTCCATAGGCATTACCACCTGGAGACACTACATCGGTACGCTTTTGAAATAACTGTTGACCACCTTGTTTTACTATCAACTCACGATTATCAGTAAGTATTTGAGCAATTCTTAGACGTCTTTGACCAGAAAGAACAAAACTTTTAATTCGATCTAATTCTCCAGGACTCAAATATCTTGCTTCTGCATCTGCATTAACAATTGATTTAGTTACAATACTCATCAATAAAACCCCTCAGAAGTGAATAATATATAAATAATTAACTATTTTTTAACAAAACGTATTCTAATCATAACGCTACGCTTGTATCAATTTAAACCAATACAATAATAATAAATTTAACCACTCATTCATAGATTAATAAATATATTTTAAGAAATAGTACTAAAACAAGAAAGTTTTATAGTACTTTAACAAATTAGACTTAAAAGCTTAATTAATAACTTGAAATAGATTTAAAGCTAGGTACTATAATTTGTATATTTTGCTTAGTCAAAGAATTATATAATTTTTCAGTATTAGGAAAACTAGCTGCTGGTAGCGTAGGAAAGCGACGATATGGTACAATATTAACGCCAAAAATAGTTTTATATTCAAAACTATTCGTTAAAATAGAAATTAAACTATTTAAACCTTGTGAAGCTAAGATTTGATTATAATATCTAATTTCTGCTTGATTATTAGGCGCTCTACCTAAGAAATGTTTCGTAGCAAACTCAATTACTTTTGTATTTGGATATGGACTATAAAACTCTTTACGATATAAAACAGAAAGACCTAATTTTTCTACTAACTGTTGTACATTTAAATGACCCGATAAAAATGTTTTTTCTAAATTATAAAATTCATCACCTATGCTAAAAGTATTGATATCTCTTTCAAATAATTGACGATAAGTAGCACGCAAAATTTGAGTTCGATCCAATTTATGATTAGAAATATCTAATTTAAATATTTTGAATTGATATCTTTGATCGCTAACACCTTGATTGATTTTGAATCCTATACTGTTTACACTAAGATTTTCTTTCATATCAGAAAGGCTTGTAAAATTTAACATATCAGTAAAATTATCACTGATAGACTTATTCATAGAATAACTAGAAGATCGATATAAAACCGATGTAGGTGTAAGATAACGCTCATATGGAACAATAAAATCACTAAAAGATTCATCGTATTCTAGACTATCTAGCATAGAATCAATCATAACATAATAACCTTGTTTATATACTGTGTTAAAATATTGATCTATTTCTTGTCTACCATAAGTAGGTCTACCAATCAACTTAATGTGAATGTATTCTATTGCTTTACAAATATATAAAGAATCCCAGTACATAGATCGAAATAATGAAGATTTTACTAAAAATCTTATAAATTCGCGTACTGAGATTAAGTTACTTCGAAATTGTTTTTCATATTTAAAAATCGTAGAAAACTCTTCTTGATATACAAATCTACCAAAAACCCTTAAATATATAGCAGAGATAACCTGATCTAAAGTTTGTAATTCATTTTTTGTACTAAATACAGTAGGTCCTAAAACATTAGATATTTTATTTCTAAGATTAGGATTACTAATTTGATTGTATATTCCTGGACCATATCTAATCAATAATCTTCTCGTATCTCTAGTAAAGGATGCAGTTTTTGTTTTTAGTGCGACCAAATTATTAGGAAAAATTGCACCAAACTGTAAAGAAAATGGATCATTACTTAAACCATAAGGATGCTGATTAGGTAAATTAGATTTATAGTCAGCAAACAAAGTAAGAAAATCTGGCACTTTTCTAAAAACTGAGCTATAATTAAATAATCTAATTTGAGGACCCCAATTTTTAGACTCTTGTGCTTCCTCACATAAACTACGTATATAAGGGACTGTTTCTTCACCAAAATAGTCTGCATATTCTTGTGAATTAATTAAGCTATCTACCATACCATTCAAACCTCTGACAGATAAAACAGAAAAATATTTTTGAAATTCTTCTATTGAACTTAAACCTCTGCCTAAAAAATGTTTACAAGCCAATTCAACAACACGACTATTAACAAATGGCTGATGAAACTGTTGCCTATAGATAGATGATTTACCTAGAAAACGAATAAATTCTTTAACAGATAGCTGACCAGTTTTTAATTGTGATTCTAAATCACTAAATTTTACACCATATGCTTTTGAAATATCTCTTTCAAAAATCTGTCTATAGCAAGCACTAATCACTAATTGTTTTTCATCAACAGATAAACTACTCTTCATTACAAATTTTTGATTTAAGTAACCTGCAAAACTATAAACTTGAGGTAAACGTAGACCCTGAGCATCAATAGAGGATCTTTTACGAACTTTATCACTTAAAGCAGGAGATTCAAATTCAGAAATAACTATATTAAAATATTGTTGAACCAATTGTTTAGAGTCTAGATCATTTTCAAATAAACTAACAGCTAGTTTACGCATTTCACGTAAAGCCACAATTGCAGCAGCGCTTGAGCAAGCATTATCAATTAATTCTCTGAGCCCCCTTATGTTAACAGCAAGAATATTAGTATCTCCAGAAATAATAGCATAAGTTAAATACCTCAAAAACCAATCTAAATCACGTATAGATTTTTTCATACGTGTCGAACCATAACGAACTACATTGATAGGCTTAAAACCGGGAGGCAATGATTCATTAGCTTCAAATAAAGTTGATGAAATATTTTCTAACAAGTTATTAGATGCATTACCAGATAAGTCCTGAATCATATTTAATTCATTAGTATCATTAGCCTCTAAAAAAGATGCTTGAGGTCTCTCTAAATAAGAAATAGGTGAACCAGCTATAAATATTTTATCAGCTGCTTTTGAGACTAAAAAATTTGCATTTTTAGTTAGCAAATCGACTATTTCTAATCTTCTATTGCCAGAATTAAAGAAAGATGTTAGCTGATTCAATTCACCTAGCATTAAAAAACGATCTTGTTGTTCTGCCTGTAAAATACTAGATAAAGATAAAGTGCGATAAGATTGTTGTTGTACTAACGGACTTCCACCACTAGCTTTAACTATCATAACAATAAATATTCCTCATTTTATAAAATAATCAAAATACTACAATTAACATACTTAAAACTTAGAGATTCAGAGAACAAAGTATTTATATGTTTAAGAAACAATTAATAATATCATATAATTAAATCTTAAAACTACCTTGAATAGATATAAACTTTGTAATAATTATAAGTAATTCAATTTTAATTAGAGGATATTTAACTAGTGAAAAAAATATACTACAGTAAAAATAAGAAAAATCAAATGCCCATTCTTGAACATTTTATAGAACTAAGAGAAAGATTAATAATTTCATTGATAGCATTTATTATAGCACTAATCACATGTTTATCATATTCTAAACAAATCACGTTAATACTACAGGAACCTGCTATTGGTATTAAATTTTTACAACTAGCACCTGGAGAATATTTATTCGTATCAATAAAAGTTGCGACATACTCAGCTATTATCATGAGTAGTCCATTTATCGTATATCAAATATTACTATTCATCTTACCAGGACTAACAAGTACAGAAAGTAAATATTTAACATTATTATTTACTGGCTCAACATCATTATTTTTATTTGGAATCATTTTTTCTTATTTTATTTTAGTACCAATTACGTTAAAATTCTTGATTAACTACGGATCAGATATTGTAGAACCAATTTGGTCATTAGAAGAATATTTTAACTTCATTATTTTAGTCTTATTTAGCGTAGGATTATCATTTCAAATACCAATAATACAAATTATTTTAGGCGCAACTAATATTATAAAAAAAGAAGACATGCTAAAATCATGGAAATATGTAGCATTTAGTGCAACAATAATAGGAGCAGTTATAACACCTTCCACAGATCCAATTACACAATCTTTAATGACAATTACAATAATGTTTTTATATTTAAGTGGTATACTTACCTTAACAATAATAAAAAAATAAAAAGTTTAAATAAAAATAGATATTTATCATCAAGAACAAATAGAGAATGTTATTATAAATACAAAGAATAGAATCAGTTATAAATAATCATGAATATAAATAATCAAAAATCAATCGCATCGAGGTTTATAATATTTATTATTACGTGCATAAGTTTAATAAATTTTTCAACAAACCAAGTTTATGGATATCCTATATTTGCTCAACAGGGATACGAAAATCCTAGAGAAGCAACAGGGCGCATTGTATGTGCTAATTGTCATTTAGCACAGAAATCAGTATCTATTGAAGTACCAAAATCTATATTACCTAATACAATATTTGAAGCTAAAGTTTCAATTCCTTATGATATAAATAGCAAACAAATACTTGGTAATGGAGGAGAAGGGGCATTAAATACTGGAGCAGTTTTAATATTACCTGAAGGTTTTAAGTTAGCTCCTAAAAAAATATTAAGTGAAGAACTAAAGAATAAAACTAAAAATTTTTATATACAACCATATAGTACTTCAAAAGAGAATATTTTAGTTATAGGACCAGTAGGAAGTAAAAATAATCAAGAAATTATATTCCCAATTTTGTCGCCTGATCCAAGTAAAGATAAAAATGTATTTTTCTTAAAGTACCCAATCTATGTTGGAGGAAATAGAGGACGAGGACAAATCTATCCAACAGGAGATAAATCTAATAATAACATCATTTCCTCCACTGTTGCAGGTAAAATATCCAAAATTATTCCTAAAGAGAAAGGTGGATACTCTATAGAGATACAAAAAAATAACGGCGAAATAACAAATGAAGAAATTCCAAAAGGTCTAAAAATAATAGTGCAAGAAGGTAATAATATTTCTGCTAATCAAAATTTAACCGTTGACCCTAATATTGGTGGATTTGGGCAAAATGAAACAGAAATAGTTCTACAAAACCCAACAAGAATTAAAAGTATGATTACTTTTTTTATAAGTGTCACTATTGCACAAATTTTCTTTGTACTGAAGAAAAAACAGTGGGAAAAAGTACAAGCTGCTGAAATGAACTCCTAGAAACATATATATACAAAGTTAAATTTAAGATAGTAGTTTTCTAACTGAATCTACTATTTGTTTTGGATAGATAATTGTAGCTTTTTCCAAATTACCATTATAAGGAGTTGGTATATCTTTAGAAGATAACCTAATAATAGGAGAATCTAAGAGATCAAAGTAATCATCATTAATCTGAGCAATAATTTCAGCAGCAATTCCACCTGTTTTCATACATTCTTCAACAATTAGTAATCTATGGGTCTTTTGTAAAGATAACGTAATTGTTTGAATATCTATAGGCTTCAAAGATATTAAATCAATAACTTCAGGATTAAAACCATCTTGAATTAATAAATCAACTGCTTCCATGACATGATGCCTCATTCGAGAATAAGTGACAATTGTGACATCTTTTCCCTCTCTAACTACTTCCGCTTTATCTAAAGGAATAAAATAATCTTTATCAGGTATATCATCTTGTAAATTATATAATAATACATGCTCAAACAAAATTACTGGATTATCATCACGAATAGCAGATTTAAGAAGTCCTTTAGCATTGTATGGAGTCGAACAAGCAACTATTTTTAAACCAGGTATAGCTTGAAAATAAGCTTCTAAACGCTGTGAATGTTCTGCTCCTAACTGACGTCCAACTCCACCAGGACCACGAATTACCAACGGTATTTTAAAATTACCACCTGATGTGTATCTCAACATTCCAGCATTATTAGAAATCTGATTGAAAGCAAGTAAAAGAAAACTCATATTCATACCTTCAACAATTGGTCTCAAACCAGTCATTGCAGCACCAATTGCCATACCCATAAAACTATTTTCAGCAATTGGTGTATCTAAAACACGAATATCTCCATACTTTACATGTAAATCTTTTGTAACTTTATATGAGCCACCATAATGTCCAACATCTTCTCCTAGCACAAAAACAGATGAATCTCTCTGCATTTCTTCATCAGTAGCTTCACGTAAAGCATCAAACAAAAAAGTTTTACTCATAATTTTTTAGTATATAAGAGGTAGTAATATTTATTAAAATAAAATACAACAAAGTTAATCTTCTACAAATAAATAACGTTTTAAATCATTTATACTGGGTTCTGGACTAGATAGTGCAAAATCTACAGAATCATTAATCCTATTCTTTACACGCGATTCAATAAGTGTTAAATTCTTTGATGAACTAATATTATGATCAATAATATATTTTTTAAGCTTTTTAACTGGATCACGAGCTATCCATGCATTTTTTTCTTGACGAGACCTTAACTCATCTGGATCAGCTAAAGAGTGTCCACGAAAACGATAAGTAAGTGCTTCTATTAAACTAGGGCCATGACCTAATCTTGCTCTATCAATTGCTACACTTGCGACACTCCTAACAGCTAAAACATCCATACCATCAACTTCTATACCAGGTAAACCAAAAACTTGAGCTTTTTTATAAATTTCAGGCAATGAAGTAGCCCTATGATGTGCCATACCAATAGCCCATTGATTATTTTCAACAACAAAAATAACTGGCAACTTCCACAAGACTGACATATTTAAACATTCAAAAAATTGTCCATTATTAGTAGTACCATCGCCAAAAAAACATACAGTGACACCTAATAATCCATCTTGATTCAAAATATGCTTAGTGTACATACTTTGAAAAGCTGCACCAACTGCAACGGGTATACCTTCACCAATGAAAGCAAAACCTCCTAAAAAATTATGCTGTGCCGAGAATATATGCATCGACCCACCACGACCTTTACTGCAACCTGTTTCTTTACCAAATAATTCGGACATTAAATATTTAGGTTCAACGCCCTTACTTAAAGCATGAACATGATCACGATATGTACTACAAACATAATCACTTGGGTTCAATAATTTAATTACACCACTTGATACAGCTTCCTGACCATTATACAAGTGAACAAAACCAAACATTCTACCTCTATAATACATTTGAGCACACATATCTTCAAAATAACGTCCTAACAACATATCTTCGTATAAAGATAAAATTATATCTGCATCAATATTACCGCAATCAATATCTTGTATAGACATTACTGGTAGATTAATTTGATTTTTTGTTTTACACATCCGTTTTCAAGTATCTCCTAATAAGATTTAATAATATTGCCATACTAAAATAACAAAATAAATTTATTAATTAATACAATTATATCATAATTCATAAAGGAAAAAAGTACTAAGAAAGACAATACAATTAGCTTTAATAGAAAGTAATATAATATTATAAAGTATAAAACATACATAAATTAGAGACTAAGATATTCACAAGACTATGAACACTCATGCGCAACTAAGTTTTAAATCAATTAATCATGAAATGCAACAATTAGACCAAAACTTAAAAAAAATGATTACTGCTGAACATCCTATACTCTATTCAGCTGCAGAACAATTATTTAATGCCGGTGGTAAAAGAATAAGACCAGCTATTTTACTTATGATAGCTAAATTGATAACAAATAAAGATGAAATATCAGATGAACAAAAAAGACTAGCAGAAATTACAGAAATCATACACACTGCAAGTTTAGTTCATGATGATATAATAGATGATTGCGAAACGAGAAGAGGCATAGAAACTATTCACAATATGTTTAACAATAGAATAGCTGTTTTAGCAGGAGATTTCTTATTCGCTCAATCTTCTTGGTATTTAGCTAATTTAAATAATTCAGATGTAGTCAAAGTAATATCTAAAGTTATAACTGATTTTGCAGAAGGAGAAATTCAACAAGGAACAAAATCATTTGACTACCAAATTTCAATAGAAAATTATATAGAAAAGTCGTTCTATAAAACAGCATCACTCATAGCAAATAGTTGCAAAGGTATTACAATGCTAGGTACAGATCAAACAACAATACAAAATGATTTTTATTTATATGGTAAACATCTAGGATTAGCATTTCAAATAATGGATGATATATTAGATATGACTAGTTCACAAGAGAAACTAGGCAAACCTGCTGGATTAGATTTAAAAAACGGTAATTTAACAGCACCACTGATATTTGCACTAGCAGAACAACCAAAAATTATTAAGTTAATTAATCAAGAATTTGAAAATCCTGAAGATATAAAAAAAACAATTAGCATGATAAAACAAACAAGTGGTATACAAAAAGCAAAAGATCTAGCAACTGAGCATATTCAGCTAGCTGTTCATATAATAAATCAAAAATACTCAAAAAAAAATACAAAAGAAATATTATTAACTAGCTATTATATACTTAACAGAATAAATTAATATAATGAAATATACTAACGAATAGACTTAATTAAGGAATCCAAAAAAGATGTATCAATAATAACTAATTGTGCTAATATTTTACGATTAAGACCTACTCGTCTATTTTTTAATAGAGCAATAAACTGACTATAACTAAAACCATAAGAACGAGTAGCAGCATTTATACGAGAAATCCAAAGACGACGGTAATCGCGTTTTCTATTTTTTCTACCTACATACGAATATTTAAGAGATTTAAGTACTTGTTGTTTTGCCGTACGAAACAACTTAGAATGAGATCCTCTAAATCCTTTAGCTAATTTTAGAATTTTTTTTCTTCTTTGACGCGCAATATTGCCTCTTTTAATTCTTGTCATATATTATTTTTAATTAAAAGTTAAAGTTAATTATATATAAGGTAAATTATAGTTCAAATTGTATTGATCACAATATTGAACCAAAGTTGTTCTTCGCATTTTTCTTTTTCTTTTACTATTTTTCTTTTGTAATAAGTGACTTTTACAAGAATAATGTTTTAAGACTTTACCTGTAGATGAAATTTTAAATCGTTTAGCAACAGATTTAGTCGTTTTTAATTTATACATATACATATTTATTATATTACAAAGTAAATAAATTATTATTTGTTATTAGATTTATTTACTAATATTGAGTACGTCATATCATGCTATTTTAATTTTTTGCGAAAACTATTAATAGAACTTAGCAATAACATTAACATAATTTTAAAAACGTTTGAGTTAAGTTCCTGAAATATTTTCATATTTAAATTAAACGCAATATTTGCTTCAGAAATAATTTGTTCAATTTCTAATGAATTTAAAGGTATATTATTAAGAGAATTACGATACTGATCTTTAAAGATTTTTTCATCTTCAATCATATTAAAATCATAAAAAGCGGTACCGGAATTATTAGGCAATTGCATGGCATTTTTAGCAATATTCTTTAAAATTTGACCTCCTGATAAATCTCCTATATAACGAGTATAAGAATGAGCTATTAATAGCTCAGGATTATTATAACCTATTTGATGTATTCGTTCAATATAAATTTTAGTAGCAGCAGAAGATTCAATACATTCAGACCAATTATGACCATAATAATACTTTAAATCTTCAACTAAACTATTTTTTCTATATAGCTGAGGAAAGTATATATACTTCACAACTTTATGATCCTTATTTCGTTCTAGTTCTTCTTCTATAGCACTATAAATAAAAAATAAATTAGCAACTAATTTACGATAAGAGCGCTTATCAACAACCCCTCCAAGAAAAGATTTTACAAAACTAACATTTTCAGCCATACTGTGAGATTTAGTAGTACCTTCACGCAGTTTTTGAGCTAAGTTAAGAGACATTATGATTCACCCCTGCTTCTTTAAAATTAAGACAATTGGTATAAATACTTAATAAAATATTTAAACAATAATATATAAAAAGTATATAATAAATAAAATAAACTTTTCAGACGTAAGATTATATTAAAAATTTTAAAGAGTAATATTTAATTAAATTGCTTTAAAATACTCTTTAGAATCAGATGGACTATTTTTTATAGTGGCATTTCCGGGCTGCCAATTAGCAGGACATACTTCATCAGGATTACTTTGAACATACTGTATAGCCTGTAAAGTTCTTAAGGTTTCAGCAACACTTCTCCCAAAGTCTAAATTATTTACCAAAACATGCTGAATAATTCCTAAATGATCAATAATAAATAAACCTCTCAAAGACTTCCCTTCATTATTTAATACATTATAAGATAAACTAATTTGTTTACTAAGATCAGAAACCAAGGGATATTTCAAATCTCCAACGCCTCCAGATTCACGATCTAGCTGCATCCATGCAAGATGACAATATTCACTATCTACAGATATACCTAAGATTTCAGCATTCAGGGAATAAATTTGATCATATACTTCACTAAAAGCAATAATCTCAGTTGGACAAACAAAAGTAAAATCTAGAGGATAAAACAATAAAATGACATACTTACCTAAATAATTGGATAACTTAACTTGCTTAAACTCTTGCTCATAAACCGCAACAGCAGAAAAGTCTGGAGCTTTATCTCCAACTTGAAGAAAATTCTTAGTTGACATATTAATATTAAATCAATTTTGAGTGTTTTTAGTAAATAGAATCTTATTATAGTAAAAAATGAATCACAATACCATATTATACATTGAGCAAAAAACTAATAAATAATAAAAATAGACACTTTAAGCTATATACTTAATAGTTTATGTTATCAAATAGCGGGGAATGGATTTGAACCATTGGCCTTCGGGTTATGAGCCCGACGAGCTACCAGACTGCTCTACCCCGCGATTCACATATTATACAATAAAATAAATTGAATTTAAAGAAGACTGTAACAAATAAAAAAAAACAATACAGTTATTATTAATATTAAACAAACATATTTGATTCTTAAAATGTATGGCATAACTTGATAAAAACCAACCAGACGATCTTGTATTAAATAATCAGAAGTTTTAATCCAAACTTGACCATCATACCAACCAGATTCTTCATAAAAAATAGTAGCACTTAAAAGTCTCTTCACAACGTAAGACCATCCAAGATATAATCTAGTAAATATAAACAACAATATAAGATTAGAAGTAAGAAAGCTAACTAATAATATTCTCCAAGCATTATATTTATAAGTAAACGGTAATAATAGAAAACCAATGATTACAAAAATCATCACAAACATAACAAAAAAACCAGATAAAAAAGTTTTCATTCTTGATAAAGACCAGGAAAACAAAAAAGATTTCTTTAAAGATAAATACTCATTTAAAGGTTGCTGATCAAATGGTACAGGACAATTATTTTTATACGTAGCCATAAATATAACTTAACTAAGACAATTAATGAACATAATTTAATTATTTTAAGTAACTTGGAATAATAAAATAATTATAAATATAAAGAAGGTAAAAACACTAATACCTATGATTCTTTGCATCATAATTTGAGTATAACCGGAATTTAATAGTTTACTTTGTTCACCAAAACTAACTGCACCATTTTTACTGGGACTAACAAGAAGTATTAATAAGATAGTTAAAATACTCACTAAATAAAAAGTTAATTTAATCATTCCAAAAAATAAAACACTAAAGTAAATAAAATTAAAGTCACAAAGAATATTGGTATCAATAAAATATCAATTATTTCTCAAAAAATTAATATAGAAAATCAACTATATGCTTAAGATAATTGATTATTTATATATTCAAAAGTAACAAAATATTATAAAAGTAAGAAAAATAAGATATAAATAAATTTATTCTCCCTGTATTTTTAAAAGTAAAAACCCTAAAATTAAACCAACAAGAATCATAAATGAGCTAATAATAGCAGTTGACAAAATTTCTGATAACATAAAATCATCCTTATTTAAATTAAAAACCGTTTCTTCCCCAAACCACTAAAGCAATGGAAAAGGTAAAAGTAGCCAGTAAAGATCCCCAACCAAGACTAATAATATCAACCAAAATTGCCTCCATAAATAAAATGTAATTAGCTATATTATATTAATACAATAAATTTAACAAATTATCTATAAATTTAAATGTTCTACATTACCTTTGAAATAAAAAATTAAAGAAATGTAAATTTTTTAAAATTATGCCATGCTACTTGAACACTTAACGTTAGTATACAAATAAATGAATAAACTGAGATCAAATAATAACTTACAAAAATATGCAAACTGCGGCAAAACCAGCTAATTATAACAGTAAAGAAACCTTATTAACGCCTCGATTCTATACAACTGATTTCAATGAAATGGCAAAATTAGATATATCTTTAAATACAGAAGAATTTGAGGCATTATTAAAAGAATTTAGAGCAGACTATAACCAAAAACACTTCATTCGAGATGAAGAATTTAATCGTTCATGGAACAACTTAAACGATAATACAAAAGCTCTATTCATAGAATTCCTAGAAAGATCTTGTACTGCTGAATTTTCAGGCTTTTTATTATATAAAGAACTATCTCGTAGATTAGAAAAAAGTAATCCAATTTTAGCAGAATGTTTTTTATTAATGTCAAGAGATGAAGCAAGACATGCTGGTTTTTTAAATAAAGCCATAGGAGACTTTAATCTTTCACTTGACTTGGGATTCTTAACGAAAAGTAGAAAATATACTTTTTTTGCCCCCAAATTTATTTTCTATGCTACATATTTATCGGAAAAAATTGGATACTGGAGATATATAACAATATATAGACATTTAGAAAAACATCCTGAACATCGCGTATACCCTATATTCAAGTTTTTTGAAAATTGGTGTCAAGACGAGAATAGACATGGAGATTTTTTTGCTGCACTCTTAAAATCTCAACCACAATTCTTGAATAATACAAAATCTAAATTATGGTGTAGATTTTTTCTAGTGAGTGTATTTGCAACAATGTATCTTAATGACTTTCAACGATCAAATTTTTATGAATCAATTGGACTAGATGCAAGACAATACGATATGCAAGTTATTAGAAAGACTAATGAAAGCGCTTCAAGAATTTTTCCTATAGCATTAAATATAGACAAACCAGAATTCTTTCAATATCTTGATATATGTGCATCAAAAAATAAAATGCTAATTGAAATTAATAAAAGAAACACAAACATAGTTATAAAATTATTACAAAACATCCAACTATCAAGCATATTAATTGTAAATTTAATAAAACTATATTTAATTAAACCAATAGAATCATCTGTTGTAAATAAAACAATTAAATAAAATCATACTAAGTAGTGTTAAAAAAAATCAAATGTTAAGCTTTATTTTTTTTTATCAAAAAATACAAATACATTATTAATATATGATTAAGTACAATAAATATTAGATAATCAAATAAAATGAATAATACGATTAATTTTAAAATGCCATCACCTACTTTTGGTGGTAGTACAGGAGGATGGTTAAGATCAGCTGAAATAGAAGAAAAATATGCAATTACATGGAATAGCAAAACAAAAAATATTTTTGAAATGCCAACAGGCGGCGCCGCAATTATGGCAAAAGATGATAATCTATTATATCTAGCTAAAAAAGAACAATGTCTAGCACTAGGTACACAATTAAAAAATAAATTTAAAATTACTAATTTTAAAATTTACAGAATTTTTCCAAATGGAGAAGTACAATATTTACATCCTAAAGATGGTGTATTTCCTGAAAAATGCAATGAAGGTAGAATAGGTGTTGGAAATATCTCACATAGTATAGGACAAAACGAAAATCCTGTACAGAAAAAATTTACAGGACAAGCAACATACGAATAGTTATTTAAAGACTATGAACTAAAAATTTGTAGTAATAGTCTTTTTTTGCTATATTTAATTATAAATTTAGCTTAACTTAAGGAGAGGTGGTAGAGTTGGTTTATTGCGTCTGATTTGAAATCAGATGAACTGAAAAGTTCCGTGGGTTCGAATCCCACCCTCTCCGTATATGCATTTTATCATAAGATAAATTTAATAATACATTCTAATTCATGTTAACTGCCTGTTCAATAAATTTTACAGCTTCATTCAATGTAGCTATTTTTTCAGCATGTTCATCAGGAATTTCTATATTAAATTCTTCTTCAATAGCCATAACCAATTCAACAGTATCTAAAGAATCAGCTCCTAAATCATTAGCAAAATTGGCTTCTAAAGTAACTAACTGTTTATCAACACCTAGCTGAAGAGAAACAATATCTCTAACTTTTTCAAAAATATTTAAATCTGTTTCTTGAGGTGACATAAAAAATCCTTCAATACGAATTATACAATAATATAAATAATGTCTAAAACCTGTATCTATACAATAAAAAATAAAAATCTAGAAATCAAACAAAAAATAGTCTAAGAAGGATGAATAACTAATCTTGTATAAGTATTCATGGTCATAATTGAATATTTTAAACTATACATATTCACTAATTTACACTGCAAACTTCTTACATGATAATCTTGATCTAATAACTGCACAGATTGCTTATAAACTAAAACTATTTTTTCTATGGCATATCTAACTTCAAATAGAGCAATTCGTTCATAATAGTTTTTATACAAACAAAAATTATACCAATCAGAATAAGATAAAGAAGTACAATCTACAATTTGCTTCAAAGCTCTAACAATGTTAGAGCTATTATTATTCTGAACTGTATATATAATAATACGCTTAGATTTAGCTACTTCACGTATTTTACTATTCTGCTTAATATATGGCCTAAGAGCTAAAATATAATCTGCACGTAAAATGTCTCTAGTTAAAACTATCGATAAATTTAATGAAACAATAGTATTTTCTATTTGATGTAAATTTATACCATAAACATACAATTTAATTGCAAATGAAAAACTAGGATCAATTGTTGAACTAGTATTAAAGTTATAGAAATGATTATCTTTATTATTAACCTGAAGATTTTTACTACTAAATGATTGTAATATTCTTTTATTATTATTTATTTTAATTTTAGATGTTTCAATTGGTTTTGATTTTTTACTAATGTAAGAATTGAAAGCATTATTGTAAAAAAAACCTAAAGAATTCGATCTTTCAATATTAATAGATATAGAACCATCAGCGTTTAATTGCCGAGACTCTAAAGACACAATTGATCCCTGAAGTATTTGATCAACAAAACGATCTACTTTTTCATGAACAATCCATAAATTACGTTGATGAATTTCAATAGCAACTTGAAAAGCTGGTACTGTTTTTCTTTCTAAAATACTTTTCTGAGAACCTCTTCTTTTAGCTTCATCGTCACCTAAAGTAACATACTCTATTCCACCCGTAAGATCTGAAAGAGTAGGATTCTTAATTATACTTTCTAAATAATTACCATGTGCTGTACCAACTAACTGCACTCCTCTTTCAGCTATAGTTCTAGCAGCCAAAACTTCTAACTCAGTACTAATTTCATCTATAATAATGACTTCAGGCATATGATTCTCAACAGCTTCAATCATAACTTGATGCTGAAGCTCAGGTTTACTTACTTGCATTCTACGAGCTCTTCCTATAGCAGGATGAGGTATATCACCATCACCAGCTATTTCATTAGAAGTATCAATAATTACAACTCTTCTTTCCATTTCATCAGATAAAACTCTCGTTATTTCTCTTATAGCAGTAGTTTTACCAACGCCTGGCTTACCCAATAAAAGAAGAGATTGACCATGATACAACAAATCCCTAATCATACTAGCTGTTCCAAATATAGCTCGACCAACACGACAAGTTAAGCCAATAATTTTACCTTTTCTATTTTTTATAGAGCTAATTCTATGAAGTGTAGACTCAATTCCTGATCTATTATCACCACTAAAATTATGTATTTTTTTAAGACAATAGTCTAAATCATGCCAAGAAATATTTACTGTAGATAAATACTCTGGACCTTCAGGAAATCTTGCTTCAGGTCTTCTACCTAAATCCATAACAATTTCTATTAACACTTTTTTCTGTGGATGGTTATTAAGAGGATTTTTTACAAAATCGGGTAAAACATCTAATAATTTATCTAAATCATCTGCTATCAACATTATAAAAAATAGAAAAATAGTTGTACAATACAAAATAATAAGTACATTGTAACAATAATTATATATTGCAGAATACACAAGCAAAACAATTCTTTAAAATAATGAATAAAAAAATCATCAAAATAAATAAAATACCATTTAGAATTAAAAATAAACTTATTTTTTTCTTGTACACTCAAAAAATATTAGTTGGCTATAAGCAAATTTGTAATAAATACAAAACACCAATTATTGAATTACCTGACAAGAAACGAATATGGATGTTAAAATATGAAGTAAAATAGAGAAATTAATATTTATTATCAATATAACATATATTATGCAAAGTTTAAACAATATAAAGAATTTAGTTAATTCTATCAAGAATAAACATATTAAACAAATAAAAATTGAATATGTAGACGACGAATTAATAATTAATAAAACAAAAAAACAATTAGTTAATATAAATAAATACTCAAATTCACAAAAAATAAATAAAAAAATCAAAAATAAAAACGAAAAAACAAATAACAACAATATAGACAAAAATAGAAAACAATCATTAAATCAAGATAATCCAGTACAAACAAAGATAGTTGACCATTCAATAACTTATTCTACTATAATTTCACCTATGGTTGGGACATTTTATAGATCACCTGCTCCAAATGAAGAACCATTTATAGAAGTTAGCAGTATAGTAAAAACAAAACAAACAGTATGTATCATAGAAGCAATGAAGTTAATGAATGAAATAGAAGCAGAAGTACAAGGAGAAATAGTTGAAATTTTGGTACAGGATGGAGACATAGTAGACTGTGGACAAGCACTTATGAAAGTTAAAGCAATATAATATAATTGACATTTTAAATATTGTTAACAGATTATAATAAGTCTAATAAATAAAACTATAATAATATTATAATATAGTAAAAACTTGCATCCTATGAAAAATAGGATATCAATATCAAAAATAGATTCGGTAATATAGAACTGTATCTTATAATATTTAAATATGCGAGTGTTTTATTAACTGTATAATTTAACATATACAATACAGAGAGGAGAATCTCAATGACAACTAGCTCAAAAGAGCAAGAGACACGTACAGTCAAAGTTAGTGTAGATAAAAATCCCGTAAAAACATCTTTTGAAAAATGGGCAAAACCAGGACATTTTTCAAGAACACTAGCCAAAGGTCCAAATACAACAACTTGGATATGGAACCTACATGCAGATGCACACGACTTTGATAGTCATACAAATTCCTTAGAAGATATATCAAGAAAGATTTTTAGTGCACATTTTGGACAACTAGCTATTATTTTCTTATGGCTAAGCGGAATGTACTTTCATGGAGCTAGATTTTCCAATTACGTAGCTTGGTTAAATAACCCAACACTTATTAAACCAAGTGCACAAGTTGTCTGGCCTATAGTTGGACAAGAAATTTTAAATGCAGACGTAGGCGGAGGATTTCAAGGAGTACAAATCACATCAGGATTTTTTCAACTTTGGAGATCATCAGGAATTACAACAGAATTTGAACTATATGCTACAGCAATAGGCGGATTATTCATGTCTCTCTTAATGGTTTTTGCTGGATGGTTTCACTATCATAAATCAGCACCAAAGTTAGAATGGTTTCAAAACGTAGAATCTATGATGAATCACCATCTTGCAGGCCTATTAGGATTAGGATGTCTTGGTTGGTCAGGTCATCAAATACATATAGCATTACCTATCAATAAGTTACTTGACTCAGGTGTATCTCCACAAGAAATACCACTACCACACGAGTTTCTTGTTAATAGAAGTTTAATGAGTGAACTATATCCAAGTTTTAGCAAAGGTATAATTCCATTTTTCACTTTAAACTGGAACGAATACTCTGACTTTTTAACATTTAAAGGAGGACTAAACCCAATCAATGGTGGATTATGGCTTAGCGACATTGCTCATCATCACTTGGCACTATCTGTACTTTTCTTAGTAGCTGGACATATGTATAGAACAAATTGGGGCATTGGTCACAGCATGAAAGAAATTTTAGAAGCACATAAAGGACCATTTACTGGAGAAGGACATAAAGGTTTATATGAAATTTTAACAACTTCTTGGCATGCACAACTTGCTATTAACTTAGCCATGATGGGATCATTAAGTATTATAGTTGCTCACCATATGTATGCTATGCCACCTTATCCTTATATTGCAACAGATTACGCAACACAATTATCTCTATTTACACATCATATGTGGATTGGTGGATTTTGTGTAGTAGGAGCAGGTGCACATGCTTCTATATTCATGGTGAGGGATTATAATCCAGCTCAAAACTATGATAATGTTCTAGATAGAATCATTAGACATAGAGACGCAATTATTTCTCATCTAAATTGGCTATGTATTTTTCTTGGATTCCACTCATTTGGACTTTATATACATAATGATACAATGAGAGCATTAGGAAGATCACAAGATATGTTTTCAGATACAGGCATACAATTACAACCTATTTTCGCTCAATGGATACAAAATATACATACACTAGCACCAAGTAATACTAGTCCTAACTCATTAGCAACAACTAGTTATGCTTTTGGAGGAGATACTATTACCGTTGCAAATAAGATAGCAATGATGCCTATTAAACTAGGAACAGCAGATTTTATGGTACACCATATCCATGCATTTACTATACATGTGACAGTACTTATTCTTGTGAAGGGATTTTTATTTGCAAGAAATTCACGATTAATTCCAGACAAATCAAATTTAGGTTTTCGCTTTCCTTGTGACGGACCTGGTAGAGGAGGTACATGTCAAGTCTCAGGCTGGGACCATGTTTTCTTAGGTCTTTTCTGGATGTACAATTCACTATCTGTAGTATTATTTCATTTTAGCTGGAAAATGCAATCAGATGTATGGGGAAGTGTTACAGGTACAAAAGTTTCACATATTGCAGGTGGTAACTTTGCACAAAGTGCAATTACAATCAATGGATGGTTACGAGATTTCCTTTGGGCACAAGCATCACAAGTTATACAATCTTATGGCTCAGCATTATCAGCATATGGATTAATATTCTTAGGCGCTCATTTTATATGGGCTTTCAGTCTAATGTTTCTATTTAGTGGAAGAGGCTATTGGCAAGAATTAATTGAATCAATCGTCTGGGCACATAACAAAGTAAAAGTAGCACCATCTATACAACCACGAGCATTAAGTATAACACAAGGAAGAGCGGTAGGTTTAGCTCATTACTTATTAGGAGGTATAGGAACAACTTGGGCATTTTTCTTAGCAAGAATAATATCACTAGGATAAGGATAAATAAAATATGGCAACAAAATTTCCAAAATTCAGCCAAGGATTAGCACAGGATCCAACTACACGAAGAATATGGTATGGCTTAGCAACTGCACACGACTTTGAAAGTCATGACGGCATGACAGAAGAAAACCTATATCAAAAAATATTTGCATCCCATTTTGGACATATAGCAATTATTTTTTTATGGACATCAGGAAACCTTTTCCATGTAGCATGGCAAGGCAATTTTGAAGAATGGGTACTCAACCCAATAAAGACTAAACCAATAGCACATGCTATATGGGATCCACATTTTGGACAACCAGCAATTAAAGCATTTACGAATAATAGTGTAAACTATCCTGTAGACACAGCTTTTTCTGGAGTATACCATTGGTGGTACACTATAGGCATGAGAACCAATAATGATCTTTACAACGGTGCAATATTTTTATTGGTTTTATCAGCAATTATGCTGTTTGCCGGATGGTTACATTTGCAACCAAAATTTAAACCGGGATTATCATGGTTTAAGAACAATGAATCAAGGTTAAACCACCACTTATCAGGACTATTTGGTGTTAGTTCATTAGCATGGACTGGTCATTTAGTCCATGTAGCAATACCAGAATCTCGTGGTCAACATGTAAGATGGAACAATTTATTAGAAGTTCTACCACATCCAATGGGATTAACTCCATTCTTTACAGGAAAATGGTTTGAATACGCTACAAATCCAGATAGTTTAAATCATGTATTTAGCACAAGTGATGGAGCAGGAACAGCGATTTTAAGCTTTTTAGGAGGTTTTCATCCTCAAACTCAATCTTTATGGCTTACAGATATGGCACATCACCATTTAGCAATAGGAGTTATTTTCATTATTGCCGGTCATATGTATAAGACAAACTGGGGTATTGGACATAATTTAAGAGATATTTTAGAAGCACATAAACCTCCCAGTGGAAAATTAGGTGAAGGACATAAAGGACTATTTAATACTATTAATAACTCATTACACATTCAGTTAGGACTAGCATTAGGATCATTAGGAACAATTACCTCTCTAGTAGCACAACATATGTATGCTTTACCTCCATACGCATTTATGTCAAAAAGTTTTACAACTGAAGCAGCATTATATACTCATCATCAGTATATAGCAGGCTTTCTAATGGTAGGAGCATTTGCACATGGTGCAATATTTTTTATACGAGACTATAATCCCGAAGAAAATAAAAATAATGTATTAAGCAGAATGTTAGAGCATAAGGAAGCTATTATTTCACATCTAAGCTGGGTCAGCTTATTTTTAGGCTTTCACACATTAGGGTTATATATACATAATGATACAATGCTAGCATTTGGTACACCAGAAAAGCAAATATTAATAGAACCAGTCTTTGCACAATGGATACAAGCTAGTTCAGGAAAAGCTCTATATGGATTTGATATACTGCTATCATCTTCTTCTAATATTGCAAGTCAAGCAGGCGCTAATATATGGCTACCTGGATGGCTAGAAGCAATTAATGATAATAAAAACTCATTATTTCTAACTATAGGACCTGGTGATTTTTTAGTACATCATGCAATTGCATTAGGACTACATACCACAACTCTAATATTAGTAAAAGGAGCACTCGACGCTCGAGGATCAAAATTAATGCCAGACAAAAAAGATTTTGGATATAGTTTCCCTTGCGATGGACCAGGTAGAGGAGGTACATGCGATATATCAGCATGGGATGCATTCTATCTATCTGTTTTTTGGATGCTAAATACAATAGGATGGGTAACATTTTACTGGCATTGGAAACATGTAACTATATGGCAGGGTAATCCTAACCAATTTAACGAATCATCAACATATTTAATGGGATGGTTAAGAGACTACTTATGGCTTAATTCATCTCCTCTAATTAATGGATATAATCCATATGGCATGAATAATTTATCTGTATGGTCTTGGATGTTTTTATTTGGACATCTAGTTTGGGCAACTGGCTTCATGTTCCTAATTTCTTGGCGTGGTTACTGGCAAGAATTAATAGAAACACTTGCATGGGCACATGAAAGAACGCCATTAGCAAATTTAATTAAATGGAAAGACAAACCTGTAGCACTATCAATTGTACAAGCAAGATTAGTAGGCTTAGCACATTTTTCAATAGGTTATATACTAACATATGCAGCATTTGTTATAGCATCAACAAGTGGAAAATTTGGTTAAATTAAATTAAGTGAAACTAAAAAGATTATATGTAAATTTAATCTTTTTAGTTTTATGAGTTGAAATTGAACTTACAATACTGTAAAATCGTATTAAATTTTAACCTAATTAATCAATTAAAAGTCATGGCAAAAAAAAGCATGGTACAAAGAGAAGAAAAAAGAAAAAAACTGATAAATAAATATAAAATTAAAAGAGAAATAATTAAAAGTTCAATAAAAATAATAAATAATTTTGAAGAACACATTAAACTACAAGAACAATTGCAAAAACTACCTAGAAATAGCTTAGCATGTAGAGGTAGAAATAGATGTTGGATGACTGGTAGAAGTAGAGGATTTTATAGAGATTTCGGACTATCTAGACATGTTTTTAGACAAATGTCACATGATTGTTTATTACCAGGCATAAGAAAGTCTAGCTGGTAAAATATAAAAAATGACCTCTAAGTACAATGATACTTAGAGAATAAACCAATACTACACAAAACTATAACGACTAAGTCTAATTCTGCTTATAAACCAAACTGATTACCTCTACGATATTGAAGGTAAGCAGCAACTAATAAACCAAATAAAGTAATAGGTATTAAACCTAATACTATTCCTGATAAAAGAGGTTCCACCATATTTAAAACAATTAATAAAAAAAATATAATAATAACAATATTAAAGATTGAAGAAACAAATAAAGTTTCAACAACTATCTAAAACCAACAGCAGCTTGCCAAACAAATGCAAGTAGTAAGAAAAAAATTGGAATTATAGGTAATATGTCAACTAATGGACGAAATATTACATATGCTTCCGGTAATTTGCTAAGAACTATAGATGTAAGCATAATACCTCTTATATTAATATCAAAATTAAATAATCAACAATTGATAAAAAACATATTAATCATAAGTTTTTTATTACATATCAATTTACAATAAATATAGTTATTTGTGCGATTTATTATAATAATACGCAATATATATACATAATTATACAAATAAGAAATAATATTTTAACAAATATAATATAGAATATACTATAAATACATTTGTTGGAATATTTTATTATTCTATTATAAGATAATTAAAGGAATTTAATAATGACAATTATTGTACAAATCCTAGTACTTGCTTTTATTGCATTATCAACGATATTAGTAATAGGAATCCCAGTAACATTAGCATCACCAGGAAAATGGGAAAAATCAAAAAATTTAATATATACAAGTATAGGTATATGGATAGGATTAGTTTTAGTTACCGGAATTCTTAATTCTTTCGTTGCATAAATAAAAATAAAAAGTAGTAGAATAGGAATTATCTATTCTACGTAAAATATATAAAAATTTGACAAACACTTAAATATTTAGTATTCATTAAGATATCAAAAAAATTAAAAGCGGGTATAGCTCAGTGGTAGAGCGTAACCTTGCCAAGGTTAATGTCGCGCGTTCGAATCGCGTTACCCGCTTATATACGAATCAAGCCTCAGTAGAATTTGTATCAATTACTGTATCATCGTTAACAGTAGGACTATCAGCATCATTAGAATTATAATTATTTTTCCCTATATCCATCATTAATTGTTGCAATTCAGCTTGTATAGTTTTAATTTGATCGTAATCTTCTATATTTATCAACTCCTTTAGTTGTACAATTTTCTCTTCAACTTTTTGTTTAATAGAATGATCAACCTTATCACCTAATTCATCAATTTGTTTTTGAGACTGATAACATAGAGAATCAGCACTATTTTTTAGATCAATTTGTTCACGTTTTTGCTTATCAAGAGCTGCATTATCTTCAGCATCTTTCACTAATTGCTCTACTTCTTCTTTAGGTAATGTAGAAGCTCCAGTAATAGTAATTGATTGTTCTTTACCAGTGCCTTTATCTTTAGCCATAACAGACAATATACCATTAGCATCAATATCAAAGGTCACTTCTATCTGAGGAACTCCTCTAGGAGCAGGCATAATACCATCTAGTCTAAATGTACCTAAACTTTTATTATCCTTAGTAAACTCTCTTTCCCCCTGTAAAACATGAATTTCAACATTCGGTTGATTATCAATCGCTGTTGAAAAGACTTCAGACTTCTTAGTAGGAACTGTTGTATTACGAGCTATAATTTTTGTCATAATACCACCTAAAGTCTCAACACCCAAAGACAAAGGCGTAACATCTAGTAACAAAATATCTTTAACCTCACCAGCAAGAACTCCCGCCTGTACAGCAGCACCTATAGCAACTACTTCATCCGGATTAACACTTTGATTAGGATCTTTACCTATATAATCTTTAACTAAATTTTGAATAGCAGGTATCCTAGTAGAACCGCCAACCAGAACAACTTCATCAATATTGGAATTTATTAACTGAGCATCTTTTAAAGCATTACTAACTGGTATTTGACAACGAGATATTAAATCAGAACATAAATCTTCAAATTTAGCCCGAGTAATATTTTTTTCCAAATGTTTTGGACCTGTATCTGTAGAAGTGATAAACGGTAAATTTATATCAGTTTGTAAAAGACTAGACAATTCCATTTTCGCTTTTTCAGAAGCTTCAGTTAAACGTTGTAAAGCCTGTCTATCTTTACTCAGATCAATTCCTTCATCATTTTTAAACTCCAACACTAACCATTCAACTATCTTATTATCAAAATCATCACCACCTAAATTAGTATCACCAGAAGTTGATAATACTTCAAAAACTCCATCTCCCACTTCTAAAACAGATACATCAAATGTTCCACCCCCTAAATCAAAAACTAAAATAGTTTCATTATTTTTCTTATCTAGACCATAAGACAAAGAAGCAGCTGTTGGCTCGTTAATAATTCTCAAAACATCTAAACCTGCTATTTGACCTGCATCTTTTGTTGCTTGTCTTTGAGAATCATTAAAATAAGCAGGTACAGTAATCACAGCTTTACTAACCTGTTGTCCTAAATAGGTACTGGCATCTTCAACAAGTTTTCTTAGAACTTGAGCTGAAATTTCTTCAGGAGCAAAGTTTTTATTAAGAGCTGGACACTCTAACTTAACATTGCTATTTTCTTTACTAACAATATAAGATAATTGACCAAGTTCTTTAGACACTTCATCATATTGACGTCCGATAAATCTTTTAACAGAATAAAAAGTATTTTCTGGATTCATAACAGCTTGCCTCTTGGCAATATTACCAACTAACTTATCTTGTTTTTTAGTGTAAGCAACAACAGAAGGTGTTGTTCTTAAACCTTCCTTATTAGATATCACGGTTGGTTTACCACCTTCCATAACAGCAACTACTGAATTTGTTGTACCTAAATCAATTCCTACTACTTTAGTCATTGAAAAACTCCATTATAATTACATAAAAAATTATTCTTCTATAATGTAACATATTCAAAAAACAATTAAGTAGTAATTACCGAATAAAATATAAAAAAATACAAAATTCACCTTACAAGGTTGAAAATTCAATCAAATTACCAGATAATATAAGAAAGTTAGAAGAATTACAGATTGAATTAAGACAGGAAAAAATAATGTCTATAGCCATGATAGGTAAAAAAGTAGGTATGACACAAATCTTTAATAAAGAAGGATTATCAATACCTATTACAATATTACAAATAGGTCCTTGTACAATAACAAAAATAATACAACAACCAAATAATAAGCAAATTAAAGTTCAAATAGGATATGAGTACATACAACCTGATAAGCTAACAAAAGCAAGCAAAGGTTATTTTAAAAAACAACAACTACCTTGCTTTAAATATTTAAAGGAATATAAAACAAATGATATAAAAAACTTAAATATAGGTAAGGTCTTAAGCATAGAAGAACTAAAAATTGGAAGCCGTGTTACTATATCTGGTAAAAGTATAGGTAAAGGCTTTAGTGGTTATCAAAAACGACATCATTTTAGCAGAGGACCAATGTCACACGGATCTAAGAATCATAGACAACCAGGATCTATAGGAGCAGGTACTACACCGGGTAGAGTATTTCCAGGAAAAAGAATGGCTGGGCATATGGGTAATAATCAAGTTAGTATAAAAAATTTAAAAATCATCAGTATTGATAATCATAATAATATTCTCACTATAGAAGGTTCAGTACCAGGAAAGAATGGTAACCTTATTAAAATATATAAAAAATGATATATGACTATAATTAAAACAATAATATATGACATTGCAAACAACGATAATATAGCAACTTCCGCAACTATTCAAGTAAGCATTAGCGAGAGTCAGGAAAAACAAATGTATTGCATTCATAGGGCACTCAAAAATCAACTAACAAATGGTAGAATCAGAAATGCTAGTACAAAAACAAGAAGTGAAGTGAGAGGAGGCGGAAAAAAACCATGGAAACAAAAAGGAACAGGTAGAGCAAGAGCAGGTTCTATCAGATCTCCTCTATGGAAAGGCGGCGGTATTATTTTTGGTCCTAAACAAAAAAGATACAAATCCAAACTAAATAAAAAAGAAAAAGAATTAGCACTAAACAACTTATTGTATAATAAACAACCTAATACAAAAGTAATTAATAACCTAATTATTCCATGTAATAAACCAAAAACAAAAAAAGCAGTAGAACTACTACACAATCTCGGTATTCAGGTTCATAAAGATAGAAATATTTTAATAGTAGTAGAAAAAAAAACAAAATTAATGTATATGTCATTCAGAAATTTGCCAAATATTGAGTTAATAGAGGCTAAACACTTAAATATAATATCTCTATTGAGAGCTGAAGTCATATTAATTACAAAACATTCATTAAATATAATTAATCAAAAATCAATCTAAATGACATTAAAACACAGCATTAGTAAAATAATTGACATAGTACACAGCCCAATCATAACAGATAAAGCAACTAAAAATATAGAAAACAACGTTTATTCTTTTAAAGTAGATAAAAGTAGTACAAAAAATGATATAAAAATAGCAATTGAAAACATATTCAATGTCAAAGTAGAAAAAATTAACACAAGTATGTCTCCACCTAAAATGAAAAGAATAGGTAAATTTAAAGGCAAGGTCAAAAACTATAAAAAAGCAACTATTAAACTTAAAAATTCATATACAATTAATTTATTCGAAGATAATTAAATCAAATAAATAAAACAAGCATAGTAAAAAATTTATGGGAATTCGTTTATATAAAGCATATACACCTGGAACACGAAATAGAACTGTATCAACATTTAATGAAATCACAAAACCATTTCCTGAAAAAAAACTCACAAAAAGAATTAAATCAGCCAATGGACGCAACAATAGAGGAGTCATCACATCTCGACATCGAGGCGGAGGACATAAAAAGAGATATAGATTTATTGATTTTAAAAGAGATAAATTTAATGTATCTGGACAAGTTAAGAGTATAGAATACGATCCTAACAGAAACGCAAGAATTGCATTAATCAGTTACACAGATGGAGATAAAAGATATATTTTACATCCAAGATCATTAACAATAGGAGACACTATTATTGCAGGTGACAATGTACCTTTAAATATAGGTAACTCATTACCATTAGATAAAATACCTCTAGGAACAGCTGTTCATAATATAGAAATTACACCAAATAGAGGTGGACAAATAGTAAGAGCAGCTGGAACATATGCGCAAATTGTTGCAAAAGAAGGATATTCAGTTACATTAAAACTACCATCTAGTGAAGTACGCATAATTAGTAAAAAATGCTATGCTACGATCGGACAAATAGGTAACATAAATGCAGGCAATATTACAATAGGTAAAGCAGGTAAAAACAGATGGTTAAATAAAAGACCAAAAGTAAGAGGTGTAGTCATGAATCCTATTGATCATCCACACGGGGGTGGAGAAGGAAAATCACCAATAGGAAGACCAAAACCAGTTACGCCATGGGGAAAACCAGCACTAGGACAAAAAACTAGAAAACGAAAAAAATATAGTAATAAATATATATTACGTCGACGAAGATAAAAAACATAAATAATAAATATAAACAAAAAAATTATGTCTAGATCTATATTTAAAGGACCGTACATAGATTATAAATTACTAAATCGAATTAATCATCTAAACGAAAATCAAAAAACAGATACTATCAAAACATGGTCAAGATCTTCAACAATTGTACCAAACATGATTGGACACACTATAGCAGTCCATAATGGTAAACAACATTTTCCAGTTTTCATCTCTGAACAAATGATTGGACATAAACTAGGAGAATTTGTACCGACAAGAACATTTAGAAGTCACATTAAAAACGATAGAAAAACAAGAAAATAGTATATGACAAGTTATATGAACGAATCTTATGCCATAGCTAAGTATGTTAGGGTATCTGCGAGCAAATCTAGAAGAGTACTTAAACAAATACAAGGAAAAAATTGTCATGAAGCCAGACTAATTTTAGAATTCATGCCTTATAAATCAGCACGAACTATTATAAAAATACTAGAATCTGCACTAAGCAATCTTAAACAAAAACAAAATAATAGTATTGAGAATAAAAAAATTATTATAACCAGCGCATTTGCAAACAAAGGACCAACTCTAAAAAGATTTCAACCTAGAGCACAAGGTAGAGCATTTCCAATAAAAAAACAAACTTGTCATATACACATTAATATAAAGAAATAATTCATTACATATGGGACAAAAAACACATCCATCAGGCTTTCGAATAGGAATTACAGAATCACATAAATCTTCATGGTTTTCTAAAATGAAAATATACCCACAAAAGTTAGAAGAAGATTATAAAATTAGATCATATATAACAGCAAAATTAAATAAAGCTAGTATATCTACTATAAGAATTGAAAGAATGCTTAATCAAATAGAAGTAAATATACAGACAGCAAGACCTGGTATTATTCTGGGCAAAATGGGCAATGGAATTGATAACCTAAGAAATGAAATTATTAAACAACTAAAAATTAATAATAAAATTCGTATAAATATAATTGAAATAAAAGAACCTGATCGAGAAGCAGAATTGCTAGGACAATGGATTGCACAACAATTAGAAAAAAGAATAGCATTTAGAAGAGTAATAAGACAAGGTATACAAAGGGCAAATAAAGCAAATATAAAAGGAATAAAGATCCAAATTTCAGGTAGACTAAATGGCGCAGAAATAGCAAGAAAAGAATGGGTACGCGAAGGTAGAGTACCCCTGCAAACACTAAGAGCAAATATTAATTATACGTATACACGAGCCCAAACTATATATGGTATATTAGGAATAAAAATATGGCTATTTAAAGGAGAACAAATATCCCTTTAATTGATGAAGTGAATAATTTATCAAAAAGAATATCTAATTACTAAAAATTATATGCTAAGTCCCAAAAGAACAAAATTTAGAAAGCAGCATCGTGGAAGAATGAAAGGAAAAGCAAGTAGAGGTAATACAATCATATTCGGAGAATATGGTCTACAAGCAGCTGAACCTACATGGCTAACTTCTAGACAAATAGAAGCAACTAGAAGAACCATAACAAGATACGTCAAAAGAGGAGGAAAGTTATGGATCAGAGTATTTCCAGATAAACCAGTAACAGCTAGACCTGCGGAAACTAGAATGGGATCAGGTAAAGGAGCACCTGAATATTGGGTTGCAGTCATTAAACCAGGACATGTAATTTTTGAAATTGCAGGTGTACCTCAAAATATAGCAGAACAAGCAATGAAATTAGCATCTTATAAGCTTCCAATAAAAACAAAGTTTATAATCAAATAAAAATTCAAGCTAAAATAATAAATATGAGTAGAAAAAATAAATTCAAAACACATCTAAATGAACAAGAAGAACTTTTAATTACATTAAAAAAAGAATTAGTAATACTAAAAATAAAACAAACAACTAAACAAAATTTTAAGCCACATTTAACCAAAGAAATAAAAAATAAAATATCTAGAATTAAAACTTTAGGTAAAATTATCAAATAATATATAAATATATATGCCAAAAAAAGAAACAATTGGAATAGTAATCAGTAATAAAATGGATAAAACAGCAGTGGTGATTGAAACAAAGCCTATATCACATAAAAAATATGGCAAAATTATATCAAAAACCAATAAATACTACGTAGATGATCCTAATAATACTTGTAGTATAGGAGATAAAGTACATATAGAAGAAACGAGACCTATAAGCAAAAATAAACGTTGGAAAGTAATACAATTAATTAAGTCATGATACAAACACAAAGTAACTTAAACATAGCTGATAATAGTGGTGCACGCAAAATAATGTGCATACAAATTTTAGGGACTAATAATCCTAATTATGCAAAAATTGGAGATATTATCATAGGTGTTGTGAAAGATGCATCTCCTAATATGCCAGTAAAGAGATCAGATATTGTAAGAGCTGTTATAGTTAGAACAAAAAAAACACTACGACGAATTGACGGAATGAGTATTCGTTTTGATGATAACGCGGCAGTAATTATAAATAAAGATAATAATCCTAGAGGAACAAGAGTTTTTGGACCAATAGCAAAAGAATTAAGGGATAAAAACTTTACAAAAATTATATCTTTAGCACCAGAGGTAGTCTAAGAAATGAAAAAACATAAAATAAAAATAAAAAAAGGTAATCAAGTTAAAATTATAACAGGAAAACATAAAGGTCAAACTGGTATAATAAAAAACATAATAACAGCTAAAAATAAAGTAGTTATAGAAAATATTAATATACAAACAAAACACACAAAAGCAAAAGAATCAGGCGAAAAAGGAACTATTATACAAATAGAAGGACCTATAGACTATTCGAATATTAAAGTAATATAAATTGAAGGTGACAACTATAAATTAATAATATGAAGAATTCATTACAAGAAAAATATGAAAAACAAATTAGACCTGAACTAGCAAAAGAATTCAATTACAAAAACATCCACGAAATTCCCAAGATATTAAAAATCACTATTAACCGTGGTATTGGAGAAGCAGCACAAAATACTAAAATAATAGAAAAAAGTATTGAGGAATTTAAATATATAACTGGACAAAAACCAATTATTACAAAAACCAAAAAATCAATAGCTGGCTTTAAAATAAGAGACAATATGCCGATAGGTCTAAAAGTTACCCTAAGAAAAGATAAAATGTATGACTTCCTAAACAAACTAATTAACCTATCTTTACCTAGAATAAGAGATTTTAGAGGAATTAGTAATAAACAGTTCGATGGAAGAGGAAATTATAATTTAGGACTCAAGGAACAAATAATATTCCCAGAAATTAGCTATGAACAAGTTGATAAAATTAGGGGAATGGATATAAATATAGTAACTACAGCACAAAATGATAAAGAAAGCTTGGCTCTACTAAAAAAATTTGGTATGCCCTTTAAATAAAAAACATAATTTAATTACAATACTTATACTTATTTATGATCAATGATATTATATCAGATACTTTAACAAGAATCAGAAATGCAAATTTAGCCAAACATCAAATAGTACAAATACCAGCAACAAAAATGACAAGAAACATTGTTGAAGTACTAAAAGAAGAAGGGTTTATTTATCAATTTGAAGAAGTTATAGAAAATCTAAAAAAATATCTTGTTATATCTTTAAAATACAAAGGAAAACAGAAAAAACCAATAATCACCGAACTTAAAAGAGTAAGTAAACCTGGCTTAAGAGTATATGCAAACCATAAAGAAATACCAACAGTACTAGGAGGAATTGGTATAGCAATAATCTCGACATCAAAAGGGTTAATGACTGATAGACATGCAAGAAAATATGGTTTAGGTGGAGAAGTTATTTGTTATATATGGTAAATAACCATAATCTTAAATAAATAAACAAAAAAATTTTATATAAAATGTCAAGAATTGGAAAGCAAGCAATCATAATACCAAATGATATAGAAGTGAGAATCAACAAATGCCATGTATGTATAGAAGGAAAAAAAGGAACATTAGAATACAAATTACCAAAAGAAATATCAATAAATAAAGAAGGAAATCAATTAAAACTTTCAAAGCAGAATGAAGATAAAAAGACAAAACAACTATACGGCTTATCACGTAGCATAATTAATAATATGGTTTTAGGAGTATCACAAGGATTTACAAAAAAGTTAGTTATACAAGGAGTTGGTTATAGATCTCAAATTGATGGAAAAAGTCTAATACTAAACGTTGGATATAGTCATTCTGTACGAATAGAACCACCAAAGGATATTAAAATAACAGTAGAAAATAATACTAACATTAGTATTTCAGGAATTAAAAAAGAAACTGTAGGACAAATGGCAGCAACCATTAGAAACATTAGATCACCTGAACCATATAAAGGTAAAGGTATAAAATATGAAAACGAAATTATAAGAAGAAAAGTCGGAAAAGCAGGTAAATAAGATCACAAAAACAAATAATGAAAACGAAAACATCTAATAAACATAAAATTTATATATTTAAATCTAATAGGCATATATATGCACACCTAATAGATACTGAAACAAAAAAAGTACTTACAAGTAGTTCGACTTTATCAAATGACATGTCTAGTGATGAAAAATATACAAAAAATTGCACAACAGCAGCAATGGTTGGTAAAAATATAGCTAAAAAGTTAAAACAACTAGGAATACAAAAAATAATTTTCGATAGGGGTAAGAATATATATCATGGACAGATAAAAGCTTTAGCAGATGCAACAAGACAAGAAGGAATAATTTTTTAATATATATATATAATGAAAAAAAAAAGCATAAAACATAAAGAAGAAAACAATTGGGAAGAAAAAGTAGTACAAGTTAAAAGAGTAACAAAAGTTGTTAAAGGAGGTAAAAAATTAAGCTTTAGAGCAGTATTGGTAATAGGAAATGAAAATGGACAAATAGGAGTAGGTGTAGGTAAGGCTAGTGATGTAATTGGAGCAGTAAAAAAAGGTGTTACAGATGCAAAAAAAAATGTGATTAACATTCCTTTAACAAAATATTACTCTATACCACATCCTATTTCTGGGATATCAGGAGCTGCAAAAATTATTTTAAGACCATCTGCTACAGGTTCTGGTGTAATTGCCGGAGGATCAACAAGAATCGTTTTAGAACTTGCAGGTATTAAAAATATATTAGCTAAGCAATTGGGATCAAATAATAATCTAAACAATGCACGAGCAACGCTAAATGCATTAAGCAATTTAAGAACTTTTAGTGAAACCGCTAAGAATCGAAATATTAGCCTAGAAGAACTATATCAGTAAATAAATGGCTATGAATATGGAATATAAAAATAAACTCACAATTAAAATAACCATAACACTTATTGTTTTACTTATATCAAGAATTGGAATTTTTATACCTATACCAGGTATAGATCATCAGGGATTTAGCAGCAATATAATAGACAATAAAGTAATTAATTTCTTAAATATTTTCTCTGGGGGCGGTTTTTCCACAATAGGAATATTTAGTCTGGGAATCATACCATACATTAATTCATCAATTATAACTAAACTATTAGTTAAAATAGTTCCTCAACTGGAAGAAATACAAAAAAATGATGGAGAACTCGGGAAACAAAAGATTATTAAAATTACAAGATACTTTACAGTAATATGGGCAGTTATTCAAAGCTTATCTATTTCATTATGGATTAAACCATATACATTTAACTGGAATAACTATTTTATACTCGATTTAATACTAATATTAACTACTGGATCAGTAATTATGATGTGGTTTTCAGAATTAATTACAGAATATGGAATCGGAAATGGTCCGTCGCTAGTAATATTTCAAAATATCATTTCTAACATACCAAGAAATTTAACTAACTATAATATACAAACAACCAATAATTTTCTTACAATTACATCAATAACAACATTGTGTATTATTATTTTAATGACAAACATACTAATTCAAGACAGCAAGAGAAAAGTTAATATTATTTCAACTAGACAACTAGGAACATTAACAAATCTAAAAGAACAAAATTATATACCGTTAAAATTAAACCAAGGAGGAGTTATGCCAATAGTATTTGCATCAGCAGCTATTGCATCACCTCAATATTTATTATACACAATTAACGAAAATGATAAACTGATTAAACCAATCATAAAATTAATTTTAACTAACAATACAGTATATTTACTAGTATATTCAATACTGATAATTTTATTTAGCTATTTCTATTCGTCAATTATTCTAAATCCTGATGAAATATCAGAAAATTTACAAAAAATGGGCGCTAGCTTACCAAACATTCGACCTGGAAAAGAAACAATAAAATATTTACAAAGAGTAATTAATAAACTCACATTAATAGGCTCATTATTTCTATTTTTAATAGCACAGCTACCATTTATAGTTTCTAAAACAACACAATTAAATATATTCCAAGGTCTTGGAACAACTTCGCTATTAATACTAGTAGGAGTTGCAATCGATACAGCAAAACAAATTCAAATATATATAATTTCGGAACAATATGATAATATGATGGAATAAGCAAATAATTCAAATAAATAACTAAAAGATTATTATGAAAGTCAGACCATCTGTAAAAAAAATGTGCGAGAAATGTCGTATTATAAGAAGAAATAGAAAAATCATGGTAATTTGTGACAATCCTAAACACAAACAAAAACAAGGTTAAAGAAATAATATAAATAGGGTAAAAGAGTTTATGGCGAGAATAGAAGGCGTAGATTTGCCTAAAAATAAAAGAATCGAAATTGGTTTAACAGGTATTTATGGCATAGGTATATCAAGATCTAAAGAAATTCTACAAGCAATCAAATTAGATGGAAATACTAAAATTAAAGATCTCAACGATGAACAAATAATTGCTATACGAAACATATTAATTAATAACTATGAATTAGAAGGAAATTTAAAGAGATTAGAATCAATTAATATAAAAAGATTAATGGATATAGGATCATATAAAGGAAGAAGACATAGGCTAAGTTTACCATTAAGAGGACAAAGAACAAGAACTAATGCAAGAACTAGAAGAGGAAATAAAAAAACCATTGCAGGTAAAAAGAAAGCACCTAGAAAATAAATAAATCGACACGTATAGGATGAAAAAAGATGGCTAGACAAATAAAAAAAAACCAAAACAAGAAGAAAAGAAATATTATTAATGGAATTACACATATACAATCAACTTTCAATAATACAATTATTACAATTACAGATTTACAAGGAGAAACTATAACATGGTCATCAGCAGGTAACAATGGATTTAAAGGAGCAAAGAAAAGTACACCATTTGCAGCACAAACAGCAGCAGAAAAAGCAGCAAAATTTGCTATAGACGCAGGCATAAAGCAAACAGAAATATTAGTCAATGGACCAGGAGCAGGTAGAGAAACAGCAATTAGAGCAATCCAAGCAACTGGAATAGAAATTACTTTAATTAAAGATATAACACCTGTACCTCATAATGGATGTAGGCCACCAAAAAAACGTAGAGTTTAAATATCAACACTAAATATCAACACTGAACAAGAGCATGACTCCTTTTCAAATAGAATGCATCGAGTCAAGAACAAAAAGTACAAGAGAACATTATGGACATTTTGTCTTAGAACCACTAAATAAAGGACAAGGAATTACAATTGGTAATTCACTTAGAAGAACTATATTATCAGATTTACAGGGAACAGCAATTGTAGCGGTTAGAATAGCAGGAGTAAATCATGAATTTTCTACTATTACAGGTGTTCGAGAAGATGTTCTAGAAATTATTTTAAATCTAAAAGAAGTCATTTTAAAAAGTTACAGTTCAGAAACTCAAATAGGAAGAGTTAAAGTACAAGGTCCAGCTATTGTAACCACTGGACTCTTTGATTTACCTCCAGATGTTGAAATCATAGATCCCAAACAATATATTGCAACTGTTTGTAATAATACTATTTTTGAGATGGAATTTAAAATTGAACAAAGCAATGGATATAAACTTGTAGATAAAGGAATAGATAGTAAATCAGTAGATTTTTTACAGATTGACGCAATCTTTATGCCAGCAAAAAAGATTAATTATAAAATCGAGGAACAAAAAATTAACTTAACCGAGACTAGAGAAAAACTATTTATCGAAGTGTGGACAAACGGAAGCATCTCGCCACAGGAAGCAATTAGTCAAGGAGCCAAAATAATTACCAACTTATTCCATCCACTGACTAATATTAACTTCAAAGCACATGATAACGAAATCGAAAATAAGGAAAAAAAAATTAACCAAATTTTAATAGAAGAATTACAATTATCTGTAAGAGCTTATAATTGCTTAAAAAGAGCACAAATTCACTCAATTGCAGATCTATTAGATTACTCTCATGAAGAGCTATTAGAAATAAAAAATTTCGGCCAAAAATCAGCGGATGAAGTAATTGAAGCACTCAAGCATAAACTAGACATTCATTTACCACAAGAAAAAATATAAAGACATAGACTATTAATTAAATATACAAAGATGATATGGATGAAAAAAAAATAGTAGAGAATAAAAACAAAACTTTCGTAAAAAAACAACTTAACCATTTAGACCTAAAATGGTATATAATCGACGCGAAGCAACAAAACCTTGGTAGATTCAGTAGTAAAATTGCATACATACTCAAAGGCAAAAACAACCCAGAATACTGTCCATCTCAAGAGAGCAATATCAAAATTATCATTATTAATTCAAAAGATATTAGCGTAACAGGTAAAAAAAATAAACAAAAAATATATGTCACACATTCGGGAAGGCCAGGAGGATTAAAAAAAGAAACTTTCCATAAATTACAAGATAGAATACCAAATAGAATTATAGAACATGCGATTAGAGGAATGTTACCTAAAAATAGCTTAGGCAGAAAATTATTTAAAAAACTAAAAATATATTCAAACCACCAACATCCACACGAAGCACAAAAACCGATAAGATTAGAGATAAAATAAAAGAATATGTTAAACCCAAGTCAAAATAAAGTCATATACTCAGGTACAGGCAGAAGAAAAACATCTATAGCAAGAGTACAAATTATACCAGGATCAGGTAAACTAATCATTAATGGATTACCAGGTGAATCTTATTTACAATTTAGCCCAAATTACTTAAGAAGATCATGTTCACCACTAAATATATTAGGATTGAACAAAGAATATGATACATATGTAAAAACTGAGGGAGGAGGACTAACTGGTCAAGCTGATGCAATTAGACTAGGACTAGCTAGAGCATTATGTAACATCAATCCAGAAAACCGTGTAATGCTAAAATCTGAAGGACTACTGAGAAGAGATTCCAGGATAAAAGAAAGAAAAAAATATGGACTACGTAAAGCTAGAAAAGCACCACAATACTCTAAAAGATAATTATAATGTTACTATATTTATAGAATCTCATTAATTAAGAAAATTATAAATAATAAGTTATGGCTAAAAAAGATATTCATCCTCAATGGCACAATAATTCAAAAGTATATTGTGATGGTAAACATATAATGACTGTAGGATCTACACAAGAAATACTTAATGTAGATATATGGTCAGGTAATCACCCATTTTTCACTGGCTCACAAAGAATTATAGATACTGAAGGAAGGATAGAAAAATTTATGAAAAAATATAAAATTAAATAAAATATTTGCCAACACGTTTGACACTACATTATACAATACTTATAATATATAGAATATTCGAACAAGAATGGATATTATAGAAAGAAAATATGACAACAATTCAACAATTAGTAAGATCAGAAAGAAAAAAAGATAGAAAAAAGACCAAGTCCCCAGCATTAAAATCTTGCCCACAAAGACGGGGAGTATGCACAAGAGTTTACACAACTACGCCTAAAAAACCTAATTCTGCATTACGTAAAGTAGCTAGAGTCAGACTAACTTCTGGGTTTGAAGTAACTGCATATATACCAGGTATTGGACATAATATTCAAGAGCATTCAGTAGTACTAATTAGAGGAGGTCGTGTCAAAGATTTACCAGGAGTTAGATACCACGTCATTAGAGGAACACTCGATGCTGCTGGAGTTAAAGACAGAAATAATAGTCGTTCAAAATATGGCACTAAAAAACAAAAAAAATAAAAAGTCGAACACATGTCAAGACGAAATATATCCAAAAAAAGAATTATTCATCCTGATCCCATATATAATAGTAGATTAATTAATATGCTAACAGTACGTGTATTAAAAAATGGCAAAAAAGGACTAGCACAAAAAATTATATATAAATCACTAGATTTCGTATATAACAAAACAAATGAAGATCCACTAAAAGTATTAGAAAAAGCTGTACGTAATAGTACGCCTCTTGTTGAAGTAAAAGCTAAAAGAATAGGAGGATCAACATATCAAGTTCCCATGGAAGTAAGAGCGTATAGAGGAACAAATTTAGCACTTAAATGGATAACAAAATTCGCTCTGGAAAGAACAGGAAATAGTATGTCTATTAAATTAGCAAATGAAATAATAGACGCTGCAAATGATAATGGAAATGCAGTTAGAAAAAGAGAGGAAACACACAAAATGGCAGAAGCAAACAAAGCTTTTGCACACTATCGTTATTAAAAATAATAATACAAGGAATAATAAAGATGGCACGTGAAAAATTTGAAAGAAAAAAACCACACGTCAATATAGGCACAATAGGACATGTAGATCATGGAAAGACAACACTAACAGCTGCAATCTCAGCAACATTAGCAGCAGCAAACCAAAGCCAAGCAAAAAAATTTGATGAAATTGATGCAGCACCAGAAGAAAAAGCGAGGGGTATAACAATTAACACAGCTCATATAGAATATGAAACAAAAAGCAGGCATTATGCACATGTAGATTGTCCAGGACACGCAGACTATGTAAAAAACATGATCACTGGAGCAGCTCAAATGGATGGGGCAATTTTAGTAGTATCAGCAGTAGACGGTGCAATGCCACAAACTAGAGAGCATATACTACTAGCAAAACAAGTTGGAGTACCAAATATAGTTGTATTTTTAAATAAACAAGATCAGGTAGAAGATGAAGAACTTAGCGAACTAGTAGAATTAGAAGTTAGAGAATTATTAGATAAATACGATTTTCCTGGAGATACAATACCTTTCGTAGCCGGATCTGCGCTACTAGCGTTAGAAATAGTTACAGAAAACGGCAATACACAACGTGGAGATAACAAATGGGTAGATAAAATTCATCTGTTAATGGATGAAGTTGATTCATATATTCCAACACCACAAAGAGATACAGAAAAAACATTTCTTATGGCTGTAGAAGATGTATTTTCAATAACTGGAAGAGGAACTGTAGCAACTGGAAGAATCGAAAGAGGTATTATTAAAGTAGGAGATACAATTGAAATAGTAGGATTACAAGAAACTAAGACAACTACTATAACTGGCTTAGAAATGTTTCAAAAAACACTAGATGAAGGAATGGCTGGTGACAACATTGGAATATTACTTAGAGGTATACAAAAAAATGATATACAAAGAGGAATGGTACTTGCACAACCAGGTACAATAACACCACATACAGAATTCGAAGCAGAAGTATATATTCTAACCAAAGAAGAAGGAGGAAGACATACTCCTTTTTTTACAGGATATAGGCCCCAATTTTATGTAAGAACAACAGATGTAACTGGAACTATAAATCAGTTTACAGCAGATGATGGGTCAAAAGCAGAAATGGTCATGCCAGGCGATAGGATAAAAATGAGTGCTGAACTTATACATCCAATAGCAATAGAACAGGGCATGAGATTCGCAATTAGAGAAGGCGGTAGAACTGTTGGTGCAGGAGTAGTATCAAAAATATTAAAATGAATATTATCAATAAAAATAAAATTAGAATTAAACTAAAGGCATATAACCACAAACTATTAAATACTTCTTGTGAAAATATTTTAAATACTACAAGTATAACCGAAAGTAAAACAATAGGACCTATTTCGATGCCTACAAAACGTAAAATATATTGTGTACTAAGATCACCACATGTAGATAAAGATTCAAGAGAACACTTTGAGATCAAGATACATAGTAAGATAATAGATCTATATAAACCATCTACACAAACAATCGATGCTTTAATGAAACTCAACATTCCAGCTGGTGTAGATGTAGAAATAAAATTATAATTGGTAAATTTAATAAATAAGTTTGATAGAATAAATTAATAATATTAATTATTAATCAACTCAAATGAATCAAACTTATAAAAAAATTAGTATAAAGCCTCTTCTTGGTTCACTTTTATAGAACAGTTACTTCTTGGATAAGCAATACATGTTAAAACAAAACCAGCAACCATCTGCTCTTCATCAAGAAACGACTGATCTGATTGATCTATTTCTCCTTCAGTAACAATACCAGCACAAGTAGAACATGCACCAGCGCGACATGAGTAAGGTAAATCTAAACCTTGCTCATCCGCAGCATCTAGAACATATACATCATCACTGCATGATACAGTCTCGCTGGAATCATCTTCAAATATTAAAGTTACATCATAATCTGCCATAAAAATATCTCCCTTAATCAAGTTAGTAAAAGTTACACAATTTGAATATAGCTATGAATAATTAAATATTAATGTAACATAACAATATAACCTAATGTATAAACTTAACATTATTCTAAACTATTTATATTAAAACATAAAACTAAACGTAAGAAAGAAATTAATCGATAAGATTAGTAAATTTTAATAAAAATAATTACATAATTATAGAAATTAGGTAATTTAACAAAAGAAATTTATAAAAAAATAATTTAGAGATAAATTCATATGCTTAATATACTATACAAATCATAAACAAAATTAAAATAGTATTCTAAAACTTAATAAAAAATAGTCATCAATTATAACTTAAAGATAAAAAATGGCATACGTAAAACCTTATACAAGAATCAAAACAAAACAAACGAAATTTACACAAAACAGAGAAATAAATGCTATAACCGAAAGACTATATTTACAAACATATAGAAGACCTTCAAATGCATTAATTCACTTAATTCAACCATTATTATGGCTTATATTATTTGGAGCACTTTTCCAAAACGCTCCAATAAATTTATTTGGTATTAATAACCTAAACATAAAATACAAAGAATTTTTACATCCAGGAATTATTATCTTTACAGCATTCAACAGTGCAATTAACTCTGGTTTACCTATTATGTTTGACAGAGAATTTGGTTTTTTAAACCGTATTTTAGTATCTCCAATCATCAATAAAAAATCATTAGTATACTCTTGTATCATCTATACATATACCATTACTTATCTTCAAATATTTATCATCTTAATATTTAATATATATGAGGTAAAACACATGCCTACATTAAATGAATTAACAACAATAATAATTGCAACCATACTAGTAATAACAAACATTGCTAGCCTTAGTATATTTAACGCATTTGTTCTACCAGGACATATCGAATTTATTGCTCTGACTACATTATTCATTAATTTACCAACATTATTTGCTAGTACAGCGCTTGCACCACTATCTTTTATGCCACATTGGTTACAAGTAATAGCATGCATTAATCCACTCACATACGCCGTTGAAATCATTAGACAAAGCAAGATACATCAAGTAATATCTTTAAAAACAGCAATTATTAATACAGTATGGTTTAAAATAGAGATGAAAGAAAGTATAGCTATACTAATAATATTAAATCTAATAAGCTTGATATTAGTTAATAAAATTATTAAGTATAAATACGACTAAATTACATAAAAAATGTTATAATATATTGTAAGATATATTAGTAATCATTCATTAGTATAAATAGCACGTAAGAAAAGCAATCTACTGAAATTTTATAAAAATATAAAAGGAGTGATATCATTCTATGGCATTACCATGGTATCGCGTACATACAGTTGTTCTAAATGATCCTGGACGTTTAATCTCTGTACATTTAATGCATACGGCATTAGTATCAGGTTGGGCTGGGTCGATGGCACTATATGAACTAGCAATCTTTGACCCATCTGATCCAGTATTAAACCCAATGTGGAGACAAGGCATGTTTGTAATGCCTTTTATGACTAGAATAGGAGTAACAGATTCATGGGGAGGATGGAGTATCACAGGAGAAAGCGTGTCTAATCCCGGTCTGTGGAGTTTTGAAGGCGTAGCCATAACTCATATAGTACTATCAGGTATGTTATTTTTAGCATCAATATGGCATTGGGTATACTGGGATTTAGAATTATTTCGAGATCCTAGAACAGGAGAACCAGCCTTAGATTTACCTAAAATTTTTGGCATCCATTTATTATTATCTAGCTTATTATGCTTTGGATTTGGTGCATTCCATACAACAGGATTATTTGGACCAGGTATATGGATCTCTGACGGATATGGAATTACAGGTAAAGTACAACCAATTGCACCAGCTTGGGGACCAGATGGATTTAACCCATTTAATCCTAGTGGTGTGGCATCACATCACATAGCGGCAGGTACAGTAGGAATACTAGCTGGATTATTTCATTTAACAGTACGGCCTCCACAAAGATTATATAGAGCACTTAGAATGGGTAACATCGAAACTGTATTATCAAGCAGTATATCAGCTGTGTTTTTCAGTGCATTTGTCACATGCGGTACAATGTGGTATGGATCTGCAACAACACCAATAGAACTTTTTGGTCCAACTAGATATCAATGGGATAGTGGCTATTTTCAACAAGAAATAGAAAGAAGAGTTGAAAACTCGTTAAATGAAGGCGCTACACCAGAAGAGGCATGGTCAAAAATACCTGACAAATTAGCATTCTACGACTACATTGGTAATAACCCAGCAAAAGGTGGATTATTTAGAGCAGGTCCGATGGATAAAGGAGATGGTATAGCAGAAGCATGGCTAGGACATCCAATCTTCCAGGACAAAGAAGGGAGAGAACTAACTGTAAGAAGAATGCCTGCATTTTTTGAAACATTTCCTGTAATATTAATAGATAAAGATGGGATTATTAGAGCAGATATACCATTTAGAAGAGCAGAATCTAAATATAGTATCGAACAAGTTGGAGTAACAGTCAATTTCTATGGTGGAAAATTGAATGGTAAAACATTTACAGATGCACCTAGCGTAAAAAAATATGCGCGTAAAGCACAACTTGGGGAAGTTTTTGAATTTGATCGTACAACTTTAGAATCAGATGGCGTATTCAGAAGTAGTCCCAGAGGATGGTTTACCTTTGGCCATGCTAACTTTGCCCTAATCTTTTTCTTTGGACATTTATGGCATGGCTCAAGAACAATATTTAGAGATGTCTTCGCAGGTATAGGTGCAGAAGTAACAGAACAGGTAGAATTTGGAGCATTCCAAAAATTAGGTGATAGAAGTAGTAAAAAACAAGGTGCAGTATAATATCTCTGCAATTATAAATTTAAAATATTATAGGAAAATCAAATGGAAGCATTGGTATACGTATTTTTACTTGTGGGAACATTAATGGTCATATTCTTCGCAATATTTTTCAGGGATCCACCAAGAATAGCAAAATAACTGTAAACAGATAAAAAGTAACAAGAACGTATTTTATAAGTTCTTGTTACTTTAAGCACAAATTGAAAACAATTTAATGATAACCAATAGTTACTCTTCATGTTCTTCAAATGGATCTCTCAATTCTTTAGAGATAGGACCAAAAGAAATATATATAGAATAACCCGTAACCCCAAGTAATAAACTCAAAATGAAAATACTAAGAACTGTTGCAATTTCCATAAATCAATTATAAATAAAATAAATTTATTTTTATAATATGATTATAAATCTTATTAATTAAACAAATCTATAGAAAATATTATGGCTTTAAGAACTAGACTAGGTGAAATATTAAGACCATTAAATTCTGAATATGGTAAAGTTGCCCCTGGATGGGGTACAACGCCTATTATGGCAGTATTTATGTTATTGTTTTTTTTATTTTTACTAATTATTTTACAAATTTATAATTCATCATTAATATTAGAAAATGTAGATGTCGACTGGGCAACTTTAGGAAGCTAAGAAAATAATTCTAAATGGACAAGCAAAATTTAAAATAAAAAACTAATTATATTATTTTATGATCTAAATGCTTGTCCAAATCATCTAACTAACTTACTAATACTAACTCATTTTCAGCAAAATTATTACTATTAACGCTACTATAATTAGCTTTCACAAAACGAACCAAAACAGGATATTTAATCCCTGTATCTACCTTAACAACAGTACCAATATCTCGATACCAATAAGACTCTTGTCTCAGAACTTTAACTTTAGAACCTTTTTGAAGCATAAGAATAACACTTAAAATATAAAAAACTGACGAAATTTAATTAATACATAATTTTAACACAACACACGTTCTTTAGTATTTTTATAAACTTTTGTAAACTATATATTAAAAGATAACAGTTGCCTATCAAATAGCAAAGATGTTACATTCATGTAAATCATTTATCACAAAAACTAATATATTTAAAGATAACTAAACATGAAATTTTCTTGGAAAAACCTACTTCTGTGGTCCTTACCTCTAATAGTGATATCTTTTTTTATCTGGCAGGGATTATTTGCACCAATAACGAATGACAATAATAATATTGCTAATTCACGAATGACTTACGGTAGATTTTTAGAATACATTGATATGGGATGGGTAAAAAAGGTTGACTTATACGAAAATGGCCATACAGCTATTATAGAAGCAGTTGGACCAGAGTTAGGAAACAGAATTCAAAAAATTAGAGTTGAACTACCTATAACTGCACCAGAACTAATTACTAAGATTAAAAATCAAGGCATAGACTTAGATGCACACCCAATCAAAAATAATACAGCAATATGGAATCTAATAGGCAACCTGTTTTTTCCATTACTTTTAATAACAAGCCTCATTTTATTATTTAGAAGATCAAATAATTCAACAGGTGGACCTGGACAAGCTATGTCATTTGGTAAGTCAAAAGCTCTATTTCAAATAGAAGCAAAAACAGGTGTAATTTTTGACGATGTAGCAGGTATTGATGAAGCAAAAGAAGAATTTGAAGAAATTGTCACTTTTTTAAAAAAACCTGAATATTTTACTGCAGTTGGTGCTAGAATACCTAAAGGAGTATTATTAATTGGACCACCAGGGACAGGTAAAACATTATTAGCAAAAGCAATAGCTGGAGAAGCTAACGTACCTTTTTTTAGTATATCAGGATCAGAATTTGTAGAAATGTTTGTAGGTGTAGGAGCATCAAGAGTTAGAGACCTCTTTAAAAAAGCAAAAGAAAATGCGCCTTGCATTATTTTTATAGATGAAATAGATGCAGTAGGTAGACAAAGAGGTACAGGAATAGGAGGAGGTAATGATGAAAGGGAACAAACATTAAATCAATTACTAACGGAAATGGATGGTTTCGAAGGAAATACAGGTATAATTGTTATAGCAGCAACCAATAGAGCAGATATTCTAGATTCAGCATTATTAAGACCAGGTAGGTTTGACAGACAAGTTAATGTAGATATACCAGACTTTAAAGGTAGACTAGAAATCCTAAATGTTCATGCAAGAAACAAAAAAATCGATCCCAAAGTTTCACTCTCAATTATTGCAAGACGAACACCTGGATTTTCAGGAGCAGATTTAGCCAACTTACTTAACGAAGCAGCAATTTTAACAGCAAAAGCAAGAAAAAATCAAATGACACTACAAGAAATAGATAAAGCAATAGATAGAATAATTGCAGGTATGGAAGGCACTGCATTAGTAGATAGCAAAAGTAAAAGGCTGATTGCTTATCATGAGGTTGGACATGCTATTATAGGAACATTATTAGAAGACCACGAAAATGTGCAAAAAGTGACGTTAATACCACGAGGACAAGCACGAGGACTAACTTGGTTTACACCATCTGAAGATCAAAGTCTTATATCTAGATCTCAAATTAAAGCAAGAATAATGGGAGCATTAGGTGGAAGAGTTGCTGAAGAGATTGTTTTTGGAGAATCAGAAATTACAACTGGTGCCAGCAATGATTTACAACAAGTAACATCAATGGCTAGACAAATGGTAACACGTTTTGGCATGTCTCAGATAGGACCTCTATCTTTAGAAAATGAAGGTTCTAATCCATTTTTGGGACGAGGCATGGGAAACTCAAATGAATATTCTGACGAAATAGCTGTCAAAATAGACCAACAAGTAAAATATATAGTAGAAGAATGTTATAACAAAACTATAGAAATGATAAAAAATAATAGAATAATAATAGATAAACTCGTAGATATACTAATAGAAAAAGAAACTATTGAAGGTGAAGAATTTCGAAGAATCATTGAACAATACACAGAGATACCAACAAAAGCTTAAATAAATTAGTCATATATTAACGAGACTGACGGGATTCGAACCCGCAACTTCCGCCGTGACAGGGCGGTGCTCTAACCAATTGAACTACAGTCCCATACACAACAGAAATTTTAATGTATCTTTAATGAGAATGTCAAATTAAAAAAGGAGAGGAAGGGATTCGAACCCTCGGTATAATTATAATTATACAACAGATTAGCAATCTGCCGCTTTAAACCTCTCAGCCACCTCTCCATAAATATAACTACAAATATAAAATGGCTCAGGCGGGACTTGAACCTGCGACCTTGGGCTTATGAGTCCCCTGCTCTAACCAACTGAGCTACTGAGCCAAAAATACTCCAATAAAAATATAACATGCAAATACAAAATAAACAAATGTATCATTACAACACTACCATGGAACCAACTCTATCATATGTCAACACTTCATGCAATAATGCATGCTTAATACGACCATCAATAATGTGTGTAGATTTAACGCCACCATTCAAAGCATCAACACATGATTGAATCTTAGGAATCATTCCACCAGAAATTACCTTACTAGACTTTAAAGACTCTATATCATCTAAATTCAGCTCTCTTACTAATGTAGAAGTATCGTATAAATCAAGAAGAACACCAGGAGTATCTGTGAGTAGAATCAATTTATCCGCTTTAATAGAAGTAGCAATTGCACTTGCAATAGTATCAGCATTAATATTATATCTGTTACCATTTGAATCACAAGCAATACTTGCAATAACAGGTACAAAGCGATTAGATACTAACAAACTTAATAAGTTAGGATCAACAGAATCAACCTGTCCTGTAAAATTATCTACCGAATTAAAAATAGAAGATCCAGTAATAAAATTAGCATCTTGACCAGATAAACCTACTGAAACAAGATTATTTTGATTCAGTAAAGATACTAATTTTTTATTAACTCTACCTATTAAAACCATTTCAACTATATCCATAGTTTGTGAATCAGTAACTCTTATACCATTTTTAAAAAGAGGTTGAATATTTAAACGCCGTAACCATTGATCAATAAACATTCCACCACCATGAACTAAAATAATATTAATACCCAAGTAATATAATAGAGACAAATCTTTAATAACCTGGACTTGTGTATCATCATCTTGCATTGCTGAACCACCATATTTAATAACAAAAGTAGAACCAGTATATTTTCGAGCTAAAGATAAAGTATCATCTGAAAAATAAAAACGATTAGCAGTTAAAGAATTTGACATTTAAATATTTATGTACTATTAATAATTAATTAAAAAATAAAATAGAGTGACTAACGATAAACATAAACAATATCATAAAATATTATGTCGAGTTTTTGGCAAAATTTAGATAAATTTCCAAGATTTTTAATAAGTGTATTAATAGGGTTTTTCTTGACAACTTTTCGCGTGTTTTTTAAGCAATTAAAGAATAAAAAAAATAAAATTAATATAGGAATTATTACAGTATTTTTTATAGCTATAGTATACAATATATTAAGAAAAATGACTGGAATAGAATAAAAATTGAACATATATAATATATATATATATATATATATACTTTTTGTGTTCCTTTTCTTTTTTTTTCTTTTTTTTGGTGTTGGAGGTTTTTTGTGTCTTCTTCTAACTTTGTAACAGGTGCCTTTGCTCTTCTTGACAGTTTGATTAGAAATGGTACTTCTCATATTTTTGGTTACCCTGGTGGTGCTATTTTACCTATTTATGATGAATTATTCGATTGGGAAACAAATCAATTAGTCCAGCATATTCTTTGTAGGCATGAACAAGGTGCCATTCATGCTGCTGATGGCTATGCTAGATCTTCGGGTAATGTAGGTATATGTTTTGCAACCTCTGGTCCTGGTGCTACTAATTTAGTTACAGGCATTGCAACTGCACAAATGGATTCGGTTCCGATTATTTTAATAACAGGTCAAGTTGCTCGTCCTTTTATTGGTACAGATGCTTTTCAAGAGGTTGATATATTTGGGATTACTTTGCCTATTGTTAAACATTCTTATATTGTACGAGATCCCCGTGATATGAGTAAAATAGTTGCTGAAGCATTTTATATAGCTACACATGGTAGACCTGGTCCTGTATTAATTGATGTTCCTAAAGACGTTGGTTTGGAAAAGTTTACTTATAAGTTTTTTCCTAGGTGTGATGTTTATCTCCCAGGCTGTAAACCGCTTGTTGCCGTCAGAAAAAAGCTGTTTCCTAGGTTACTAGATTTAATTCAACAATCTAATCAGCCTGTTTTATATGTTGGTGGAGGTGCTATTACTTCTAATTCTTCAACTGTTATTGAACGGTTTTCATCTTTATTTAAAATACCTATTACAACTACTTTGATGGGTAAAGGTATTGTTTCTGATAATAATGTTTTATCTCTAGGCATGTTAGGTATGCATGGTACAGCATATGCTAATTTTGCTGTTAGTGAATGTGATTTGCTTATTGCTTTAGGTGCTCGCTTTGATGATAGGGTTACAGGTAAATTAGATGAGTTTGCTTGTAACGCACAAGTTGTACATATTGATATTGATCCTGCAGAAGTTGGAAAAAATAGAATACCACAAATAGCTATTGTAGGTGATGTTAAAGATATCCTTACTGAGTTTTTATCTTATGTGTCTTCTAGTCCTATTTTTTTAAATAATATTGATAGAACAAGTTCGTGGAATCAGAGAATAAATTTATGGAAAAAACAGTACCCTCTTTTAGTTCCGAAAAATGTTGCATTTCTTTCAGCTCAAGAAGTTTTATCTCTTGTTACACAATTAGAGCCTAATGCTTATTTTACAACAGATGTGGGACAACATCAGATGTGGGCTGCACAATTTGTTAATGTATTACCAAGACATTGGATGTCAAGTTCTGGTTTAGGTACAATGGGTTATGGTTTACCTGCTGCTATAGGTGTACAAATTGCTAATCCGAACGAAAAAGTTATTTGTATCAGTGGTGATGCAAGTTTTCAAATGAATTTACAAGAATTAGCTACTATTGCTCAATATAATTTACCTGTTAAGATTATAATTATTAATAATAAGTGGCAAGGTATGGTTAGGCAATGGCAACAAGCATTTTATCGTGAGAGGTATTCTCACTCAAATATGGAGAAAGGTTCACCAAATTTTGTCAAATTGGCTCAAGCTTTTGGTATTTTAGGACTTAATGTAGAATTTAGAAAAGATTTGAATAAAGTGTTAGAACTTTTTTGTAATTATAATGGACCAGTAATTTTAGATTGTAGGGTTAAAGAAGAGGAAAATTGTTACCCTATGGTTGCTCCAGGTAAGAGTAATTCCCAGATGATAGGTATTGCTAAGGGCTATTCTAATAACAATATAGAAAGAAAGTTATCTGCTAAGTAATGTAGAGTTTCTTTTAAAACACTTATTGATCTTTTATTCTTTTTATTGGGCCGGGTTGGATTTGAACCAACGTAGGCTAAGCCAGTGGATTTACAGTCCACCCCCATTAACCACTCGGGCACCGACCCTTTAATTATCATTAATATATATCTTATTATTGTATTAAATTTCTGTCAAAAAATCAATGAAGTTTTATGATATATAAGTGAACAATACTTATAATGTATATTTATTGTGGATACAACTGGATTTGAACCAGTGACTTTCACGATGTCAACGCGATACTCTGACCTACTGAGTTATGTATCCTTGATTATGCTAATAACTTATTTAATTTTTTGCTTTAATCGAGTTGCTTTTCCTGATCTAGTACGCAGGTAGTACAGCTTAGATCGTCTTATCTTAGATCTACGTATAATTTCTATATTAATAATCTGAGGTGAGTTGATTAAATATATTCTTTCTACACCTACATTTTGAATTATTTTTCTAATTGTAATACTTTTATTTAAGTTATTATTTTTTTTACATATTACAACTCCGTCTGATAATTGAATTCTTTCTTTATTACCTTCTTGTATCACTTTTCGTATTTTGACTGTATCGCCGACATCTATTTTAATTTTTTTATCTTGTATGTGTTGTTCTTCAATTTTTTTCACTATATTATTATAGTTAACTTTTTGTTTGATCATATTTTCTTCTTGTATTTATTATTTTGTTACATTTTATTTGAAGTTTGTATCTCTCGTCAACTATTTTTCATGTTATTTTTTTTATTCTTGTGTTATAATTAAATATTATCAAAGGTAATTATTTTTTCTGTTTCTAGTATTATTATGTTTGAACGCTTCACTGAAAAGGCTATCAAAGTTATTATGTTGGCTCAAGAAGAAGCTAGAAGATTGGGTCATAATTTCGTTGGTACTGAACAAATACTATTGGGTTTAATTGGTGAAGGTACTGGTATTGCTGCCCAAGTACTTAAATCCATGAATGTTAATCTGAAGGATGCTCGAATCGAAGTAGAGAAAATTATTGGACGTGGTTCTGGGTTTGTTGCTGTTGAGATTCCATTTACTCCTCGAGCTAAGAGAGTTTTAGAATTATCTCTGGAAGAAGCAAGACAGTTAGGTCATAATTATATTGGTACTGAACATTTATTAATGGGATTGGTTAGAGAAGGAGAGGGTGTTGCTGCTCGAGTTTTAGAAAATTTAGCTGTTAATGTTTCATCTATAAGATCTGAAGTTATTCAAATGTTAGGAGATAATACAGAAGTTAATACTACAGGTAGTTCTAATGTTCAAGCAAGAAGTAAAACACCTACGTTAGAAGAATTCGGTTCTAATTTAACTGAACTAGCAGTAGAAGGAGTTTTAGATCCGGTTGTTGGGCGACAAAAAGAAATTGAAAGGGTAATACAGATCTTAGGTCGTCGTACAAAAAACAATCCTGTATTAATAGGAGAACCTGGTGTTGGAAAAACAGCAATTGCTGAAGGTCTAGCACAAAGAATTGCTAATAGAGATATTCCTTCGATTTTAGAAGATAAATTAGTAATTACTTTGGACGTTGGATTATTGGTTGCAGGTACTAAATATCGTGGTGAATTTGAAGAACGTTTAAAGCGTATTATGGATGAAATTAAATCTGCTAATAACGTGATTTTAGTTATAGATGAAGTGCATACCTTAATTGGTGCTGGAGCTGCAGAGGGTGCTATTGACGCAGCTAATTTATTGAAACCAGCTTTAGCGCGAGGAGAATTACAATGTATTGGTGCTACTACATTGGAAGAATATCGTAAACATATTGAGAAAGATGCTGCTCTTGAACGTCGTTTCCAACCTGTTTTAGTTGGTGAGCCTAGTGTTGAAGAAACAATTGAAATTCTTTTTGGTTTAAGAGATCGTTATGAAAAACATCATCAGTTGAAAATGTCTGATGAAGCTCTAGCTGCTGCTGCTAAATATGCTAATCAATATATTTCAGATAGATTTTTACCTGATAAAGCTATTGATTTAATTGATGAAGCAGGTTCTAGAGTTCGTTTATTGAATTCTCAGTTACCTCCTGCAGCTCGTGAGTTGGATAGAGAATTAAGAGCTGTCTTGAAAACTAAAGATGAAGCTATTAGAGCTCAAAAATATGAGAAGGCTGAGCAATACAGAACAAGGGAAATGGAGATTAAGGCACAAATTGCTGCTATTGCTCAAAGTAAAACTTCTGAACCAGATTTTAAAATAGATGATCCTATTGTTACTGAAGATGATATTGCAGAAATAGTTGCTTTTTGGACAGGTATACCTGTAACTAAGTTAACTAAAAGTGAGTCTGAAAAGTTAATGCATATGGAAGAGACTCTTCATGGCCGTATTATTGGTCAAGAAGAAGCTGTGGTTGCTGTTTCTAGAGCTATTAGACGTGCAAGAGTTGGACTGAAAAATCCTGATCGTCCTATAGCAAGTTTTATTTTTTCTGGTCCTACTGGTGTTGGGAAAACAGAATTAACTAAAGCCTTAGCTTCTTACTTTTTTGGTGCTCAAGAAGCTATGGTTAGACTTGATATGTCTGAATATATGGAAAGACACACTGTGTCTAAGCTCATTGGCTCACCACCAGGCTATGTCGGTTATAGTGAAGGTGGATATCTTACAGAAGCAGTTAGAAAAAGGCCATATACAGTCATTCTTTTTGATGAAATTGAAAAGGCACATCCAGATATTTTTAACTTGCTTCTTCAAATTTTAGAAGATGGTCGATTGACTGATGCTAAAGGACGTACAATTGATTTTAAAAATACTTTACTTATTATGACTTCAAATATAGGTTCAAAAGTTATTGAAAAAGGAGGAGGTAGTTTAGGTTTTGAATTAGGTGAATCTCAAGTAGAATCACAGTATAACCGTATTCGATCTCTTGTTAATGAAGAATTAAAACAATACTTTCGCCCGGAATTTTTAAATAGATTAGATGAAATAATTGTATTTAGGCAATTAAGTAAAGAAGAAGTACGCGAAATAGCTGATTTAATGTTAAATGAAGTATTTGATCGTATTAAACAACAAGATATAGAGTTAAGTGTTACAGAAAGATTTAAGAATAGGTTAGTTGATGAAGGGTATAATCCTAGTTATGGTGCACGTCCGTTGCGACGTGCTGTTATGCGTTTACTAGAAGATAGTTTAGCTGAGGAAGTTCTTGCTGGAAAAATTAAAAATGGTGATAGTGCTGTTGTTGATGTCTCTGATGATGGTCAAGTAAAAGTTTTATTGGGTAATAAATTAGAAGTCTAGTTAATTCGTAAGTAATTATAGATTATACATATATTCATTGATTTATTTTATATGCCAGGAACCAGATTTGAACTGGTGACACGAGGATTTTCAGTCCACTGCTCTACCAACTGAGCTATCCCGGCTTTAATATGAATGTATTATATTACATATTCGTGTTAATTGCTATTTAATCTCATATTTTACTGTTTGTATATCTAATCAATATATGTTTTATGTATTAACAGTAAGTTCATTAAACTTCACATTTTGAGGTATAAATTTTATTTTACAATATCCTGTTCTACCGTTTCTATTTTTAGATATTTTTATATCTATAGTTTGTTGTTTGTTATAATCATTGTGTTCATTTTTATTATGTAGCATTATAACAATATCTGAATCTTGTTCAATTGAATTGTGTACAATGATTTGGCGTGATAAAAAATAAAACTTACGATCCAGGACTATATCATATGTAATTGAACTTTTCTCGAAAAGTATTTGTTTTAAATATTTTTTACTAATGATGAATTTATTGCAAGGAGTTACTGTTAAACTATTTATTTTATTTGATTGAACTGATGTATTTACTTGTTGCCATAGGCTATTAGATAAGTACTTATGGTTGTACGTCATTTCTATGATGTATGTACTTAATGTTAAACATACTATATTTTTAATAGATAAGTATATAATTTGTTTACTTATAGTAATTTGATTATTGGGTGATATATTTCTAATATGGGACAGTTTATTTTTTATAAAGTATACGTTTTTTACATGAAAATCGATTGTTAAATAGTTATAGAATAAATGTATGTTATTGTTGTGTTTTACGCATCCACTTTCTTTTAGGTCTGAAAGTATAGGGTCTTTATTACTTCTGTTTTCTATATTTCTGTTTAATTGTGATAAAATTATGATTGGAAGTTGGAGTAGTTGCGCTAAAAGTTTTAATCTTCGTGTAATATATCCTAGTTCTTGACTCCGATTTAAAGACTCATTATTACTGTGAATAAATGTTATTAATTGTAGATAATCAATAATGATTAATTTAATTTTTGTTCTTTTCTGTAAACTTTCAGTAATTTTTTCTATGTAAGTGATACTTATATTAGTTGTATCATTAATGTATATATTATTTTGTATGAGTTGTTTGCATATTAATATAATATTTTTCCATTCTTGTGTGTTTAATTTTAAGATATTTTCTTGATTAAAATTAATTCCACATGATATTGACAAAAATTTATTTACTATTTCTAATGTTGACATTTCTAGGCTAAATACACAAATATTAGCCTTTTGGTAAAAAAATACGTTATATGCAATATTGATAGCAAATGAAGTTTTACCTATGGATGGTCTTCCTGCTATAATGATTAAATTTCCATCTGGTAATCCATTAGTAATTGCATCTAATTGTTTAAAGCCAAATTGAATATGATCCTTCTTTATTGTATCTATATTTTTATTATAAATAGTAGGATGTTTTAATTCAAGTAATTTTATAGAGATTAGTTTTTTTATACTAGTTAAGCTATTTTTTTGTTTCTCGTTAATATTAATTTCTTTCTCGAGAAGCTCTAGATAAGATCTAATTTTATTATAGAAATATTTATTATTGAGTGTTGAAATGAAACCTATTTTAGTTATATTATATCCATATTGGACTATTAATCTTTTAATGTAGTTACCGTGTAAAATGTATATTAATTTTTCAAGATAATGATTTATGTTAGAAGTATCTATGAATACTTGACTTTGTCTCATTAAATTTATTAACTTTTTTAGACCACCTATTTTATTTAGTAAGTTTTTAGATTTTAAGATATATATAAAATTAATAATATTAAATTTGTCATATATATGCTCTAACAAATGTATATATATAAGTTCATGAACTTCTAGAAAAAAAAGATCTTTGGTTACATTATTTTTTATATGTATTATTAAACTAGGAAATATAATAATAGTACCTAATAAGATTTCTTCTACTAAGTAATTTTGTGGTATTAGTTTTTGTTTATATAGTTGAACCATTAATTATGTAATCATTAATTGTTTATTGATATAACGTGTTTTTTAAATACTATATGGTAAAATACATAATTTTACTGTTGTTATAATATTATTTTGTAATTCTATACTAATATTATGCATACTTATTTTATTTATATTTGCTATTTTTATTTGTTTTTTATCAATATTTAAATTAGCATATTGATTAATCCAATTAATGATATCTTTTTCTTTTATACTTCCGAAGATTAATTTGTTGCTACCTATTTTTTTGTATATAGTTATTTTACTGATTTTATCTATTTTATTTTGTGCTCTTTGGTTAATAATGGACGCTGCTTCTTGCTTTTTCTTTTGTATTTTTGAAAACATTGTATAATGCTTCATATGATTTTTTGTTGCTATTTCAGCCATACCATTAGGTATTAAATAATTAAAAGCATATCCTGGAGATACGTTGATAATTTCACCTGTTTGTTTTTGGTTTAATGCATTGTTTTTTAATATTACTTGTATTTTTTTTTTCATTTTGTATTTAAATAGTTTTGGTGTTTACGTATTATATCTTTTAAACTAATAATATAGCAAATATTTTAAATTGTTATATTGTTTTGTTGTTTGTTTTTAGCAGTTTATGTTGGATTTGATTGACTGTTAGTAAAGAAGATATTAATAGTGATCGTTTTATATTATTGCAATAGATGCATATTAAGTTTTGATTTCCATATTTTCTCAAAAACTTTAGTGTTTTATGTGTTTTGAAGCTTTTTAAAGGAATATTTATAGATTTTTTCACATGTCTTTTTAAGAATTCTTCATTACTTCTTATATCTATAACTACCTGCTTGTTCTTAGTATATGATTCTAATTTTTGAATATATTGTTTATTTATTAATATCTTGTTTATCTTTATTCTATGACTATATATTTTTTGAGTTATTGTTTTTGTATTAATTAAATCGCATAAAATTATTTTATTATTTAATTTTTGTTTACATCCAGTAATAATTTTTATTGTCTCTATCGCTTGTAAGGTACCTATATAACCTGTTGTAACACCTATGATTCCGTTTGTATTACAGTTTTTATCTTCGCTTATATACTTAGAATATAAATTATTATATTTTATGCCATCTTTGTAATTAAAGATACTCATTTGACCACAGAAACTATCTACAGCGCCATATATGTAAATTTTACTTAATTCATAGCATATTTGATTAATAGTATTTCTGGTTTTAAAGTTATCACTGGTATCAATTATGATATCATAGTATTTAATTAATTCCTTACTATTGAGACTAGTGAATTTATACTGATGTGGAATAATTTTACAATCTTTATTAATCTTATTTAGTTGTATTTTTGCAATTTGTACTTTAAATTTATTGACATGTTCTTCGTTATATAATATTTGTCTATTTAAATTAGAAACTTCAATTTTATCTAAGTCTACTATGCCGATATATCCTACTCCACATCCAGTTAAATACATCATTATAGGGCAGCTTAGTCCGCCGGCTCCTATCATTAAAATTTTTGCTGTTTTGATTCTTTTTTGTCCTTCGATGCCAATATTTTCTAGTATAATTTGTTTTGAATATCTTAGGTAATTCTCTTTTGATAATTTTACGTAGTAAAGTATAGGATTAAGCATGTTAATTTTATTTGTTTTTATATTTATTTCATTTTATAATATTAACTGTATGTTTAATCATATTACGCCTTTAGTTCAGTTGGTAGAACGTAGGTTTCCAAAACCTAATGTCGAGGGTTCAAGTCCTTCAGGGCGTGTTGTATTTTATGAAACATATTTAGGGTATTGGAAAAATCTTATATTAATTTTATAATGTCTGATAGTTTGTAGGATATTTTTTATATTGTAACTAATTATACTTATTATATCATAATCATTTAAAAATAATAATAATGCCCAAAAAAGTTGTAGGTTTTGTCAAGTTAGCTTTAAATGCTGGTAAAGCAACTCCAGCACCCCCTGTTGGTCCTGCTTTGGGTCAGCATGGTGCTAACATTGTTATGTTTTGTAAGGAATATAATGCTAAAACGGCTGATAAAGTTGGTTTAGTTATTCCTGTCGAAATTTCTATTTATGAAGATCGAAGTTTCTCTTTTATTTTGAAAACACCTCCAGCTTCTGTTCTTTTGGCTAAGGCTGCTGGTATTGTAAAAGGATCTGGAACACCTAATTCTAAAAAAGTAGGTTCTATTTCTAATTTCCAATTGGAAGAAATTGCAAAAGCTAAGTTACCGGATTTAAATACTAGTAGTATTGATCAAGCAATGCTAATTGTTAAAGGAACTGCTCTTAGTATGGGCATTGTAGTTGAGTAAAATAATTAGCCTATTTTTAAGGAGATTTATACTTATTTATGCCAAAACGTTCACGTCGTTTTACAGATATTTTACAAAAAATAGATAAAAGTTTATTGTATAGTCCAGAAGAAGCAATTGGTTTACTTAAAAGCTTATCTTGTGTTAAATTTGTTGAAACATTAGAAGTACATATTTCTTTAGGTTTAGATCCTAAATATGCTGATCAACAACTTCGGTCTACGGTTATTTTACCTAAAGGCTCAGGAAAACCTATTAAAGTTGCTGTAATTACACAAGGTAATAAAACTAATGAAGCTTTGTCAGCAGGAGCAGATTTAGTAGGTTCTGAAGATTTGATTCAGAAGATTTTTGAAGGACACTTGAACTTTGATAAGTTAATTGTGACTCCAGATGTCATGTTACTCATTGCAAAATTAGGTCGTATTCTCGGTCCTAGAGGTTTAATGCCTTCTCCTAAGTCTGGTACAGTTACTAATGATCTCAAGAAAGCAATTAATGAATTTAAGTCTGGTAAATTAGAGTATAAAGTTGATCGTACTGGAATTGTTCATCTACCAATTGGTAAACTAGGTTTTAGTATGGATGATTTATTGTTGAACTTAAAAGCTTTGCAAGATTCCATTGACAAAAATAAACCTAGTGGTTCTAAAGGAAAATATTGGAAGTCTGTATATTTATCTAGTACAATGGGACCAGGAATTCCTATTGATATTAGTTTATTGAAAGATACTAGATTATTCTAATTAGATATATATATATTAAAAATTTATTATGAGTGAAAAAATTAATAACATAATTGAAGAATTGAAGTCTTTAACTTTGTTGGAAGCAGCTGAATTAGTTAAAAAAATAGAGGAAGTTTTTGGTGTAGATTCATCTGTTGCTGTCGGTGGTGGTATGGTAGTTATGCCATCGGATGTTAATAATACTGAATCTTCACAGGAGGAAGAAAAGACAGCATTCGATGTTATTCTTGAAGAAGTTCCCGCTCCTAAAAAAATTACTATTCTGAAAGTTGTGCGTTCCTTGACTTCTTTAGGATTAAAAGAGGCGAAAGAATTGGTAGAATCAGTACCAAAATTTATTAAAGAAAGTACGTCTAAAGAAGATGCAGAAGAAATTAAATTAAAACTAGAAGAAGTAGGTGCTAAAGTAATTATTAAATAAAAAACAATAGTGAAATTATGATGTCTAAATATAACTTTACTATTGTCTTATAGGGTTTAAATTTTAGTTAAATCTTATAAGATATCATTTAAAATAGTCCCAGAGTAATTGCCTCTGATAAAGGCATTGTTGCTCCTATGCCTAGCCATATTGTAATGAATGTTCCTATAAGGAAAATAGTTGTTGCTATTGGTCTTCTAAAGGGATTCTGAAATTTGTTAATATTTTCTAGAAATGGAATAGTAATTAATCCTGCAGGTACTGAAGCCATTGATAATACTCCAATTAATTTATTTGGAATTACTCTTAATAAATTGAACGTTGGGAAAAAGTACCACTCTGGTAATATTTCTAGAGGTGTTGCAAATGGATTTGCTGTTTCTCCTATGCCTGTAGGTTCCATTACTGCTAATCCTACATTACATGCAATTGTTCCTAAAATAACAATTGGAAATATATATAGTAGATCATTAGGCCATGCTGGTTCTCCATAATAATTATGACCCATTCCTTTTGCTAATTTTGCTCTTAATTTTGGATCTGTTAGATCAGGCTTTTTTATAATTGACATAATATCTTTGTTGATTTGTATGAATTGTTATTTATAGTGGTCCAGATATTCCTTGTTTTCTTATCATTAAAAAATGCATTAACATAAAAACAGCTGTTAATAAAGGCAATACGAATGTATGTAAGCTGTAAAATCTTGTTAGTGTACTTTGTCCTACGCTTACACTGCCTCTTAAAAGTTCAACAATTGTACTTCCTATAACTGGGATTGCTTCAGGTACTCCAGTTACAATTTTAACTGCCCAGTATCCTATTTGGTCCCAAGGTAGTGAATATCCTGTAACACCAAATGATACTGTTAATACTGCTAAAATTACGCCTGTGACCCAAGTTAATTCTCTTGGTTTCTTAAATCCACCTGTTAAATATACTCGGAATACGTGTAGAATTAACATTAGAACCATCATGCTAGCAGACCATCTATGAATTGATCTAATTAACCACCCAAAATTTACTTCAGTCATAATATACTGTACTGATGAAAATGCTTCGGCAACTGTAGGTCTATAGTAAAAAGTCATTGCGAATCCACTTGCTACTTGTATTAAAAAAGAAGTGAATACTATTCCACCTATGCAATAGAAAATATTTACATGTGGAGGTACATATTTACTTGATATATCGTCTGCTATAGATTGAATTTCTAATCTTTCTTCGAACCAATCGTATACTTTTCCCATTTTTATATTGTTATAATTTTTTACTTTTATTGCGTTTAAGCTTCTTCTAATGATTTATAATTTCAATTTTTATTTTGTATATATTATAACATTTATATTATTGTTGCGTGAAATTAAATATATTATTAATCTGCATTGATTTTTTTTTAGTATATTCAATACTAGATACCTCTTTAATAATTTTGTTCAAAGTTGCTTTATTTGTACCTGTCATAATGGCTAAATCTTTTTGTGAAATTTTAAATGGTAATTGTATTTGCTTTTTATTAATGATTCCAAATTGAAAAAAAATTAATAAAATTATTTGTATGACTTTATTCTTGGTATATTTTTGATTTATTGCTTCATTCATGATTTCATATGCACTTAAAGTTTTTTGATAACTTTGAATTATATTTAACATTAATTGTCCATCTAATTGCTTGATATTATAATTTTTGATTATTAGTATATATGTTTTTTCTAAAGCTATAAATTGATAGTAAAATTGATTGTTAAGATAGCTAATACTAAATATACTGTTTTTATTTAAAATGACTATTGGTATTACTTGTTTCTTACCAAAATTTTTTAGAATGTATACACTACCGTGTAAGACAATAAGTAATTGGTTATGATTCTTATATTCATAAGATATAATAATTGAATCATTTTTATTGAGTTTGTATATATAATACGGAACTTTTGAATTATTCAATGAGTTTATCCATTTCATATTAATTTTCAAGTCATTTGTATTTTCTTGTTAATATATTATAATAGAATTAAAAAATGAAAACATTTAAGAAAATTTTGTTAGTTGATGATGATCGTAATCTTATTAATTTATTATCCAATTATTTAAGTATACAAGGATTTTCAGTAAATTTTGCATATACTATTCCTAATGCTTTAGCTTTCATTAATTATGATTGTCCTGATTTAATTATTTCTGATGTCATGATAAAAGATTTAAATGGTTATGATTTTATTAAATTATTAAAGCTAGACAAGAATTTCGTACATTTACCTTTTATCTTTCTAACTGCGAAAGGAATGACTTCTGATCGCATTAGGGGATATAATCTGGGTTGTTTTGCTTATTTAACTAAACCTTTTAATCCTGAAGAATTACTTGTTATCATTAATAATATTTTTACTAATATTAATATCATTAAAAGTACTCATAAATTCAGAGCTACAATAAATACAACTTTATTAAATTCTAGTTTATTAGAATCTTTTACAGTGAGAGAAAAACATATTTTAAAATTAGTTATTAAAGGATATATGAATAAAGAAATTGCAGTTAACTTAAATGTTAGTTTAAGGAATGTAGAAAAATATATTAGTCGTTTGTTATATAAAACAAATACTCGTAATCGTGTTGAATTAATTCGATCAGTTATGTATTTAGTTTAATATCAATTTTGTATTATAGGGCGAATGACGGGATTCGAACCCGCGTATGATGGAGCCACAATCCATTGCCGTAACCTCTTGGCTACATCCGCCATAGTTTTTGAAGTTTATTATAGTATTTTTTATCTTGTCAGTCTACTTTAATTTTTTATTTTTGTTATTATGCATAATTACTTAACTATATTTATTAACGGTGACCCATTTCATTGTGATTCTTTCATGTCTTTAACAGATATATTATTATACCTAGATATTAATATAGATAATATAGTAATTGAGTATAATAAGCAAATTTTGGATAGAAAGTATTTTGATTCTTTGTTTTTTCAACCAAATGATTCTATTGAAATTATTACAATTGTCGGTGGTGGCTAAAGTCTTTTGTTATTTTATTTCAAATTTCGCCTTGATACTGATAATTGTCCTTTTTTTATATTAATGTGTATTATTTTAACTTTAATTATTTTGCCTATACTAAGAAAAGTTTCTTTATTTACAATTAGTCTATGTGTTATTTCAGAGATATGTAGTAGCGCTTTAATGTTGTATATTTCTAAAAAAAATCCATAAGATTTGATCATACTAATTTTGCCATATAATATTTCTCCTAGTTTAAAATTATGTTTAGATAAAATAATTAATGTACTTTTATTACTTAAAATTATTTGATTTTTTTGATCATTAAGACTTATTATTTTGCAAGATATATAATTTTTTATTGTATGTCTATTGAATTTTATTGGAAATTCTGATTGTGGAATAAAACCTTGGATATTTTCTAAATATGTTACGAGACCTCCTTTATTAGAATATTTTATTTTCACTTTAATTATTGCATCTTCCATATACATTTGCTTTATTCTTTTCCATGCTCTGATATATTCGATTCTTTTAATGGATAAGATTGGTTGTTGATTCTTATTATTTTGTGTAATTACGAAAAATTCTCTTGTATTGTTTATTAGAAGCATGTAATCCTGAATATATTTAGAAGATTGAAGCTGAACTTCTTCTTGTGGTAAATATCCAGCAATATGTGTTCCTATATTTACTACAAATCCGCATGATTCTTTTTGAACAATTGTTCCTGCAATTATGTCACCATTATTGATTATGTATCTATATTTCTGTAAAATATCAGCAAATGCGTTTTTTTTTCTTTTAATTTTAATCATTTTTGGAAGAATATTTGTATATTTATGGTATTTATTGTACTTTTTGTTATATGATTATTATAAGTAAGCGAAGGTAATTGCAGACTTTTAACAAGTTTGAGGAAAGTCCGGGCTCTATTTATAAAAAAATCGTTTCATAATATGTAATGTAGGAAACTATGAGGATAGTGCCACAGAAATATACCGCCTTTTCATAGGTAAGGGTGCAATGGTTCGTTAAGAGCGTACCAGAAATATTGTTAAAATATTTGCTAGGTAAACCCCATTGTAGAGCAAAGTAATGAATGGTACTTGTACATATAAACTTATAATTTTATTTTGTATATTATATCATTATCAGTTAATTATTATACTGCGCAAAGTAATTTTTTTACTTAATATTAATAATTACCCTTTTTATATAGTTTATTTATAAATCTATATTTTAAAATTAAAGAACAAAACCCGGCTTATGTCTTACTCTCAAAACGTGATAGTATATAATTAATATGTTCATCTATTGTTTGAATATCATATTTATTTAATGTTCTATTTTCTGATCTATAGGTTATGCTTATTGTTATTGCTTTATATCTGTTTTGATGATTAAAGTACTCATTGGATATTTTTACTGTTTCTATAAGTGGGTTATATTTTTTTGAAAGCAGCTTTTTTATTTGCTTAATTTCTATATTTTTTGTTATTTTTATTGATATATCCCTGGTCACACTTGGATAATTAGAATATTGTTTTGATAAATAACTTAGGTGATTATTCATCTGAATTGTATTATTTAGTTTTTCTATATTTATTTCGAACATATAGATTTTATATTTTTTTAGATACAACTCTTGGCTATATAATGGATGAATTTCTCCTATAATTCCTAATAATTCTTGATTGTATTTATCGTATATTCCTATTCGTTTTGTTGGGTGAATTATTGTTTTTATATTATTAATGAATTGCGTATTTTGGTTTGTATATATCTTGTCTAATATTATATTTGCATTTAGTTCTTCTAAAATTGTTTTTATTATTCCTTTTATATGGAAAAAATTTGCATATTTCGGTATCTCTGACCAGTTGTTTCTTATAAATTGAGTATTATGTATCAGTCCACCCAGTGTAATATTTTCTATATAAATATGTTCATTTTGTTTTTGAAAAATTTTGCCTATTTCAAATATTTGTAGGTTTTTATTATTTTGTTTTATATGATGTTGACAGTTTTTAATTAAGGTTTGTATTATGTTATTTCTTAGTTCATGCTGTTCTTTTATAATTGGATTATGTAACTGGATTATGTTAATATGATGTTTATATTGATTATCAACTAGAGAAGTATTAATAACTTCATTGAAACCTAAATGACGTAGGATTTTCCGTATTTTTTTTACTTTTATTGAAAGGTGAGAAATGTGACCTTGTCTTTGTGTATATACAGGGATTTTATCAAAAAAGTTGTAAAATCCTTTAATTCTTCCAATCTCTTCTATGATATCTATTTTTCTCTGTAAGTCATGCCTTCTATTTTCTGGAATGTTGACCGTAAATCTTTGTAAAAACTTATTGTATGTTTTGAATAAAGTTAATTGTTTCAGAACTGATATTATATTATCTTTGGGTAAATATTTTAATTCTTGATTTTTAGTTTTACCCAAAATTGTATCAATTTCTTTTTTATTTATTTCTATATACTTGTAAGATATTTGTTCTATTTTGTATTGTTTATAAGATTTTCCATGTATACACCCAGTTACTGTACTAATTAGTTTTTTTGTATCAATATATGAATTCCAGTAATAATTTTTATAATTGTTTATTAGCATTTTATTCATATTTTGATTTGATATGAATACCAGGAAATTAGCCTTGTTGTTATTACTTTTTAAATTTATCAAATCAGTATCTGATAAATTTATATTCGTATTTAAAATTTTATTAATATTAATCAATTGATTCTCGTCGATAATATTAAATTTTACGCCCCATTTAATTTCTATATATTTTTGTATATTACTTATTATATCGTTATTTTTTATGTTGTGTATTGCTAGGTAATCATTAAGCCATTTTGACTTATTTTGTTGTATATTCATATTATGTAGCTTGCTTATGCTTACATAGGTAACATGATTATGATTATTTTTTATTGTTTGTTTATTTGTTGTTTTCTCAAAGAAATAGATAGGTAAAATTTTCAATGGTATATTTAGCACGATACTTATTTCTTCAGCTAAGTTCAATGCTGAATAGATTTCTCTTCTATTTGTTGTTAAACTTAGGTCTAAAATATTATCTTTTATTGTTTTAACATATTTAACTTCTTCAGTTTCTATTCCTGATAGTGTCAAGTATTCTGTTAATTTATCTATTGATATATTAGTCAGATTAATAAAATTATTGATTAGTTTCCATGAAAACTTCATTGTTTATTTATTTTATTTGTTCAGTAAATATTCTTATGCTTTTGTAAATGATAAATTATTATTACTAGCATACCTTTCCATGAATCTCATAAATCTATCCCACTCTGATGGGTTTTTAATTATGTAAATGCATTCGATGCCTTTTGGTTTACCATTAACGAATTTTGCGTTGACATCAGTTGTTGTTAACTTGCCTTCTTCGTCAATTAAATACATACCCCTTATTTCTCCTTTCTCTTGCATTTCTGGTTTTATTATGTCTGGTTTATTAAATCTGAAAGTTGCAGTACCTGTACTTCCGTCACGAGATCTTGTTAATTTGATATTTGGAATTACTGTTTCATTGATACCGTCAATGAATTGAATAACTGCCATTTGAGATCCTTATTGTTTATTTAATCTTTTCATTAATTATACATATTAAATGTTTAGTTCACAATGTAACTTTCTATAATTTGTTTAACTGATTAGTTATTGTTGAGAATTTTTGTGTTATATTGAATAGTTGTTATTTGGGGTAGGAGGATTCGAACCTGCGAATGGCGGAGTCAAAGTCCGCTGCCTTACCACTTGGCTACACCCCATGTATGTGACACTATTGTAACAACAAAAAGTTACTAAATGTCAAGTTTTCAAAGAAAATTTTATATATTTCAGATAGTTATTTAATTGATATAATGGTACTTGTTGTTGTGTACTTGTATCAAGCCACTTTACTGTAACATATTGATGAGTTATTTCATTATTACTGATTATGAAGCATAATTTGGCACCTAGCTGATTAGCTTTTCTAAGTTGTTTATTTAGATTATTATTACTGATGTCAAGTTCAAAAGTTAGTTGGTATATATCCATAAGATTAATTATTTCCCATATCATATCTGCTTGACTTATCTCAGAATGGGCTATATAGATAATTTTTTTATTCTTGTGTATTAATGATTTTTGCTCCATATTGAGTATTAATCTTTCTAATCCAATTGCCCATCCTACAGATGGTGTATTTGGACCACCTAATTGTTTTATCAGGTTATCATATCTTCCACCTCCGCATATAGTATTTTGTTGGTTTTGATTCAATGTTTGAATTTCAAAAGCTGTATAATTATAATAATCTAATCCCCTAATAAGTTTATCATTAATATTATATTTTATATTTAATTGATTTAGATAATTGCACACTATTTCAAAATGTTGAAGTGAGGATGTTTCTAAATATTTTTTAATTTTTGGTCCGTTATTCAAAATTTCTTGAGTTTTTTTATTTTTGCTATCCAAAATTCTTAGTGCATTATCTTCTAGTCTTTTTTGTGAGTTTTCATCTAAGTCATTTCTATACTTATTTAGGTATGATTTGAGATCATTTGTGTATTTTAATCTTTCCTCTGTATTTCCTATTGAATTGATTTCTAAACTCCATTTTTCTACATTGAGTTGTTCTAGTATTTTTAGCGCAATTCTGATCACTTCTATTTCTGCAATTGGCATTGGGCTTCCTATGCACTCTATGCCTAATTGGTGAAATTGTCTTTGTCTACCTTTTTGTGGTCTTTCATATCTAAACATTGGTCCTAAATACCATAGTCTTTGTATCTTATTTCCTAAATATAATTTATTGCTTATAAATGATCTTGTTATACTAGCTGTACCTTCTGGTCTTAATGTGATACTTCTACTTGATTGATCATGGAAAGTATACATTTCTTTGTTTATGATATCTGTAAAACTACCAATACTTCTTAAAAAAAGTTCAGTATTTTCTATAATAGGTGTTCTAATTTCATGATAGTTATTTTGAGTTAAAATTTTTGTAACTATTTCATAGATTTTTTGCCAATATCTTATTTCTTCGGGTAGAATATCTTTCGTGCCTCTTAGCGGTTCCATTGTTGTGTGGGTCTATTTTTCGTGTATGTATATCAATATATTATAATCATCTTTTAAAGTTTTAATTGGGCAAGGAGGGATTCGAACCCCCGACACCGTGGTTCGTAGCCACGTGCTCTAATCCACTGAGCTACAAGCCCTTAAATATACTAATGCTATAATAGCATGATATATCTTTAACTAGGATTTTGATTGATATTTTTAGAATATATTTATATTCTATATTATAAAAAATTTATATTAGTTAATTTTTATGAATAAAAAAATACTTTTTTATGATAAAGCTCGTAGTGCTTTAGAATATGGTATGGATATTTTGTGTGAAGCTGTATCCATAACTCTCGGTCCTAAAGGTAGAAACGTTGTTTTAGAGAAAAAGATGAGTTCACCTCAAATTATAAATGATGGAGTAACTATTGCTAAAGAAATAGAGTTAAAAAGTGTTGTACATAATACAGGTGTTGCATTAATTAGACAAGCTGCTTCTAAAACGAATGATGTTGCTGGAGATGGTACGACTACTGCGACAGTTCTTGCTCACGCGATTGTTAAACAAGGTTTAAAAAATGTTGTTGCTGGTTCTAATCCTATAGAATTGAAAAAGGGTATTGACAAAGCAGTAAAATTTATTGTTAAAAATATCAGTCAATATTCTCGTCCTGTTAGTAGTTCGAAAGACATCATGCAAGTTGCTACAATTTCTGCTGGTAATGATAATCCGGTTGGACAAATTATTACGAAAGCTATAGAAGAAGTTGGTAAAGAAGGTCTTATTTCTCTTGAAGAAGGTAAATCAACAAACACTGAGCTTGAAATTAGACAAGGAATGAAGTTCGATAAAGGTTTTATGTCTCCTTATTTTATTACAGATTCTTCTAAAATGGAAGTAGTACAAGAAAATTCTTACATATTATTAACAGATAAAAAAATTACTTTAATTCAGAAAGAACTATTGCCAATTATGGAGCAGGTTGCTAAGACAGGTAACGCTTTATTGGTAATAGCTGAAGATGTTGAAAAAGAAGCTCTTGCTACGATGATCGTTAATAAATTGCGAGGTGTAGTGAATGTAGTTGCGGTTAGGGCGCCTGGTTTTGGTGATAGGCGAAAAGCTTTATTAGAAGATATTGCTATTTTAACATCTGGTCAAGTCATCACTGAAGAAGCTGGTTTAACTTTAGACAAATTATCTCTTGATCATTTAGGATTTGCTAAAAAAATACATGTTTTAAAAGATTCTACAACTATTATTACGAATCATAATAATAATTTAGTAAATTCCAGGTGTGTTCAATTGCGTAAGCAACTTGAACTTACTAACAATATCTACGAAAAAGAAAAGTTGCAGGAAAGATTAGCTAAATTATCTAGTGGTGTTGCTGTTATTAAAGTAGGTGCAATAACTGAAACTGAAATGAAAGATAAAAAACTTCGGTTGGAAGATGCTATTAATGCTACTAAAGCAGCAATTGAGGAAGGTATAGTTCCTGGAGGTGGATCTACTTATGTACACCTTTCAAAAGCTTTAGAATTGTGGGCAGCTAAAAATTTGGTTGGTGAAGAATTAATTGGTGCTCAAATTTTGCAAAAATCATTACTCTATCCAATGATTAGACTTGTAGATAATGCTGGTATTAATGGTTCTATTGTAGTTGAAAAAATTAAACATACTAGTTTTCCTATGGGCTATAATGTAGACAGTGATTTGATTACTGATATGTATGAATCTGGAATTATTGATCCATCAAAAGTTACAAGATCTGCTATACAAAATGCATCTTCTATTGCTTCTATGATTTTAACTACTGAGTGTATTATAGTTGATGCTGAGAATAAATAATTCTTTGCTTAATTATTTAAATATTTAATAAGTGTATAAATTCCTTGTGTATTATTAAGTTTAGTGATGATATATAGGTTTTGAATAGCAATTAATGTGATATTTTGTTTATATTTTTTATTAGTAGCTTTGTAATTAGTATAATATTTGTTTGGCTCAAAATATAAGTAATTAAACTTTCTTATATATTGTTTGAAATTTGCTGATTTATGTTGTTGAATATATTGTCTAAGTATTAAATTTGCTTTTTGACATAGTAAATATTCATTAGTTTTTTTATGTATTTTATGTATATATATGATAAAATTTGTAAAGCAGTTATGTGTTTTCTTCTTATATTTTTGTATAGATATTGCATATCTTACTAGATCAATGGAATGATTATTAACTTTTTGATTGTTATGAGTATCTGTATATATATTATTATTCTTTACTTTTACTAAATGATCTATCTGAAGTGTGTCTAAACTTTCAAGACTTATTAATAATAAGTCTAGTTTTTGATTTATAGATATTTTATTCTTCACGATTTATTTGTTGTGTTAACTGGATGAAAAAATGAGACAGAGTAAAGAACGTCTTTTAATTTGTGCCGGCAAATATAAATTCTGGAAATTTTTCTTGAGCCTCACTTAGTGATTTATTTTTTCCTTTTTCTTGCCAAAAATTGATTATTTCAGTTGCTCGATTAAGTAACTTAATTTTTTCACTTTCAGAAATCCAAGGTTTTGAATCTAATTCTGTTTTTAATTGATCCCATGCATCGTTTCTTGGCCAAAAAAAATATGATGTTAACGGGCTCATATTATTACCAATGATATGATCTACTGCTAGTGCTACATTGCTGTCTAACCATAGTATGCGAAAGGTGAATTTTTGCAATTTCTTACTCCATTTAGTTTTTATTGGTTATTCATTAAGCTTTGAACTCGTTTTGTTACTTGTGCTCCTTGTCTAATTTTTTCTTGAATTTTTATGACATTGATATGTATATTTTTGTTTAGTGGGTTATAAAAACCTAATTCTGTTATAGCCTTGCCGTCTCTTTTTTTTCTAGAATCTATTACTATAATTCTGTAACAAGGTTTTTTCTTACGTCCTAATCTTTTTAGTCTTATTTTTAGCACTTTTATATATTTTGGTTTAAGTTTTTTAAAACTATTCTAGCATAATTTTATACTACATGAGTTGTTCTTATTGTATAGATTCTATTCTTATATTATTAAAAATTACAGTTAAACATTGTAAGAAGATAATACCGAGCATAGGTGACATATCCATACCAAAAATCATTGGTATTGTTCCTCTAAATAATTTTAGATATGGATCTGTTAATCTATTTAATGAACAGAATGGTTCATTATACCAGTTTACAGTTGGAAACCATGCTAAAGATAATTTAAGTAATATTAAAATTAGATATATTTCAGAAAAGTTTGCTACTGATGTAAATACTAAGTTTAATGAATAAGTAACAATGTCCATAATTTTAGCTTCCTGTTAATTATTAGTTTATTTGTTGTTATAATTGATTGTATAAAATTTTAGTAGTGTATATTTTGATACTAGGGCAAATATTACCTAGTTGTTTTAGTATATGATGCTCGCTTGTTACGCAGGCTATTGCTATATTTTCAATAGGTATTTCTCTTGTTGATGTGAAGTATTGAATTATATTCATTATTTTAATATTATTCAATTTTTTTTCTAATATAAATATTTTTGTGTTTTTACTTGTTTCATTTATTTTTTCTTCATTATCATTATTATTGTAACTAATATTAAGTATATCAATGTTTGGTAGTAAGGTTTTTATTTCGCTAATAATTTCATAATTATTAGATATATTTGTGGCAATTAAATATTTTTGCTTCTTGTTAAGTAGTTTTAATTCTTTGGTTAAATAGATAAATTTCAAGTAAATTGTTTCAATTTTTATATATGGTCTTAAAATTTCATACATGAATAATAATCCAAAATTTTTATAGTAATATGGTTCTAAGTTATTATTGTTGTGATTTATTATTGTATTGTTAGATATGAGTTCTATTATTGGATGAGATATCTTGTAGATATTTAATTTCATAGTATTAATTTTCGTTGAATATGATTTTTTCTACTATTATGAATTAATTATGTCATATAGTATATTTTTTATTGAAATTAAGCTTTTTTGTTTTTTTAATAATATGTAATTTATTTTTTAACTTAGATTGTACGTAAAATTTGTAAATAATGTAAATAAACAGCTAATTTATTAATAGCTATTTATTTAATTAATGGTTTTTTATTATTGTTTTAATTCTTAATCTAATGGTCTCATAGATAGCACAGCTTCATTTTCTCTATTGATTCCTTTCTCAAAGCCTGCAGCAGCAGCTCTTGCTCTACCTGCGTGCCATAAATGTCCTATAAATAAGAAAAAGCCTAAGAAGAAATGAGATGTTGTTAACCAGCTTCTAGGAGATACATAGTTAACTGAGTTAATTTCTGTTGCTACACCACCTACTGAGTTGAGTGAGCCTAAAGGAGCATGAGTCATATATTCGGCTGCTCTTCTTTCCTGCCAAGGCTGGATATCATTTTTAATTTTATTTAGATCTAGACCATTAGGTCCTCTTAGTGGTTCTACCCATGGAGCTCTTAGATCCCAAAATCTCATAGTTTCTCCGCCAAAAATAATTTCTCCACTAGGTGATCTCATTAGGTACTTTCCTAATCCAGTTGGTCCTTGTGCAGATGCTACATTTGCTCCTAACCTTTGATCTCTTACAAGAAATGTAAAAGCTTGTGCTTGTGATGCTTCCGGTCCAGTTGGCCCGTAAAATTCACTTGGATATGCTGTATTATTATACCATACATAGTTTGATGCTGTTAATCCCATTATAGATAATGCACCTAGACTATAAGATAAATATGCTTCTCCTGACCATACAAAAGCTCTTCTTGCCCATGCGAAAGGTTTAGTTAGTATGTGCCATATACCTCCTGCTATGCATATAACACCAATCCATACATGTCCTCCAATAAGATCTTCCATGTTGTCTACACTCACTATCCATCCGTCTCCACCAAATGGTGATTTTAATACGTACCCAAAGATTACTGATGGGTTTAGAGTTGGATTAGTGATAATTCTTACATCTCCGCCGCCTGGTGCCCATGTATCGTACACTCCGCCAAAAAATAAAGCTTTTATAACTAAAAGAAATGATCCTAATCCTAGTAAAACTAAATGTATACCTAGTATAGTAGTCATTTTATTTTTATCTCTCCAGTCGTATCCGAAAAATGGAAATGATTCTTCTAATGTATCTGGTCCTATTAGTGAATGATATAGTCCACCAAATCCTAGAACGGCTGATGAGATTAAGTGAAGTACGCCAACTACAAAGTATGGATAAGTATTTTCTATATCTCCACTTGGACCGACTCCCCATCCTAGTGTTGCTAAATGTTGCATCAATATAAAACCTTGTTCGTACAAAGGTTTTTCTGGTACAAAATGAGCTACTTCAAATAGTGTCATTGCTCCTGTCCAAAAAACTATGATACCTGCATGTGCTACATGTGCTCCTAGTAATTTTCCTGAAACGTTTATTAGTCTTGCATTTCCTGACCACCATGCAAAACCTGTTGATTCTAAGTCTTTTCCTCCAACAGTAGTATTATTATTAAAGGGCGTTTCCACGTGGTAAAACCTCCTCTGGGAATATGAAGTTTTCGTGAGGCTGGTCTTGTGCTGCCATCCATGAACGAATTCCTTCGTTTAGTAAAATATTTTTTGTGTAGAATGTTTCAAATTCTGGATCTTCTGCAGCTCTTAATTCTTGAGAAACAAAGTCGTAAGCTCTTAGGTTTAATGCTAAGCCAACTATTCCAAATGCACTTGTCCACATTCCTGTTACAGGAACAAATAGCATAAAGAAATGTAACCATCTCTTATTAGAAAAAGCTACTCCGAAAATTTGAGACCAGAAACGATTAGCAGTTACCATAGAATATGTTTCTTCTGATTGTGTTGGGGTAAATGCTCTGAAAGTATCAGCTGCGTCGCCGTCTTCGAATAATGTATTTTGTACAGTTGCTCCATGAATAGCGCATAGTAATGCTCCACCAAGTATACCTGCAACACCCATCATATGAAATGGGTTTAATGTCCAGTTATGGAATCCTTGTAAAAATAAAAGAAATCTGAAAATAGCTGCTACCCCAAAACTTGGTGCAAAAAACCAGCTTGCTTGTCCTAGTGGATACATTAAAAACACTGATACGAATACTGCTATAGGACCAGAAAAAGCAATTGCATTGTATGGTCTAATTCCTACTAATCTTGCTATTTCAAATTGTCTTAAGCAGAAGCCGATTAGACCAAAAGAACCATGTAATGCTATAAATGCCCATAGCCCACCAATTTGACACCATCTTGTAAAATCTCCTTGAGCTTCTGGTCCCCATAATAGTAGTAATGAGTGGCCCATGCTATTAGCTGGTGTTGAAACTGCTGCTGTTAAAAAATTACAGCCTTCTAAATATGAACTTGCTAGTCCGTGAGTATACCACGAAGTTACGAAAGTAGTTCCTGTAAGCCATCCGCCTAATGCTAAATAAGAGCACGGAAATAATAAAATACCAGACCATCCGACAAATACGAATCTATCTCTTTTAACCCAATCATCGATTAGATCAAATTTTCCACGATTTTTTTCTTGACCAATTGCAACAGTCATATGTTTAGTTCTCCAAGACGAATTATATAAGTAAATATTCTATTAAATTGAATTACTTCATTGTAGACTAATTCAAAACTTCCCTACAGCAAATATAGAGATAAAATTACTTCTCTTCTCAGTTATATACTATTATAAGATGAATATTGTATAAATTATACTGAATAATATAACTCTTTTTTAGTTCTCTAAGTTAAATTTTTACAATGTAATTGAAAATCAATACTATCATTGATCTTGGATTGATAAACCCTGTAATATAATTATAAAATAATATATAGTTAGTATTTGAATCAATTTACTTTTCGTAATTAAGTTAATTTTTATTGAAAAATTTTATATCATTTGTTCTTTAACGATAATTTTTTGGAACAAATAGCCGGTTCCTCTAGCTGTTAGTATTAAATCTGGATTACTGGGGTCGTCTTCTAATTTTGCTCTTAATCGAGAGATATGAACATCTACGACTCTGGTATCAACATGTCTTTCAGGTGTATATCCCCATACTTCTTGTAAAATTGATGATCTAGAAAATGCTTCTCCTGCTTTACTGATAAGTAGCTCAAGTAAGCTAAATTCCATTCCTGTTAATCTGACTCTTTCGTGATTTTTGTATACTTGTCTTTTATTCGTATCAATTGTTAGGAAACCTATGTTAATAATGCCAGAATTAGGTATGGATGAGTTAATTGCTATTTTATCTATTCTTCGTAGTACAGATCTTATTCTTGCTTCTAATTCTTTAGGTGAAAATGGTTTTACTATATAATCATCTGCGCCTAGTTCAAGACCAGTAATTCTATCTGAAACGTCGCCTAAAGCCGTTAACATAATAATAGGTACGTCTGATTCTTTTCTAAGTTCTTGGCATACTCCATAGCCATCGAGTTTAGGCATCATAACGTCTAGTACTACTAGTGTGGGATACTCTTTACGAAAAACCGTCAGTGCTTCTTCTCCATCAGATGCACTAATTACTTCGTATCCTATCATAGATAATCTGGTTTCAAGAATTCTGCGTATACTTGTTTCATCATCTACGATTAGTATTTTTTCTCTTATATTGTTCAAGTTTATTCTCCTAGACTTTAATTATTTATTACATTTTTTCATACTGTATATAAGTGTATTAAATTATTCTTCTGTCTGTATAAATTTTATTTCTTCATGATATATTTTTCATATTATTTGGTATTAATTAGATATTGGTATCTGATGAGTTTATTTTTTTGATATTTTATTGAAAAAATACTCTAATTATTATAGTAAAAACCTAATCGATTTCATTAAATTCTTTTATTCTTTTATAAAATTTTTTTTACTGCTTGACAATTTGTTGTATATAGTATTATGATTATGTCAGTTAACAAAAAACATTACTAGTTAGCTCAAGATCATATATAATTCTATTTAGATATATATCTTAGATATATTTTTTATATCTTACTTTTTAGTTAGATAAAATAATTTATTATCATTTACTAAATGTATTCTGGAAAAAT